GTAGGTATTGAAAGGAATAAATACTGAAGGCACATATTGTAAAGTTGCTGTAATTATCACTGACGTATCAGGAGCCGTAGCTAAAGGTATAGGTAAATGCCTCTCTAACTAAAAAAAAATTGAGATTATAATAGGGTGCTGCAGGTGTTGCGTGTGCAATAATAAATATAGATATTTCTGTTATAGGTGGTAAAATACAAGATCTAATAGTAATATAGTGGTATTAATGAGACTTTATTCACTATAATGCTAAAAAGGTTAAATAATCTAAATAAAATAATAAAAAAAAAATTAATTACTTTCTATATAAACTTTAACTTGTGCATGTTTGAGTTTAATATTATTTAAAGTTTATTCAAATTCAATACTTATTTATAGCTTTTCTGCCTTGCTTCGCTTTAGGTGTTGCTTCACTAATTTTTTATAAAAAAAAAGACTAAAAATATAAAATTAAATAGAGTTGTTTAAATAGTAAAAGCTTTTTACTAAATAATTTATAAAGATTAGTGTATTAAAAAAATTTAATCTAAAGCTAATAAGAGTATTTATTATTCAAGCCTCTATAGCTTAAAGGTAAAGCGCGTTACTGTTAATAACGTTAATAGATGTTCGATTCATCTTAGAGGCTTTTTAATTAATATATGAAGCTGTAATTTTATTCTTTATGTCAATTTAGTGAGAAGTAACTTTCAAGATCATCCTTTCCATTTAGTGTCTCCTTCTCCGTGACCATTATATACAAGTATATCTTTATTTACTTTAACAGTAAATGCAGCATTAGCCATGCATCTTTTTAGTTATAGCTCTATCTTGTTTTTTATGGCTTTATGTACATTAGTTGCGTCAATGGCTTTGTGATTTAGAGATATAATTTCAGAAGGTAAACCTAATTCTTATTATAATTTAAATATTTAAAAAGCAATTCCTATTGAAGATATTAATAAAGCTTTAAATGACTAGAAAAATAGAAAGGATATTATAGGTTTTGCAAAGTATAAATAGAATTTAGGTTATAATTTAGCTGGTATTTTGTCGGTAAATGTCATATATCTCTTTATTCTTTAGGGTTACAATCATAAATAGAGTACTTAATCCTGAAATAGTTTTACTTCAAATCTAAACAATTAAGGTATGTGTTTTAATTCTATGATAATTAGGTAATATAGGATGTTTTCAAATTTCAGGTAATAGTATTTTATGTTGTATTCTCGGAGATATGAAGGGTATGATTCAAATAATGAACTTAATGCTAGAGGCGTGCCCCGTGGTAGGGTAGGGAGGGAGGGGTATGAGTAAGGTTAATAATAGTAATCCATAACCTTCAATCTTTAGCGTTGAAATAGGTAAAGATACGGAATTTCGACTTTTACTCTATAGAGCTTGTTAGATAATTCAAGTTACATAGAAAATAGCAAATTTGCGGGTTTCACAGAAGCAGATGGACAATTTATAATACGGAAAGATGTAAATCCGAAATTCTAGCTTTGCACAATCCCTAATATTTGATTAACGCGCATATGATAAATATACATTTACTAGCATGATTTATGAAAGCTTTAGCTTCAATTTAGCTAATAGTCTGAAAAGTTATATAAATAATTAAAAATCGGAAGTATTATCTTTACATGTTTAATCTATAAATAACATTCAAATTCTTATATATCATTTTTATAAATATACTTTAATAGGCAATAAACTTATTGGTTAAAAGATTGGAAATTGTTTATATGATGATATCTAAATAACATCTTTCTAAGAAAGGAATGTAAAAAATAATAGGTTTAAATAAATAAATTCTAATATAATATAATATATGTGCCTTCTTTAAATTTAACTAATTGCTGGAAAACCCTTATTTAAGGATGATCAGCAAGAAACTGAGAGACGAATAAATATCTCTTAGGATCTTCAGAGACTAAACGTTAATAATTAATATGTTAAATTCTGTTAATTAAGATATAGTCCTACAAATATAGAAATATATTTTATATCTGACATATTTAGGTAACCATACCTCGGCAGTCCAAAAAGGATTAAACCTGGGTGTTATATTATTTATAGTATCTGAAGCTTTATTCTTCCTAGGTATTTTCTGAGGATACTTCCATAGTGCTTTAACACCAACTATTCTATTAGGTGCTCAATGGCCTCCTATGGGTATAGAATCCATAAATCCTTTTGTGTAATAGGTATCAAAGGGCCATCGGAAATCGATCGATGCGAAAAGAGTAAATTGCGGGGAACTTTATAATAATGTATAATCAGGTATACATTAGTATGTATTTAAACATACTTTTTAAACAATCCGCAGGTAATGCTTATATCATAATATATAAGTAAACTTCAACGATCAAACGCTCTTATATAAATTATCTCTTACGATTTAAAAGTCGGTTTTTATTTTCTGCTTTAGTTATGTTGTTCTCCGTAGGTTAACAACTAGAAAAATTCAAGAGAAATGAATAATATTAATAGCTCTATATTCAATTTCTCTATTCTAAGGGTAAATCGATAAAATAATTAATTAGCCTTTGTGTACAACCTGGATAATAGATAAAGCTATATATTGTTCATGTAAAGCCCTCACTCAAATAGGGTAATAGGAATTTAGGGTTGAAAAAAAAATTTTTTTTTTTACTCTTCATTTTTTCTTTACAATTTATAGCTTGCTTATCTTCTAAATTTTTGATTCTTTTAGTTATTTATTAAGCAATAATAAAATAAGAAAAAAAACCTTCCTTAGGACTGGCTATAAGAGATCTTAGTATGTGATATGATCTAATCTATTGTTGTTTAAATAGAAAGTTTGATGAACTTACCTTTATTACATGTACCGGTAGTATAATAAGTAAATCACTCCGGACTGTAAGGACTAAAGGTTATAACAAGAGTAGTTTACCTATTATTAATAAAGAAGATTATGAAATCTTATACGGTTTAAAAACTAAGCAGTTCTCTTGTAACATCAAATCTTTCTACTATTCATATTCCACAACACTAAGGGAAAAAGGATTATCTCCTGAGTGAGTTACAGGATTTTCGGATGCTGAGAGTTCTTTTTCATTAAAAATCCTTAAACGTTCTGGATATAAGCTAGGGTGAGGAGTGGAGCCGAGCTTTATAATAGGTTTACATGTTAAAGAATTACCTTTATTAGAAAAAATACAAGCTTTTTTTGGCGTAGGTGATATTTCTATAGGTAACAATAACACAGTTACTTATTATGTAGCTTCCGTCCAGTCATTAACGAATGTAATAAGACCTCATTTTGATAAATATCCTTTAATAACAAAAAAAAGAGCTGATTTTTTATTATTTAAGTCTGCCTTGGAAATAATTAATAACAAAGGAGCAAAAAAACTTCTAACTATAAATTATATTTCTAAATTAATCAGCGTTAAAGGTGCATTAAACTGAGGGTTACCTGATGCATAAAAAAAAAGCTTTTCCAGCTATAGCTCCTGTTTTAAGACCTGAAATAGAATTACCTAAATCTATATCTCTTCAATGACTAGCTGGTTTTATAGAGGGAGAAGGTTGTTTCCATATTCGAGTTTCTAAATCTAAATCTTATAAAACAGGTGCATCTGTTCAATTACAATTTTCAATCACCCAACATAGTCGGGACATAGGGCTAATTAGTTTGTTTAAAGATTTTCTGAAATGTGGGTTTATTAAGATAGAAAAAAAACAACCTTGTGTTGTTTTTATAGTGACAAAATTATCCGATATCCATAATATTATTATACCTTTATTGCAAAGCAATCTTCTACAAGGGGCTAAATTGCAGGATTACTTAGACTTTACTAAAGCTATGGAAATAATGCAAAGTAAAGCTCATTTAACTCCAGAGGGTTTAGAAAAAATTAAAAAAATTAAAGATGGTATGAATAAAAAAAGAAAATCTTAAATAAACGCTACGTAGTCCTTGGATTTTAGTTTAAAGAGTTTAATCCTTAAGATATCTTAGGAGATATTTGAATAGAATTTTTATAATATTGTTAGATAGGTGATCTTTTTATTTCAAGAAAGAATTCTGAGAATGCTTTTTTGAGATTTGAGCAATCAATTATTCATAGAGAATATCTTGAGCATTTATTTGAAAAATTTAAGTATCTAGGTACAGTTAGAGTTTCAATTAAGGTAGCAAATCGGAAATTATTTCCAGAAACATCCTCTGTTTATTTTACTACTCGTCAATTAATAGCTATAACAGAACTTCATACTTTATTTTATCTTAAAGGTAAAAAAACAGTTCCGTTAAATATAAGTAGCTTATTAACAGAAAAAAGTTTAGCTTATTGAGTCATGGATGATGGAAATAATCATCGATCAGGCTATATTCTCAATACGTCAGGATTCAGTTTAAAAGATGTAAAATTATTACAAGCTGCTTTATATGATAATTGAGCTTTAGATACTTCAATTCACAGTAGAAATAGATTATATATAAACTCTAGTTCAAGAAATAAATTTATTGAATTAATAAAACCTCACTTTCACTCTTCAATGTTATACAAAATTTATTAAACACAAGATGTTTGAATTACCTTTATTAAACACCGTTATATTATTATCAAGTGGTGCTACAATAACTTTCGCTCACCATTCTTTAATTAAAGGTGAAAGAAAAGGAGCTATATATGGGACAATATTTACTATAATATTGGCATTAGTTTTCACTTGCTTTCAAGTAATAGAGTATAAAGTCTCATCATTTACAATAAGTGATGGTGTCTTTGGTACATGTTTCTTCTTTGGAACAGGATTCCATGGGTTGCACGTTATCATAGGTACAGTATTTTTAGCTGTAGGTTTATGAAGAATTTTGGCCTATCATTTAACAGATCATCATCATCTAGGATATGAAAACGGAATTTTATACTGACATTTTGTAGATGTCGTATGATTAATTCTATACATTACAATGTATTATTGAGGATCATAGGCCGCCTTAATGTCGTGTAATGTTTTAATTTAAGTTACGTTTTAAATAAAATACGTATTAACATAATAGTTTTGAAAAAAGAAGCTACGTATGTTTACCGCTATAGGGGAGGGGGGTCCGGGCTGTTGGTCCGGGGGCTGGTGGCGATCTATTGATTTTGTAATTAGTATTACAAGTAATTAGTTATTTAAAGATATATATAATAGGGAATATTAAAAAAAAAAGAAATGGTAAGATATTTTAGTGTTTCTGCTATAAATAAAAGCAGGGAAGATTCAGCTAAATCTTCAAGATCTAATACTAGCTCAGTCGAAGAAATACACAGAGAAGTTGATGAGCTACGTGCTCCTTTTATACGTGCGGCGGCTGAAGAAGCTAGAAGGGTTGAAGAAGAAGCTAGATGGGCTGAAGAAGAAGCTGCAAGAACTCGTGCATATTCTCGTGCAGCTGTAAGTAGCGCCAAAGCTTATTTCAGAGAAGAGGCAGCAGCTGAATACAGTGAGGCACATGGGTTTGAAGTGGCACCTTCTGACCTAGAATCAACAAGTAGTGGTGGCTATAATTTACCATATAAGACCAATTCTAATTCTCAAAATAATGAATATGAAGCTGAATCACAGAATTTACCTCAACCAGAATCACCTCAAAATGAATCAATATCTGAAGCTGAATCAGAGAATTTACCATCAACAGAATCATCTAAAAATAAATCAATACCTGAAGATGAACCGGAACCAGAAAGTGAACCGGTTGAAGATGAACCGGAACCAGAAAGTGAACCGGAACCAGAAAGTGTACCGGTTGAAGATGAATGGGAATCTCATAGTGAATCCGTTGAAGATAAACAAGACAAATATGAAGGACAAAAAAGAGGGAGAAGTGATTCAGATTCAGAAGATGCTAACAATAAACGTCAGAAAACTGATAATACTACAGATGAAAATAATAATCCAGATGACAATAATAAATCTGAGAAAACTGAAAATATTACAGATAAGAATAATGATACTGATGATAATAATAATAAATCTGAGAAAACTGATAAGAAAGAGTCATTAATAGATCATGTATTAGAAAAACAACAATGTGAAATGCCTGATATTTTTGATTCAGATGGTGGAGATTAATTACACAAACTTTATGAAAATAAAAATTTATTATCTTTCCACTTACAGTATTACCTTGCTATCTTTAAGTTGTTGTTTTATAGTGATAGTTTTTCTTTCAGTATCTTGTGTATTATTGAGGATCTTTTGTTTATTAAGTATCTTGGTTTTGGATCAAATTTGATCCAAAAACGGGTATAGGTTAAAGGTAGACTTATCGATTTCCATTCGAGGTGTGTCAGTTCAAATCTGACTATCCGTAGTATGTTAAGTAGTGAGTAGCTTCACGTGAATAAGCTATATAAGTTATTCTATAGATAGATTAAATCCCTAATTTCTAGGAAAAAAACCAAAAACCATAGACCAATTATTGGTTATTTATTTTATATTATCTAAAGGATATGTAATAGAATTTCTAGATATTATCAGTTTAATAGCTTTATTCTTTGGAATATATGTTATAATAAATAAAAAACCTATAGCCTCACTTATGTCTCTAATAGGATTATTTGCATCTATTTCTATCTATTTAATACTGTCAGGATTGACTTATATAGGTTTTTCCTATTTAATTGTCTATATAGGAGCAGTGATAAAAATCATTATAATTTTTTGATCTAATAACGCTGCGTGAGTAAAAATCTCACTCTACAAGGTACTTTTAATTATAAAAATTTTAATAGCTTGCTTGCCGTATTTTTTTTATGGAATAAAAAAAAGGCTACAGAAAATACTTTAAATTCACTATTTTTCATTTATTTATTTGTTTATACAAATCTATATTCTACTTCTGATAAAATAACTAACATTTCTACACTAAGACCACAAAAGTATTTATTATCTAAATCAAATAGAAATTATTATTCAACTTTTACTTACGAAGAGCAAAATTTTCTAAGATGATTTTCAGGGTTTACAGACGCAGAAGGTAATTTTAATATCACTTTCTATAAAAATAAAATAGGTAATATATCTAGTGTGGCTTTTAGATTTATAATTGAATTACACATTGATCATAAGGATACTTTAAATATTATAAAAAAAAAATTACACATAGGTAATGATATAGCAATTTACGGAAACAGTTGTAAATTTACGGTAACACACCCAAAAGATATCTATAAATTAATAGAAATATTTGATACATATAATTTAAATACAACAAAATATTTGGACTATTTAGATTTTAAAAAAGCTTTTAAATTTAATCAAAATAGAGTTAAAACAATTAAAGATGAAAAAATCTTTAATAAATTATTAGATGTTAAGAATGGAATGAATAGTAACCGTATTAATTTTAATTTCCCCTTAGAGCATAAAATTACCATTACAGATTCTTGATTCTTAGGACTAATAGAGGGAGATGGTTCTTTTTATCTAGATAGAAGTAAAATAGAGCCTATATTTTCAATTGCACAAAGTAACATACAACTTTCTCTTATTAAAGAGATAAAAAATTATTTGATAAATAGATTAGGGTTTGATAAATACTCTTTATTTAAATTAAATAATGCATCTGTTATTTCAGTAGTAAAAGGTAAAGCAGAAAATAATAGTAAACCCCTAAGTGTGCTTAAATTAAAAAATACTAATGTTTTAACAAATTATTTAATACCTTATCTAGATAAAATGACGTTTATTAGTAAAAAAGGTTTAGATTATAAAGATTTTAAATTAATTTGTAAAGCTATATATAATGGTTCTTATAGAACAGAAAATATAAAAGAATTAATCATTAAATTATCTTATTCTATGAATAACTATAGATTATCTACTAATTCAGATATAAAGAAGTTAGATAGTTTATCAAATCAAGATAGAGATAAAATAATTAATGCTAAACCTACCATTAGACATTTGAATGATGGTCGTCAATTAGATATAGTAAGAGAAAAACCAATTAATCGGCGTTGAACTAATAGTATATTTGAAATTAAAGATGAAAACGGAGAAATATCATTAGCATCAACCTTAAATGATGCTGCTGAAATATTAGGTGTAGAATATAGAACAATAAATAGATACTTATCTTCGGAAGCTTCAGAAGCTAAGGGTGAATATGTTGCAATAAAAAATTATAAAATTAAAAGAGTACCGGTATTTTATAGTTAATGTTATTGCAAAATAAATAATAGTAGTTTTGTAGTCTAGGGGCATATGTCGTCAGCACAAAATGAAAAGAATTAAACTAGAGGAAATGAAAGAAGGTTACAACCGTACAATTTCCATACTTGTAGAAAAATTAGGTGAAAACGGTTAAGGACATCCTAGTTAAAGACCGTCGGCAGTTGTATATGTCGCTACAGACTGGTTCACCGGGGCTAGGTTGTAATACCTGTCTGAATGTACAGTCGGATTCTATAACGTATAATATCGTAAGGAGGTAGGACCATACTAAGGGTTACTATACAAAGTAGTATTATCTTTATATGTAGATAGAAACTCCTGGAGGTAAACTTAATACCCCCTGAGATATAATACATATTATATCTTAATTAATTAGAATTGATCTATATTATTTTTGTTCATTTTAATGTTAATCGATATAAGAACAAGTGAATTACAAAGTAATAATTGAAATAGTATTCCTTTAGCATTATTTGTTGCAATATTATTAAATTATACAATATTTCAATTACTACCTTACTATATAGCTATAATAAATAATTATTATAGTAAAATTAGTAATATAATTTATTATATACCTAGAAGCAAATATATTGATATTATAACTAATGCTGCTTGCGAAGCGCACCTAAAAAAAAATCTAGGTGTAAATAAAGCTAATGTAATGTTTGTAACAAGTAATGGCTGAGATGGAAATATCACAGAAACAAGTCATATATCTACAATAGGAAATATATTATATACTTCTTATAGCATATGATTATTTATTGTTAGTGTACTTTTATTATTGTCGATGATAGGTACTATATTAATAACATTAAATAAAAAGAGTGTGAAAGAATAAATATAATTCATATAATATTAGTAAAACATATAGCTTGCTTATTTGCTTACTGTATTTTTTTTTTTCATAGAGTGGTATCTTATAATGTGAACGATAAAGCGGTATAAATATATCAATTACAAATAAATTATTTTTTTTAGTCTTGATATTATAATAGCTAATCTTTTCATCTAAAGGAGTAATAGGCTTTTAAGGTCTCCTCCTTTTAAAGATATATCTGTAAAATTATAAAAATAAAACAGGTGGGCTTATAGTTCATTGGCTATAGTACAAAACAAAATGAATATACCTAGTTAATATATAGAATACCTCTAATTTGTTTATAGTAGCTTAGGCTAGCCATGCTTCTGATCCCTGTTTTTACTTCTTAGTTTAGTAGCCTACTTCACAGTAAAAACTAAGAAGCGTAGCAGGGGTAAGGCTACAAAAAAATCTAGTAATTTATGTTGTAAATATAAAAAAGATTTATATATTGTAACTTTGGTACACATCTTTTTTTTGTTACTACGACGTATGGGTTAGCGTATGGATGCTTAGGGAGGCTAAAAAGTATAATAATATTAGTTATCATAATAACTATAAACAGGGGAATTAGTTCAAGAGGTAGAACGTTTGTTTTACACACAAAATGTTAAAGGTTCAAATCCTTTATTGCTCAAAATTATTTAACTTAACAGGTAAAGTGCAATTTTTATAATAATGAAATTTTAGTACGCTAACTTGTTTCTATGCTGTCTATCTAAATATTGTAAATCTCTTTTTATTATCTATAGGTTGTATTTTAAGCTTAAACTGATTATGAATTGCTTAAGATTAATTAGCTATAAATTATGATTTAAAATAATAAATTAAATAAAGGAAGGAACTTAGGTATCTTATGTTTTATATTAACCATGAATAATATTAATTATACGCAAAGTTTACGTCTAATTTTACTAATGATATCAATCAAAAAAAATACGATAATGCTTTATTGTCTAAATCAGAGATGATTAAATACTTCAAAGATAAAACGATTATTTATATGTGATTTAACCAAATTACAGGTGACGTTGATTTAATGAGGTGTAGCAGATACGCAAGTAATCGTTTAAAAATTTATTTTGCAACTTCTGTTTTAACTAGTATCAAAAAGAGTTTAATTTACAGCAGTTTATTAAAACTACCTTAACTTTAGTTTTTTATAAAGATGTTTTTATAGTAAAATATAGAATATTTGTAAGAGAAAGCTTTTATACCCTATAGACTAGCTAGTAATAACTAAGGTATGAAAGTTCTAAATATATTAAGAATAGCTGAATGTAATTTAAGCCATACTGAAAGAGCAAAAAAAAGTTGCTTATAATATAGCACCCTCAAGGGGTAAGTCTTAACTTAAGAAAGGTGTTTTGTTATATGGGAGATTACAAACTGTAACCTGGAAATTGTAGAATAATAGGGCAAATAAATGTAAATTTTTATTTAGTAGCTAGAGGAGGCTTGCTTCGCTGGCCATGCTTGCAGCCAGGTAACTAAATAATTTGGTACCATATATATATTTATAAGTGTGTAAGTATATATATGCATATAAGATTCCTTAACTTAATGGGTAAAGTGTATTCTTGATAAGAATATCATCAGCGTTCGATCCGCTGAGGAATTATAAATGTAATCGAAGGACATTCAAGGTAAAATAATTAAATTAAGAGAATTGGCCGAGTGGTTTAAGGCAGTAAGTTTGAGTTTTACTAGGTTATAATTAGCTACATCCGTTCGAATCGGATATTCTCTGAAAGAGTGTAATTTAAAAGGGTAAAATAGGAAGCTTCAACCTTCAAAATCTTGGTTCAAGTCCAAGTACTCTTGTTATTTTACGGGTTAGGGCCGGTTTGGATAGGTATCTCGTTTGGGACGAGAAGTAACTATGTTCGAATCATAGTAATCCGAAAGTTAGTTATGTTCTTCGAATCATAATAATCCGAAGAATAGAACTAATAGAAATATAGCTTTTATATAAAGAGATATATAAGTATTACTTGCAATTATATTAGTATGTAAAGAAACTATTATGGTATTTATGGCTATGTATTAAAGAGAATTATTTATATATATAGAGATGAATATCCTATAAATCTATAAACTCTAAGATAAATCTAATATTAAACGAAGTGAATTGAAATATCTTATTAACTTCAGGAAAATAAATCAAAAGAGATTCTATGAATAGCGTGAGTAAAAATAGAGTAGTCTATAAAGTAAAACGATACAAAATTGTTTAAATAAAATGGGGAACCTTCCTCAAAGACTAAATATGATACATAAGCGATAGAGAAAAGTACTAAGAAGGAAAAAAAAAATAGTAGTTTTATAAGCAGTTCGAAAAAAAGGACATACCTTTTGCATAATGGGTCACCAAGTTAACGTTAGATGCGAGTATGTGCGTAGTTAAACCGAAGATTAAATTAACGAAATAGTGTCTAAAGTTAGACCCGAAGCACGGTGATTTTACCATAGTCAGGATTATAAAAGTCCGAACGGGTGATTGTCTCAAAAATCTCCGAAGAACTATGGTAGGTGTAGTGAAAGACAACACGGACTGTGATAGCTGGTTTTCTGCGAAACCTATAATAGTAGGCAATTTAAATAAATATCTTAGCAGGTACATAATTTTAATCTCAGACAAGACGTGTATACGTTTTATTTTGTACAAATTGGGGAATCGTGAAGATTTTATCAGTGAGTATGTATACTCGGAATGGTAAAGATATATATTAAATTATCAGACATAGAATGATAAGGTTGTATGTACAGCCTAAAGTGGAAGTGAACCTTCTGCTATAAACCAAAAAATTGCGGGAACACCTTAAAGCAATCTAAACCAAATAAGAGTAGTAATACATCTTATGGCTCAGGTAATGACTCGGGGTAGGGTAAAATCTAGATTGATTATAATGGGTAATCTGCAGCCAAACACCCACTACTGTAAGTAAGGTGTGCAGTTCATCGACTAAATGTTGGTTGGCTTTATTATAATAGAGCTTAAGATATAGTCAAGCCTCATTCGAAAGGATGCAATGGCAATAAAGTAATTTTATATTTATTCTTTAACTTATTTAAATAGCTTAAGCTATTTAAAGGCCGACTCTTACAAAAGACTTAATGCAACAGGCAACTATCTTTCTGATCCCAGAGGGATATGGGTAACTAACTTAAATGGGCTGACACCCTGTTTAAATAGAGTTAATAGGTTAAGGTACTGTAAGTGATGATGTTTTAAAGCTTGCTAGATTTTATTCTAGCCAGACCTAGTGGTGACACTAGCAATTTGAGAAATGAGCTTGGAGATTTTTATCTTCATGACCCATGTTTGGGATGAAACAAACACTAAGCTATCGGCTTAAAACAACTACATCTAATTAAAGTTACAAAATACAATTCATTATTAATTAATAATCTATCTAGTAATAGATATATAACCCCTAAAAAAAGTTATGAAAATGCATTATTATGCAAAAATACTATTTTATTTGAAAATAAAGATAAATCAGGTATTTATCGTTTAATAAATAAATTAAATAATAATAGCTATGTGGGTAGTGGTCTAAACTTCTCGAAAAGAATGGGTGAATATTTCAGAGAAAGTGAACTAAAAAGAAACCCTAGACCAATTCATGCTGCTTTACTAAAATATGGATACGAGAATTTCAGATTAGAAATTTTAGAATATTGCAGAGCAGATGAGCTTATAACAAGAGAACAGTATTATTTAGATTTATTAGAACCTGTATATAATATATTAAAAAATGCTTATTCAGTATTAGGGTATAAGCATAGTCCTGAAAATATAGCGAAGTTTAAATTAAAAGAAATCTCACAAGAGCATAAAGATATATTATCCTTAATTCATACAGGAAAGGTAGTTAGTCAAGAAACAAAAAAAAAGTTATCTCTTGCCACTGCTAAGTATAAAAAAAATAATCCTCTTTCACTAGAAGCATTAGCTAATATTACAGCTAAAACTTCAGAACGTGAAGGAGTATCTTGGCGAAGCACACACTTTTAAATACTCAAACAAATGAAGTATTAGAATTTCCTACTTTAACTAAAGCTGGGGAATTTTTAGTAGGCTCCGCCTCGTAAAAAGACAAGCTATACGAAACGCAATAAATAGAGGAAGTTTTGTTAAAGGACTCTATCGTGTTTCAGAAAAATAGTAGGCAGTTCATGCAGACATATATATTATACAGGATATAAATATTATGTACACTTTAAAAAATTACTTTAATTTTAATAATTGTTGAAATCGGGTCTAAAAACCTGTTGTCTAAATGGATAGTTCGTATAAATTATTATAATGAACTGTTTAGGGAGAAGATTTTTGCTTAGGTATATAAGCAAAAATCTCTGTGTATGTCGAAAGGGAAACAGCCCAGAACAAGAGTTAAGGTTCCTAAATTATTCGTTAAGTGAAATTAAGAAAGTTTTTATTAAAGTCGACAAGGAGATAGGCTTAGAAGCAGCCATAATTTTATGACCTGCTTGATGATGTAGGAAGTCATCTGTGTGGGTAAAATTATCAAATTCCGGGGACTCTCTAAAAATTTTGATACTAAACTATAATTGAAAGATTATAAGTGGCTGAATTAATTCTTCAGGTGTAGTAACAAGTCAAAATGTGAATGAAAGAGCTATGAGATATCGCGGATCTAAATCAGTAGTACATGAGAATACTGCTGTAAAAGAGCAACGAGTAGACGGTAGTTGACACAATTATGTGTTTAAGATGTACTCTAATGGGTTTCGAAAGAAATTCTCAAATCAGATTCCTTTCTTAGGAAATACAAAATTTGTTAGATATTGCAGCAATTTAAGTACAAATACTAAATTATCTCCTTATGTATTAACTGGACTTGTCTTGTTTTTTATTGCTAGCTAGCAATAAAAAACACAGCAGAGGGATGTTTTATAATTTCTATATTAAAGAACAAAAAAGATAAAATAAATATTCCTTTTAAAACCAGACTTTATTTTCAATTATCTTTACATAAAAAAGACGAAGATGTATTAGAATTATTGAAAGATAACTTAAAAGTAGGTAAGATTTATAAATCTCGTCCTGAGCTTTATGAACTACAAGTATCTTCCATAAAAGATATTAAATTGATAATAGAGTTTTTTGATAAATATCCTTTAATTACTCAAAAATTTGGAGATTATGAGCTTTTTAAAAAAGCATATGAATTATTAAATAATAAACAACATTTAACTAATGATGGTTTATTGAAATTAATAGCTTTAAAAGCATCCAGTAATTGAGGACTTAATCAAAGTTTAAAAGAAGCATATCCTAATGTTGTACCTATTACTCGTGTACACCCTGATAATAAAATACCTAGCCCTGAATGGTTACTAGGTTTTGTTAGCGGAGAAGGTAATTTTATGATTAGACTAATAAATTCTCCTGCTAATAAGTTAGGGTATCAAGTAGGATTAAGATTTCAGATAACTCAACATAGTAAAGATAAGTTATTAACCTTTCGCCCAGGACTAGCCTGTGCTAGGCCGAAGGGTGGAAAATATAATAAATTATCTAGGATGTGGTTATTTATCTATTCGTAAAGATATTATAGATTTTCGTGTCACTAAATTTAGTGACATAGTAGAAAAAATAATACCTTTTTTCAACAAGTACCCTTTATTAGGTGTTAAACAAAAAGATTTTGAAGACTTCAAGTTAGTTGGTTCTATTATTAGTGATAAAAAGCATTTAACTGAGGAAGGTTTACTAAAAATTAAGGAGATAAAATTAGCTAAAGAGAATGACAAGCCAATTTAATTGAAACCCACAAGCTAAATTATAATTAAATTATTGTATTTCGAAGATAAATCTGACAGCTGTGCGTAACAGAGCGCTTGTTAAGTTATAAGAGCATCGATAATTTAACGGATCTAAACAATATACCGAAACCTTGTCCATAATATATTATATTAAATATTGTTTAATATAATTAAATGGGGTAGCAGAACATTGAGATATATTACGATTTCTATTTTTTAAATAGAATTATAATGATTTAACTCAAGTGAGAATGGTGACATGAGTAACTAAAAGAAAATTTTCCGCCTTAAGCTTATGGTTATAATTAAGTAACGGCCTCTAAGTTTATATTATCTAAAGATTTTAATGATGAGAAAATCTTTTTTACTAAGGACAACATTTTAGTGTAAAATGTGCAGGAAAAATAGTAAATATATTTGTTCATTAATAACAAATGAACCATAACCGTACCTAGAATCTAAAAAAAGTAAGCTAGTAGAGAATACGAAGGCGTAAATGAGCTAACAATCATAATTAACGGGATTAGGCCCCCATATTGTGAATAAGAATCAAACTCTGGGGACACCCTAATAGCTCCTGATACCAAACTTATTGACAAAGTGGACCAGCTAATTATTGGTGTAAGGTAACAAGTCAGGTAGATTCTAGTAATAGAAATGGGTTATCGCGGATCTAAATCAGTAGTACTTACTAGACGAGAAAGTATAGCTGTAAAAGAGCAACGAGTAGACGGTTCTTCAATCAATCAATATTTATATTTTTAGGATTGTAAGGTGTACTCTGGCCCCCTAAGGAAACTTAGGATTTGGATAGAAAAAATTTAGTATAAATAATTATAACATAATACATATTAGCTATACTATGTATATATAGAATAATTATATTCTATAATTCTCTGTTTTATTACTTAGTAGCTATTAAATAATTAAGTAGCTTACTATTTAATAGTATAAATTAATAGTTCTTTTTTAGCAATCTCACTACCGCTTTATCTAGCAAAGTACATTAGGCCTAGTGGCCCTAATAAAAAAAAATATATTTTTTTTTATAAGAGTCGGGCGATTTAGAAAGACGGGCTCTCCGAAGGAACCCTTTCTTTTCGTAATTCTAGATGATGTTTCTTTGTGTAAGATAAAGTTTGGGAGTCTCGAAGTTGAAATCAACATTATAGGATATGAAATAAGATAAATTAAGTATAGTATTAGTGGTATTAAGACTGAATGTTTCACAAGAATAACTCCCCTTTAACATCCATAGCTAGTTTTGGGTATAACGTAATCCCTAGCTTAAGGGTTTAAAGGAGGTGCGGTAGAGGGGATAAAAGGCCCTTTCTACGTAACGATCTGAATGGTAGCTAAACAACCAACCAAACGAATTTTACTAAACTATAAATAACTGAAAGAGTTACCCTATAATAGTGACTCCCGCTTTAGTGACTTATATTAATAAAATAAACCGCGACAAAATTATTCACATTAAATAATAATACTGCAATAAATAACAGTAGGCTTAATCCTAATTACATATCTGGATTTATCTTGTTTTTTATTGCTAGCTAGCAATAAAAAACACAGCAGAAGGGTGCTTCCATGTTTCTGTCGTTAGAAATATAAGTTAGGTGTAAGTGTTAGAGCAATTTTTCAAATCTCTTTACATAGAAAAGACAAAGTTCTTTTAGAAAAAATAAGAGATTTCTTTGCAGTAGGTAGAGTATCTATACGTAGTGACGACGCTGCTGTTTATGAAGTTTCTTCCTTAAAAGATTTACAAATAATTTTAAAACATCTAGAAACTTATCCTTTAATTACAGACAAATGAGCAGACTATGAGTTGTTCAAAATAGTTGTAGAGTTAATGATTAATAAAGAACATTTAATTATGGAGGGGTTAGCAAAAATTGTTAATATTAAAGCTTCCATGAATTTTGGAACTATTTCTGAGACAATTCTGTCTTTATTTTCTAAAAATGAACCAATTAACAGACCTGAAAGAAAAAATTTTACTATCTATCATCCTTATTGAGTGGTAGGTTATGTAGAAGGTGAAGGATTGTTTTTCGTAAATATTTACAAAAGAAAAGATACTGTATTAGTAGCTCCGCACGAAGGAGTAAAATTAGTGTTTAAAATTACGGCTGGGGGGCAAGGATATAAGAAATATCGTGTTATTAGAAAGTTTTATTCATGTATTCACAACAGGTAAAGTTTATAAACAATCTCCTACTGTAAAAGTAATGGATTTTATGATTACAGGACTTACAGATATTATAAAATACGTTATACCATTTTTCCAATATTATTCTTTAGAGGGAGCTAAGAAAAAAGATTTTGAGGATTTTGTGAAAGTAGCAGAATTAATGAAATCTAAAGCTCATCTTAATAAAGATGGTTTAAGTCAAATTCGTTTAATTAAATCAAGAATGAACTCTAACCGTTATTAAAAATATCCAAATTCAGGTAACCACATTAGCCTAGTCCTTTCTTCCAATATAAGAAGAGATTAAAAATGGAAAAACTAAGGATAAAATTTGTGGAGCGAAAGGAACTCGGCAAATTGACTATCGTAACTTCGGAATAAGAAGGGCTCATTATTCTTGATTAATATCAAGTAAAAAGGAAGAAGCATGAAATAATGTTGTACGACTGTTTAATTAAAACACAGCACTTTGCTAAAAGATAAAAAAATCTAAGTATAAAGTGTGATACCTGCCCGGTGCCGGCTGGTTAACAGAAAGAATTTAATATACTATTATTTGATGCAGACGGAAACCCCGGTTAAAGGCGGCCTTAACGTGAGGGTCTGTAATAGGGCCCTGTTTAAATCCAGGATATTGCTGGAACGAAGTAAATAGTACTACTAATTTAACTTCCAATCAGCAGGAAAGAATAAAATTGGTGGCGCAAACTCATACTAAAATTAAATTTTTATCCGCTAATCTTCGAGCTTATAGTACTCAAGCTCTTAGCGATAATCATAAGTATTGATTAGGTGGATTTGTTGAAGGTGAAGGGTCTTTACTTGTTTCTATTGTTACTAACCCTAAAGTTAAACATGGTATAGCTTTACAACCAGAATTTAATGTAACTCAACACGAAAGTGGTTTAAACATCTTAAACTCATACAAAACATTATTTAATGGTTTAGGTAATTTAAAAGAGAAATCTGTGGCCGTAGGCCCTCAAATCAAGTTTGAGTTTATTCTCTAAAAGGTACCAAAAATATTAAACAACTTGTTTTACCTTATTATGAACAATATATTGTTCCTTTTTCAAGTAAGCATAAAACTGATGTGTTTAATAGATTTAAATCTATTATCGATGTTTTATATACTAATCATGGACAAGGATTAACTAAAGAACAATTAATACAACTTATTCGTTTAATATATTTAATGAATCCGGATAGTAAAGGAAAGTCTCGTAAAAGAGATATTCAATAAGTTATTGAAATAATTAATAACTTTTACAAAGCTATTTAACAAATTCTACCGAGTTGCCTTTTTATTAATCTTCAGAGACCGCAATCTGGACACTTTAAATCTTAAAGTGATGGTATGGTCCAACACACAATAAAATGTGTGTAGCCTAAGGTAGCGAAATGCCTTGGCCGTTAAATGCGGTCTTGCATGAATAAAAACCAACTATTAATGAAAATGAAAAATAAAAATTTATTTTATCCTGATTACCGACACTTGTATGAAAAAAGACAAGCTTTTCATAGTTGTTTTACTTTTTTAAAAAAGGATTGATCTTTAATAAAACAAAGTAAAACAGGGCTTGAAAATAGTCCTTACACATTAGCTATGAAATATATCAAAAGTAATTATTTAATAACTGCTTTTGAAGTAAATAATGTTTTAGCCTTTCTTAACGTAGTTATCTATCAAGATCTCCTAGATGAAATTTTAAGTAAACCTAGATTGGAATTTAATGATCTAACTAAAGATACTATAAAAACAGATAAATTTTTGAATACTATAGGAACAATAAGAAAAGAGCGTTGTATAGCAGGAGTTTATATATGAACTCATATTTCCTGCTACGCAGGGAAATAAGTATGTGGGGTCTTCTTCTTCATTGGCTCGTAGATTGATAGGATATTTTAAAGGAACACATCCTGATGTAGGTAAATTTATACCTATTCTTATAAAAGATGGTATAAATGCATTTAGTTTACAGGTTATTCCATTAAGAGAAGAAAACTATTATGATTCTTTAGAACTTAGTATAGAACAATATTTCTTATTACAGCCTCAATTTAATCTTAATACTCTAAGAGTTGTTAATAGAATTTCAGGTTCAAGATCTAAAGCTATATATATGTACACTAAAGGTTTTTCTAAATTAATATATTGATCTTATATTCAAGAAGATTTTATATTTAAATTAAAAATACATCATAGTATAATCAGTCGAAGTATTAAAACGAATTCTATTTACTTAGGGAAGTATGTTTTCACAGATCAACCTATCGAAGGTGTGGAAGAGTGTTTTATGAAACTAGAAGGCGTAGTAACTATGTTAGATAAGGAAAGATTAGAAGAAGGAAGAAAAGTTCTAATTATATCTGAAAAGGATAGTAATGATATTAAGTATTTTAATAGTATTAAAGATTGTGTAAATTTTTTAAATACTATTGCTCCTTCAAATAAAACTACTCTATACAGATATATTGATTCAGGTAAACCTTATCAAGGTTATATTTGTCAATTGAGTAGTGAGGAAATTAGAAAAAGTATAATAGTAAAAGTAACTCATTTACCAACAGGTAATGTTGTTATATACCCTACGATAAGAAAAGCGGCTTTATCTTTTAGTCCTGATATAAATACAACAGGTCAAACTCTAAAAGCTTATATTGAAAGAGGTAAACTATTTAAAGGAATATATAAAATAGAATATTTTAAGTAAGAATTTAATAGGTAGATCAGCCTAGGAAACTGATTTATTGTGCAATAAAGAAGCAAATTCCGGGAACACCTTAAAGCTCTTTTAACCAAGTTTAAGTTTAAAATATCTTAAATGGCCCAGAGGGTAAGGTAATATCAAAGGAGATAGACGAAAGTAAAATAGGTAACCGCGGATCTAAATCACCTCTTATCTATGATAATGTGTAAAAGAGCAACGAGCAGATGCTTCTTCGAAATTAAAATTTAATTTTGTAAGGTGTGCTCTAGTCACCAAGAAAAAATTGGCGCTTAAACGAAATAAGTAAGTTAAGCTTAAAGAAAATCACAGTAACCTAGACCTAAAGTATAAACTAAGGTCGAAATTGTGAAACGGAATGGTGTAACGATACAACAGCTGTCTCTATGATTGACTCAGTGAAATTGGAATAACAGTGCAGATACTGTTTACCTCTAGTTAGACGAGAAGACCCTATGCAGCTTTACTGTCACTAATTATAGAGTATGTTAGACAATTTTCAGATTATAAGGTAATTGACTATATGACAATGAGAATCCTTTATTTTTCTTTCATATGAATGAATTGGTTTAGGTTGTATATAGAATATAGATAATGTGGCTTTACTGAGTCGTTTTTTTTAACCATTAATTATATTCTTTATATAGCTCATAATAGTAAACCAGCCTAATTCAGCTTATTATACTTTATTTTTTTAATAAGAATAAGTACCCTTTGGCTAGGAACTATCGCTAGGGGACAGTTTATGTGGGGCACAGACCCTGTAAAGAGTAAACAGGTGTGTCTAATAATTTATAATTATTTTGTTTGCTATTTTGAGTAGTTTAACTACTTTTAATCATATATAATTATTTATATTTGCGGGCTTCAAGGCTACGTATATATATTTAAGTTTAGGTAGGATTTTCACTAAATAGAAATTAGAGATAATTGAAAATATTATGGGATCTTTCTAATATTTTCTAGCTATTATTTATAATAGTTATGTTTTTAATATCAAAAAAAAAGTTCAACGGCTAAATCTTGCTTTACTGTTTGATTATCTACAAATCTTACAGTTGCGTAAGCAGGGCATAGGATCACAAGATGCAATAAGGAAAGATCTTGGATTTTTGGAAAAGCTACGCTAGGGATGTTTGTCCTTTAATATTTTATTTTAAAAAGGCAAGGCTTGCTCCGCATAGCTTCTGTTTTTTTTTATAGAAACACGATCCCCAGCTTCTTAGTTTTTACTGCGAAGTAAGCAGATCCTACTAAACTAAGAAGTAAAAACAGGGGAGGAGCTAGCTTTAGAAAGATACAAATAAAATTATTAATACATATTGGGTAAATTTCAAGAATTACTAAAGATAGTAAACTTGAAGCGAAGTTTATCTTAGCATAAATTATAAGATAAAAACGTTCAACGACTATAGGGTGAGTGTTATGTAATTCGCGATAATCCTTTTAATACTACCCAACATTTTTATTGAATATATTTAAAGAAAAGATAAAATAAATTTATGCTTTGCCTCTCTCAAAATAATACATGAAAATATTTAATAATAACTTGAAGAATAACTCTAAGACAATAGCTTTAAGAAAAAAATTAGGTAGTATAGGGAAAATTAAATATTTTCCTTCATTCTCTAAAGAATGGAAAAACATTATTTACTCCTATAATAAAAATAATTTAAAAAATATTCCAATTAATATTGTAAATATTAACAAAATAATTAAAAGTTATTTTAATTTATATTTCAAAAAAAAAAAATTCGTAAAATTTAAGAAATTCATACGCCTTAAAAGAAGACGTAAAATTTTAAGAAGAATATATGTAAGTAATGCGGAAATTAAGCATACTAATAATAAAGCAATAATTACTTTATATATTGTAAATAGAGAAAAGAAAATATTAAATAAAAAATATTTAAAAATCAATAAAAACGTAAGTAAAAGTTTAATAAAATGTTGTTTTTTATTATATAAAAATAATATAGCCAAAATTTTCAATAAACATAAATATAAATATGCTTCTATTTCTGCTCCAACTGTAGCAGCTAAAGCTACTAATAAAATCTTACAGCTTAGCTACACAAAAAAAAGTTTTTTAAATTCTAAATTAGAATACTTAAAGAAAATTATAATTTTAAAAAACTTTTATCTTGAAAAGATATTAGGTATTATTAAAAGGAAATATGAAAAAAGATATTTGAAATACTTAAGAAAATATGATTTAATATATTCTCTTAATCAATATAAATTTAATAAACAAATACTTTTACCTATTTTAAGTAAGATATTAAATAAAATAATAGGAAAGAAAATAGAATATAATTTAATAAATTTGAAGTCTATTGCATACAACACAGATATTTTTACTAATATTTTAGCATTAAAATTAAAGAGAAAGAAAATGAGATTGATGAGAAATATGTATAGTTTATTAAATAGAGCTAATTTACCTATAATTAATATAATAAAAGAAAGAGATTTAAGAAAGAAAAATGTTGATTTAGGCATGTACAAATATAAAGATTTAAAAATAATTTCTAATTTAAATCAAAATAATTTAGATGAATTATTAAGTTATTTATCTAAGACTAAAGAAATACACAGTACAATCTACAACTCTATAGGTTATAAAAACATAGGAGGTGTAAGATTAGAAGTTAAAGGTAGATTAACTAGACGTTATAGAGCAGATAGATCTATATATTCAGTAAAATGAAAAGGTGGATTGAAAAATGTAGATTCATCATTCAAAGGTTTAAGTTCAGTCTTATTTAGAGGAAACTTTAAATCAAATGTTTCTTATTCTTTATTTAACTCAAAACGTAGAATTGGAGCATTTGCAGTTAAAGGGTGAATTTCAGGAAAATCTTATAGTACAATGGCCTATTCTCCAAGAGATTTAGATACTCGTATGAATCCGTGAGCTTTATCTGGTTTTGCTGACCCCCATACATCACTATGTTCGATGTAAGGGGCTCCTATGGGATACGGAGGGGCCCGCTGAAGGAAGTTTCGTTTTAAGAAAAAGAAAGAACAGTAAATGTTCTGCAGGTTATTCAGCAGGATTAAGCTTTTAAATCACTTCGTACTTTTTTGTTCCTGTGGGAAGCACCCTTACGGAGAAGCTAGGAATAAAAAAAAAGGCTACAAAAAGATAAAGTTACATTAAAAAGAAATACAATAAATATGAAAAGCAGGAGTTATAGACAATGGAATTAGTAATGCTGTATGTTTTAAAATAACACGTTTTTGTTTTGGGAGTAGAAATAAATCATTTTGATAAATCCGCCTGCTTCTCCTGATCCCTGATCCCTGATCCCTAGGGATACGGGATATGGGATACGGAACAAAATTAGCAAGCAGATTCTAAACTTTTTTTTTTAATAAGCATTTCATATTATGAAAGACAAAGAACATTTAACTGTTGAGTGATGCTTCTCCTCCTGCGCATGGAAAAATTAGTAGGAATTAAGGCCAAGAGGTCTTACTAACGAACTAAGAGAGGCTTTCTCTGACTGTAGATAGACCGCTAATAAATCAACAAATACCTGATTATAATGGATTAGCGGGCTTTACTCCCTATCCCTCTGGGATCAGGAAGAGTGATGGCTGTTTTTTTAATCTAATAAATCTAAATCTAAATTAGGTGTACAAGTGCAATTAATATTTTCGATTTCTCAAGATGATCCAAGCTTTAATGGACAGTTTAATACCTTATTTTAATTGTGGATATTTTAAGGAAAAAAAAATTAAATCTGAGTTTTCATGGTTGGATTTTGTTGTTACAAAATTTTCGTATATTAATGAATAAGATAATAGGTATAAAATTAATGGATTTTTAAGATTGATGTAAAATTGCTGAATTAGTGGCGCAGCTCCTCGGGAGAAAGCGCAACTAAAATTAAATGCATTTAATTGAATCAGTTTATAAGAAATACGTAAAATAAAATCAATGGTTGCTTTTTCTCCGTGCTTCCTTTAGAAACACCCCTACGGAGAAGGGTGGCTTCTCCGAAGCCCATAAATAAAGGAATAATTTCCTAGATTTATTCTATATTAATACGATTAATGTTTGAAAATAGCTTATTTTGAAGATTAACATTACAAATAATGCAAGTGGTAAATAAATATTAAAGGAAATCTTAAATATGTATAAAATAAAAATGAAGACATAGTCTGAACCATTTTAAAAGAAATGGAAATATAAAATTATGATAACACATAGAACAGGCTAATTTGCGCAAGAGTGTACAAAATGAGTGCGCGGTTTGGCACCTCGATGTCGGCTTAACTTATCCTCATGGATGCAGGAACTATGTAGGGTGCGACTGTTCGTCGATTAAAAAGTTACATGAGCTGGGTTAAGAATTTAGCCCAGAAATAATTAGCTATTTGCGAATTATTAAGAAAATCGGGTAAATTTCAAGAATTACTAAAGATAGTAAACTTGAAGCGAAATTTATATTAATAGTATAAAAACGTTCAACGACTATAAGGTGAGCGTCATACTAGGTTTTAGTATGAAAGTTATAATCCTTTTAAGAACACCCGATGTATAGTTAAAATTATAGTATAATAAGTAAAGTAAAATAATAAGAATTTAATAAAATATGAATAAAACAACTTTAATAAGATATTTAAATTCAGTTATGAAAAACAAATCTTTAACTGAAATAGACAAATTTATAAGAACTAGAAATGAATTGCCTATATATTTAGGTGAGGTTATGATTGGATTAATGTTTGCGAAGCCGTGACGGATCTTTAGAAAGATCTTCATCTACAAGTGGAGTTCGTCTTTCTATATGTTTTAGTAAGAAGCATGCAGAATATTTAAAGTTTATATATGATTTATATAAACCTTACATAAATACAGAACCTGCTTCTATTAAAGTTTATAATAAAAAGACAGATTCATATAACGAGGTATTAAAATTTAAAACAATAAGTTTACCTCAATTAATATATTATCATGAATTATTTTGTGCATATTTTTTTTGGCTGCGAAGCAGCACAAAAAAAATTAGCAATAAAAGGTAAGAAAATAGTCCCAGGTAATATAGAAAAACTAATGACACCTGTAGTATTAGCCCATCTTATAACGGGTGATGGTAATTTAAAACTACCAGATAAAATTCTTCGTATTTATACGAACAGTTTTATTAAAGATGATGTTAAATTATTAGCTTCAAGTATAACTTCTAAATTTGATATAAAAACTAAAGTAGTTCATGATAGAAATAATCAATATATTATAACTATTAGTAAAAGTGAATTATAGAAGGTAAAAGATATTATTCAAGATCATATGTATTCTTCTATGTTATATAAAATAGATTTAGATAAAAATATTTCTCATAATTTTGATTATAATAATATACATTTGTTCAATAAATCTGCTATTTATTATGGTAATATATTAGATCAATATGTTAAATAATAAGTAGTTTATAACCTAAATACTTTCAATACTATAACGGTACTATATGGTGACATAGTCTGAACCATTTTTAAAGAAATGGAAAAAAAAAGAAAATTTTGATAACACATAGTAAATACGTCGTGAGACAGTATGGTTTCTATCTTCTAGGGGGAATTAGAATAAAATAAGAATAAACTTTTGTACGCAAGGAACAAGAAGAGTTTAACCTTTAAGGTTAAAATATAGTTACTAACCTATGGTTTACCTGTTGTTTATGTGCCCAAATATTAAATATATATGCTTTTGTATATATATCTGTATTCTTATACGTACCCTTTTAAAACTGAAGGGAGGGATGTTTCTCTCACTAAGATAAATGTATAGCATAAGCACGGCAGGAATGCTAAGTTGGTTAAGGATAAGTGCTGAAAGCATATAGGCACGAAGCTTATCTTAAGATATTTCTTAAATATACGTAATAAACTATTACATAATTTATAGGCTTTATCCGTACGAATTTAGAGATTTTAAAGAATAAAGTACTAATTTAATAATTTACTAGGTATAAATATATCATATAGAGCGCTTGGTTAGCATAAAAGTAATGCAATTGTTTTGTAATCAATAGAAGCAAGTGCGATACTTGCACTAAGCTAACTAGGATTGTATCAAATCTGTTTTTTCTTGCTACGCTAGCCTGCCTTCTACGAAGCTACAAAAAAAGTTTAATAGCGCGGCATAAAATAATATAAAACTTTAAATTACTAACTACTCATAGTAATATACAACCTAAATATTATATTGCAATATTATATATAAATTGTGTGTTGTGGTATATAGAAATAAACACTATGTAATTGCTGCTTCGCTTCTTAGTTTATACTTCTAAACTAAGAAGTAAAAACAATAAAAAAGCAAGCAAAACTTATTATGTTATAATTCTAAAACTAGAACAGTTAGTAAGTAAAGTCGCATTTTTCTTGAGCGGTTCCGAGATAAAACCAAACCTATTGTACTAAGTTAATCTGGATTAGTAGTCAAGCGGTTACGACATAGCTCTTTCAATGCTACTATCGCAGGTTCGAATCCTGTCTAGTCTAAGCGGACTAGTGTAATATAAACATATTCGGTTCATTCCCGAAAGATACAGGTGTAAGTCCTGTGACCGCGTCTAGTGTTATAAAAGGGTTATAGCTTAATAGGTAAAGCGTACTGCTCATAACAGTAATTATAAGTGTTCGAGTCACTTTAGCCCTAACCTGGGTGCTGGAATCGGAAGACAGAGAAAACTTAAGCTTTTCTGAGTAAATCTCGTGAGTGTTCGAGTCACTCTTCAGGTAAGCCTGCCATATGATTTACAGCCTTAGCTTAAATCTCTCCATTTTTTTTTAAATTATAATTAGCAACAAACGAATGAAAAATAAAAATTATACATCAACTTCAAAACATACAACCTGAATCTTCAATTACATATTAATATGATTAGTATTCATAATCGTAATGTTAGCTATTCTTTTAGAATTAGTTAATATAGAATTATTTACAATTTTTGATGCGATGAGTTGGTCTAAATCAATGTTAACTGTAATATATAAATTCCAGCTCACAAAGGGACCCGGAAGATATACTACCCCAGCTATGGAAATTAAGCCATTCTTAGTGCTTTTATTTTTATTATGAATACTCTGCTTTTTGTTTGTAGCAAAAACCTGCTTTATTTTTTTAATTATAAATTGAAAGTTATGACTATTTACAGCTCTCGTTTATATATTTGTTAAATGTTTATTAACAAATTTTTATGAAAAACATTTTAATTTTAAGTTTAAGGCTAAATTCTGGGATAAAAATATTATAAAGATTATATGACGAAAAAGAGAAATCCTTGTTATCTTTTTCTTAAAGCTTTTATTATTTATGCTGCCTATCAGAATATTCCTTAAAATCTGTGCTTTCTCATTATTTAGTAATGAATCTAATACTATCTCTAGTATTATATTCATAGTTTTATTATGTTTACCTTTTGTTTACTATTTTTTGAATATAATAACAAAATTTTTGAAAAAAAACAAAAGAGAGGCAAAAGATTATTTCTTATTTAATGATTATGTAATAGAAAATATAAACTTATACAATATTTTGTATATTATATCTTCTATTATTTTAATAAAGTTATATTTTATTTACTATTTTATTACTATATTAATAATCATAATAGTATTAATAATAAGCTGTTTACGATGTCCTAGGTTTAACACTCCATTTGACTTGGATAAGATAATACCCGGTAGGACACCACCACCACCACCAAATACAAATATTGTATTACAAGCAGTTTGCTTTCCACCACCACCAATAACTACAGGTTGATTAAATAGTGTAGCAACTCTAGGTATACATCTAGCTATAGGAGCTATATCCCAAGGCGATGTTGAGCCGCAAAATCATTCGGCTTGAGTAAGGGATCAAAGTTGAAATTATTATACTTATGTAAATAATACAATAGACGCTAATAACTTAAATACCAATAAAGGTGATCAGGGTGTAACTACAACTACTAATTGATTACACAAAGATATAAGTAGTTTGTCCAAAAATGATGATATAGAATCAAATATGGGTAAAACATTATCTATTGTAAATTCTCCCATATTGAGAATGGTTTATGCACAGAAAACCCACTTAGAAAGTGCTATTGTAGAACGGGATTTAGGGAAATTGGAATACAAGCCACAAACTCTATTTGCTAATGATAAATTTATAGGTTCGGTAGGAACAGTAGAAGATACATTAATAATAAATTTTCTTAAAGATTCTGATTTAACTCTAAAAGAGAAAAAATTTTTAGCTACTCATTATATACACGATGATTCCCTTAGACGGGATCACGTAGAAATGGAGCCCGTTCAACGAACTATTAAGTTTTTAGAGGAAAAATATGGAATATTTATACCTAATAAAGAAAGAGTTGCAAATATAATTACAATAACTGAAATAGAAGCATTCGACTATCAAACTTTAAGGAAAGTATTTAGACCTTGTATTAATTATACTGATTTTGATTCAAGATATAATAGACTCGAAAAATATTTCCAATGTAAAAGAAAGGATAATTGAGATCCAAATTTAGATGATATAAATATAGGTAATAAAGTTAAGTATATAAAAACTAATGTTAAGTATTCAACTCCAGAAAATGATATTAAATTAAATGAATTATTTCTTCAATATTTCAAAACTAGATTAAATATTCATAGAGCAGCACACCCTGAAATAAAAATTGAGCCTGACTTATCTACTATTACTATAAGGGGGGAATTATTTCATAAATGTACAGCTAATGATTTAACCAAATTCTATTTATTCAGAGATGATGATAGATTAATCTATTCATATACTGAATTTGAACCTATAGATATTACCACACCTAAATATAGATTACTAGAGGCAATTCAAGGAAAGGGTATATCTAAAAGGTGCTATGCCATTTGTGTAAACCAAGTTAGTATGGAATTGTTATGCATTGAAAATCCTAATGCTGACTTAAATATTGATGATTCACCTTTAGTCTATAGTATTATTGATATAACAAATTTAAATTACAACAAAGTTGATAATAGAGAGGAAATCAGAAGTGTTTATAATATACTAAATAAACGAGATGGATATACTTTAAAATTTTTCTTAAAAAAAAGATAGTATTAATAAAATAAATTTAAATAAATTTCATAATAGGATATTCAGCTTAAGTAATAAAATAGGAGTTAGCTAGGCAGCTCGGCTTATATAAGTAGCGATGCTAGCTTGCGTAGCCAAAAAGTAAATAAATGTATAAGGTAGTGATTTTATTTCTTTTAATCTTAGAATATTATCCTTAAACTTAATAGTAAATGAGGTATACAAAATAAAAATAGGTTAGCGTAATAGCGCCATGAGAGAGTATATAGTTTAATCTGGTTAACATCTTAATGTTGCATGTTAAATGGCTAGCTTCGATTCACAGTCTTTCCATAATTTAGCAGAATAGAATAATATGGGTACGAATTAATATAGTTAGATGGTCATTTTATATAAGGCTAGTGAAAGCATAATTATTTTTGTATTTTTTAGAAAAGAACTCTTGAAATATAATAGTATAATTAGTAATTCACTATAAAAGTACGATTACTTGTATTTTAGTTAAGAGATTCTTGAATATTGTGAGTAGCCTTCAGCTATAAATAACTTAAAGAATCTTATATTGATAGATTAAAACCTGAGTATAACAAACTAAAAATAGCTGGTTTACGTTTAGGTACTTCAATTAAAACTCAATTAAATTATAAAAATCGTAAGTGTATACCTGAAGCTTTAATTAATCTTAAAAATTAAAAGCAGGTAAAGCTCCATATGTATTAATTTTTTTACTGCTGCGAAGCAGCAAGGCGAAGCAAGATTTTATTCTTTATTAATAAATAACTAAAAGAATAAAAAATTTAGTGGCTTCCGAAGGCAGGCTAGCGAAGCAGGCTAACCTGATCCCAGCGAAGCAGGGATGCTTTTGATCCCTTCCTTCTAGCTTGCGCATGAAGCAGGGATAAGGCTTGCTTTGTTTCTTAGTTTTTATTTCAAACTAAGAAATAAAAATAGAAAAATTAATCATTTATTAGCAACTAGTTATATTACAACAGTGATAAGTAAAAAAGATAACACTGTGAAATTCTAGAATTATATACGCGAAGCTGCCTTTAGCGTTAGTAATGTAACATTTTTAAATTATATTTATAAAAATAAATTATTAAAAGGTATTTATTTAATAACTAGAAAAAACAAATAAATTTTTATTCTGTTAATTCAGGATTGAGATATATTACTCTCAAGCCCGTGAAGCTCAATTGGTCGAGCAGAACGTTGAAGTTAGATCTTATAGTGAGTGAACTAAAATAGTTCAATTTAAATCCATAATTAATGAAGGATTAAATGAAGACCCAAAGGACTGCAATCTATAATTTATAAAAAGAGCTTCGTAAAGGTTTAGCAAACCATGGCTCATAAATCCGAAAGAGTGAACAAGGGCATAACTTTTTAAATTTTAAACAATGAAAAACACAATGAATAATAACATAGTTCCCTAAAAAACCTATTTTAATGCAGTAAGGTATAAGTTTATTATATATAAGGATAATAATAATAAATCAGGTATATACCTGACCCCGACCCCCGCCCCCCTTCGGGTACGAAATAATTTAATTACAAATAAAAGTTATATAGGTTCAGCGAAATCGATTAGAGGTAGATTTAGCATTTATTATTCTACGAATTCTGTTCAGCGTAAACTAGCGGAAGGATCTAGTGCTATTTACAGTGCCATACTAAAATACGGCTATGGAAATTTTAGTATAGATATTTTAGAATATTGTGATATAAGTACCTTAATAGAAAGAGAGGAATATTATATTGATTTATTGGAACCTGAGTATAATATATTAAAAATAGCTTATTATCTACTCCCGGAGGGAGACGAAGGAGTTAAACATACTGAAATTACCAAATCATGTAAAGGGTTAAAGTCTCTGGGATGTAAACATACAGAAGAGGCTAAATTAAAGATGAGGGAAATAGCTTTATTACGTAAAGGTGAAAAAACTTCTTTTTATGGTAAAAATCATTCACCTGAAAGCCTGTTAAAAATGTCAATGAATAGATCTATTCAAGTGAAAGTTCTATGCACAGTATTAAATGAGGAGATAGTATTTTTAGGTAATAAAGAAGCCGCCGAATTTTTAAATGTAGGATTATCTACATTAGTTAGATATAAAAAAATTAAATAAATTAATAAAAGAAATATACCTAGTATCTAACAAGCTCATGTAACTCAATTGGTAGAGTGAAATATTGAAGCTATTTTTGTTGTAAGTTCAAATCTTACCGTGGGCATAAAAAATATTTAAATAAAAAGTGGTATAAATAATTATAGTATATAGAATTAATAGATTTGAACGACTAAGTTGTAAGTTCAAGTCTTACCTCAGGCAGGGACTTTAGTATAATGGTAAATGCGTATGACTTTTAATCATTAAAATGTAGGTTCGATTCCTACAAGTCCTAAAATAAGAATGGAATAGGTAGACATGTAACAATACATATAATTAGATCTAACAGTAATATGGCCACGAAAAGGTTGTTGTAGGTAGGACCAATATTTAACTAAGTAATTTAGGTAGCGCTAGCTACAATTTGCTTTTTTATTTTCAATAATGTATATGAAAATGGAAAAATTTTTTTAATATTAGAACATATTGGAGTATTATAGACGTAATTTTATTAATAAAAAAAATGGGAGGAGTCTAGTATAATAATGGTTATCTTTTTTGTAAATATAACTTCCATATATTTTATAAATGAATATTTTATTGCTTCCTGACCCTAGCTCGCTTAGCAAGCTACCCTGTAGGTAGGGGGGGTACAGTATGTCAATTCTTAATCTAACTACTGTTCTTTTCGAAGTTCCTGAGATCGTCTTTGTATATTTGTTCGATACTCCTTTTACAACTGGTTCCTAGGGATTCGAAGGGTTTACTAATGTTTGGTTACTAAGGTTTTATCTTCGTTTAGTTCTATACCAGTCTCTTTGATTAAAACATCTCTCACATGTCTTTTCGTAGGATTTGCCTCCTCGAGTGACCCTGTTATTAGTATTACAAAATCATCTGCATATCTTAAGTACATAAGTCTTTTGAAGTTTGGGTCTTTGTAGTAAATAAAACTTATTTCTCTCATTTGCTTGCTTTCATAGTTCCAGTTTTTTTTTTACTGGGTCTTTGGTGTAGCTTCTTTTGTTTTTCAGAGAGATATATAGTTTGTTCTTCTTTCTTAGTTCTCCTGTTTCGAATTTAAGTTTGTAATGTTCTAAGTATTTATCTAGTTTGTTCAATACTATATTAGCTATAGTAGGGCTTCCTATATTTCATGCCCTTGTGGTGTTCCTATTTAGATTTTGGTTATAACTCCTGTTGTAGTGTTTATGCTATCACAAGGCACCATTTTCTTGATTAGTTTTAATGTGTGTTCACATTTAGTTTATTTACCTAGTGAGCTCATTATGATCTCGTGTTCTGTCAAAACATTAGGTTATGTCTCCCTGGATTACTCATGAGTAGTTACCCCCGTGTAGGTATAATTGATTTAGAGCTGTTTTAATTGATTTTTTTTTTGGGCTGAAACTGGGACTGGTATCGGATAATTTAGGTTTCCATATCTTACTTAAAATCATTTCAATTCCTTTTTGTACAATTTTCTCTATTGGGTTACTGATTCCTAGTAATCTTATCTTTTCGTTAGCTTTAGGGATTTCCTGTATTCTGTACCCCCGAAGGGGTTAAATTTATAGGTACTTTGGAAAAATCATTTTAAGTTAATTCCATCGATAGTTATAGGGTCAGCTCCAGGAATCATATTTCCGGGTTTACTTTTAATAAAGTACGGAATAAGGAATTTAGGATTTGCTAATATTTCGGGAAATTTTCTATATTTATTTTAATTATCTATATGATTCCCTAGCTTCTTTTTCAATCAAACCTTCACCGATATATTTTGCTAGCTCCAATCTATCTAATTTGTGAAAAGAATGAAAGGATCTAGAGCATTCCAGACTACTTCCCTTCGCTTTATTAGCTACTACGAAAGTTTAAGGTAAAGACGGTTATATCCCATGGTTGCGTTCTTCCTGCGTTTATTTGAGAGTAGGTGACATCTTTCTTTTGGAGTACTTACAGTAATAGTTTGTACTATAAGTACTTAAACTATTACTGCACGAGGAAGACTTTAGCTGACATATTCTGCTTAGAACCAAAAGGCTATCTGTATCCTGTCGGTGTGTTCTTCGAGTTCGTTATCCTAATCATGTTCTACCCACTAATCGTCCAAGGGCAGTCAAAGACTAACAGGACATTCGGTAACTGCTATACCAACGTCAGTCTTATTAGGTTAAGATGCGGCGTTACTAGGTGGTAGGTAATGGATATTTATGATATCACTCCGATTTGCCTAGAGTTTCCTCTTTCATAATAAGCTTCGCATGGTGCACATATAAAGGGGATATGATTTAGTTTGGTTGAATGTTAACGTTGCATGTTAAACGGCTAGGTTCGAATCCTAGTATCTCCATTGAAGCTATCCTTATCCCAGCTTCGTTTCTTAGTTTTTACTTCTAAACTAAGAAATAAAAACAGGGATACAGGAGAAGCTTAATTATTATAAGCAGATGTGCCGGAATTTAGGGAGACGGGGTGGCCTTAGGAGCCAAAGAGTTAATACTCGTAAAGGTTCGAGTCCTTTTATCTGTACAAATAGATAATATTGTCTCTTTTATTGTTAATAATTATAAAAAATAAATTCTTATTTTAATGTAGCTATAAGAAACAAAAAGGGATTCTCATTAAGCATTATGTTAATTTTTATAAAAAAAAAATAATTGATAGCTTTCATAAATAAAACATAAATTGATCAGGAACATATTGTTGACCTAATTTATCTAAGTAGTGTAGCGAGTTTAAATTGTATATTATCCTAGTACCTATCTGTTAAATACCTTGAAAGACAAATATTAAAATAAAAAAGTGTTATATAAAGCTATATTAAAGTATGGTTATGATAATTTTAGTCTCAACATCTTAAAATCCTTGTTATATTAAGGAACTAACTATATAAGAATAATATTATATTGATAAATTAAAGCCAGAATATAATGTGTTAAATTAGCAATATCATGTTTAGGTTATCGATATTCACCTAAAATCATAGCTAAATTTAAGGAAATAAGGGAGTTAATAGATGAAGATATTACTTAGATAATTAATAGAATAATTAAGTCTAAAAAAAAATGGATTGTCTACATGATATAGTAAAAAGTTTAAGGATTTATTATTTTACGCTAACAAATATTACCTCCAGATAGGTAAATTATATAAAAATACTTACTTAATCCTTGAATTAATAAAAATACCCTGACCTTTATTTTAATTCGAGTAATTAATTAGCTTGCGCGCTTGCGTACTCGATAGGAATTAGGGCAACTAAATAATTATTATGTGTAGAAAAAAAAGTGAAAACGAAAAAGACAACAAATTCTTTTCATTGTAAAAGTAAGAAATATTAGAAAGAAGTAAATTAATAATCACTTAATAAGAAGCGAAATCCGTTAATATCTATCTTGCTTACATAACTAAAGAATAAAAAGTTTATAAAAGTAGAGGTTATTGTAATATAAAAAATAGTAGCCTGCTTCGCTGGGGGGGGGGGGGAGAGTATTGAATGGAATAAAATTAGTCTAAAAGTATGTTATTTCTTAGTAGTGTTAGCGGTTATAATAAAAAGGGAAAATTAATAGCTTACTTGCTTTAGGAGAAAAAATCTTTATTACTTTAAATAAAAACTCTAATAATTTTCGCATAGATAAGGAAAATATAGAAATAAAAGAATACGATAATGGTTTAATGAATAAGAATGATAAATCCTATTGTTTAAAAGTACTTAGAGATGACAGGGTAATTTATCAATTTAGATGCTTCTGCATCTAAATGCTTAAATATAAGTAAAATAACCTTAACGAAATATTGTATGAAGAGAAATAAATTCAGTGGGTATCTTTCGTATAAGAAGTACGCTAGCCTCAGGCTACAAATATTAGTTTAATAATATATTTCTATATATAATTTTAATTAATAAGTAATGTTATGTGAATCTGGTTATTAGCATTGCTTCATATTTCTAATTTTTTGCTTAAAACAAGAAGTTTTATAATATGTCGTAGATTAATAGGTAAATCTTGAATTTTTGGTATTCACTACTGGGTGTTCGAATCACCTCGACATAAAACGTGTTTGTAAATATAAAAATTTGTGTGTGTGTGCTTCCTTGCTTGCGGACCCATAAGGGAAAAGGCAGGAGAAAAAGGTAATATTCTCTATATTTTTTATCTTAAAAAATATACCTTTTTATTTAGATATGAAATATATATTTATGATAATTATATAATATTTTTTATAAGGTAGATATAGCTCAATAGGTAGAGCGACTATTTGTGGCATAGTTGATCTAGGTTCGATTCCTAGTTTTTACCCATTTAAGAAAAATAAAACGAATGAATATGAAATTAAAACACAAATGATTCATAGTTAGGTAGGTTATTATAAGGTTGGTCTAATAGACCGGATATAGGTATTAATTTACTATCTAGTGATAATTTACGCTCTATAGTTTTAATCATTACTTGTTCTGTATCTTTTGGTGATGTTTGTGTTATGATGGTTCAATATTTATAGTCCTTAATCTTATTTAAAGCTGTTGTGTTGATAAATCCCTCCTTAACCATGAAATGCATGTCCATAGGTATAATAGTCTAAAGCTTTAGTTCTATTACATTTTAATTTAAAAATGTTATTTGATGATTTAAATTTTTATATTATAGTACCTAGTACTAAATTTTTCTATTGCTTGTTTCAAGGATATTTCAGGATTAATAATATTAATAATTTCTTACACTCGTATCCTTGAATAGGTACTGCTTATGCTATGGCTCCTGGTGATTTACCTAAGGCTGAGGTAAAGGTTACTACTGGTGATGTTAGTAATAGTGTTCACATTAAAGACTCTAATATCAATATACCTAAGACGGTAGCTACTGGACTTACTAATCTTGGTACTGGTGCTGCGGTAGCTGCCGGTTTGAGAGTTTCTAAGTATGTTGGTGGTTCTCCAACAGCTAAAATAGGTGCACCTATTGTCGGGGGTGTTATGGGGGGGGGGGGGGGGGGTGCTTGCTATCGTTGTTGGTGCTAATGCTGCTAATAGTATTATACAAAAAAAAGTTGATTCTGTACAATTAAACACCGGAACTCTTCCAACATCCAAACCTAGTGATGGACTTGCAGCTTTTTCAATTGAACCTAGTGCTGATATAGATACTGTAATGGCTTTGTTAAACTCTTATTTTATTTTGGAATTTTGTAGATTATATCTTCTTTGAGCTTTACTTGTTATATATATAGCTAATAGGATTTTAGAAAATAAATGAGATTTAACATTTATTAAAAATATTTTTGGTGAAAGGATTGTAATAAAATACTTGACTTATACTAGTAAGACAAATAACTTATGATTAATGGTTATATTTATTTTATTATTTATTTCTAGTTTAGCTTCTTTATACTTTAGTTATTTCATATTAAATAATATTGATATTATTAGTGAAATTGTACAACAATCTAAAGGTAAATAAATTTTTATTATCTATAGCATAATTCGTATTGTTGCATTTAGCGTTTACGGTTTTTCTGTCATAATTAATGTACTAAGTATAAAGTGTTTTATCTTATGTAAAATATCCAAAAGACGCTTCGCTATATCCTAACAGAGAGATACGAAATAAAATTCTAATTTAAGTGTAGAATAAATCCTCTAGTCTGTTTTATGGTTAGTATAAAGGTTTATTTGAGGGTGGTGGGTATATAAAATATAGAATTATCATATAGTATTTATCTAGTTGTATTATATAAATATTAGTAATAAAAAGTTTTAATAATATGGTGTAATTATGGTTATAAAAATTTGGCTAGAATAACTTTAATTATTTAATTAAAAAAGGAGAATTGAATAGAATGTTTAAGTTATTTTTTTTTAGTGGTTAGATATGTAAAGCTCTTTTCAACTAAAATAATATCTAACTCCGTTCAGGGGGTGCTTGGCAGGGATGGGGTAATATAGTACAAACCAAAAGAATAGAAAGCATGGAGAAATTATATGGTACTTTAGTATAACTCAGGTAATTATTGATAAATTAACTGATTTGCATCAGATAGGTGTAAATTACATGTAACTAATTATAATATAATTGCTATTACTAATAGCAATATTGATTAACTTAAGTTAATTAATTCATATTTTAATAATATCCTTTAATGATCAGTAAATATCTGAACTATCTATTTTATCTAGAAGGTTTTAATTATATAAATAGACACCTTTCAGAAAATGAAGTAAATTAAATACGCACTATTTTTAGAGTATGAATAGAAAAATTCTATATTTTAATAGATGTCCGTCCTTTAAAGGATTTTTATTTATAAGATAAAAGTGCTGCTACTATAACTAAAAAAAAAAGATATATGCCATGCCACCTATAAAATAGACTAAAACACTAAATTTAATATATTTACTTATATTTAAAAATAAAACAAAGACAGTTCAAGAGACGAAATCGTAATTTGGGTTATTTTATCTAGGATTATTGACTTTTAGCTCTTTTACTTATATATAAGTAAAAGTCTGAGTAGTTTAAAAGGTAAAAACATTAATTTCATACGTTAGTAATGAGAGTTCGACTCTCTCCTCAGACTTTAATATTTCAATCAATTTTTTACTATGATAATTACTTCAATTATAGCCCTTTTACTTTCTAATGCCGTTAATTTAAGACGTGATATAGCAATTCTATATAATAGAATTGCTATGATTATTTTAGTTTATTGTATTTTGAACGATTTATCCTCTTTAACTGTAGTAACTAAAGGTATAGGTTTGCATGGAGGTTTATTGTTAATTACAAATATTACACAAATATTTCACATATTTTTATTCTTAGTTAGTCTATTAATATTAACATTAACTAGTTTCTATCCTGCTTGGTGGTTTGGGAAATCACTAATTACGTGGGACAAACTATCAAACTCCAGGGATCTCCTAAAGTTATTGATACCAAGCCTCATTTGAAAATTTGTAGGTGGATGAGCTAATCACTTTTGTATGGTAATAAGTCAAGAAATAATCGAAAGAGCAATGGAATATCGCGGATCTAAATCAGTAACATATAAAAATCTTGCTGTAAAAGAGCAACGAGTAGACGGTAGTTGATGTGCTATTAATTTAACACATTTAAGTTGTATTCTAAAGGGTTTCGAAAGAAACTATCAAACCGGAATCCCATCTAATTACATAAAAACACACAGATATTTTTCTTCTTTATTAACTCAACCTGTTATTATTAACTCGCTTGTTGACAACTTTAAAATTAACCTTTATAACAGGATTCACAGATGCTGAAGGTTGTTTTACGATCTTTACGTAAAAAAGTAATAATTCTCGTATAGGCTGAGAAGTTAAGGTTAGCTACCAAATAAATATACATAAAAAGGATTTATTGTTATTGAAACAAATCCAAAATTACTTTGGTGTAGGATCAATACCTAAGCAAGGTGAATCTACATACCAATATCGTGTTCAATCTATAAAAGATATGGTTAGTGTAATAAAACATTTCGATAATTATCCTTTATTGTCCCCTTGCCTTGCCATGCTGTCAATGCAGGGCAAAGGTGAAAAACATATTGACTACGAACTTATAAAGAAAGCTTTTAATATAATTTATAACAAAGAACATTTAACTCAAGATGGATTAAATAAAATTATAGCTATTAAAGCTTGTCTAAAAAGGGGTCTTTCATATGACATAAGCATAGCTTTCTCAGACGTATTACCTATAAATAGGCCAGCAGTTAACAATTTGGATGTAAAGATTGATCCTCAGTGATTTGCAGGATTCTCGAATTTTTTTATTATTTTAGTTATTTATTAATAAATAATAAAATAAGTAAAAAAATACAGGAGAGGCTTGTTTTTACGTTAAAATCTTTAAATCTGGAGCTTGCGCCTCAAAAATAGGTAAAGCTGTTTTATTGACATTCCAGCTTACTCAACACTTAAGAGATGAACCCTTAATAAGAAGATTAGCTGATTACTTAAGTTGCGGGAGAATATCAAATAATCGTGAAGGTATTTACCTGGATGTAACTAAATTTTCAGATCTTACTGTTAAAGTTCTTCCTTTATTACAAAATCATCCTATTCTTGGGAAAAAATCCCTATATTTTGAGGATTTTTGTAAAGTAGCTGAGTTAATGAAAAATAAAGCTCATCTAACTTATACAGGAATGGATGAAATTCGTAAAATTAAAGCTGGAATGAATACAGCTAGAAAATTAGAGGATTTATAATGTGTTTATAAGATAAATCCGGCCGCTTTGAGAAAAGTCTGAGTATCCGAATATTCATCTATAAAAACCTTGTTATTATACAAATTTGTTTATTACAACACCAAAATAATAAATAAAATGGGAGAACATCTAAAAATAATAGAATATCCTGTCTGACGTAACGGGTATTCGTCTATATGGGAAAAACTGCCAAATTCCGGGGACACTCTAAAATTTCAGGTACCAAGCTATAGTTGAAAAGCTATAAGTGGATGAAGTAATGACTCATATAAGGTAACAAGCCTGAATATTTCTAAAAAGAACGTGGGCAATCGTGGATCTAAGTCAGAAATAAATACTGTAAAAGAGCAACGAGTATACGGTAGTTGACCAGATAATAAATTATCAGGTTTAAGATATACTCTGACCGGTTTTGAAAGAAACCGTTGAGCTAGTAACCCTTCTAATCAAATTATGAATAAAAGACTTTATTCTAGAGATATCCCTGATTTAGAAAAACCTTCGACAATAATACGTAAATCCTCTCTTAACTCTTGATTTATATCAGGATTTGTAGATGGGGATGCTTCATTTAGTGTATCCATATCCAAAAAGAGCACAGGTATAGGTTGAAAAATTCAACCTCTATTTCATATAGGATTAGATTCAAAAGATATAATGTTACTAAGGGAAATCCAGAAATTTTTTAATGTGTAGCCGGAGGCTCGAAAAATTTATACAACTAATAGAGGAGTTATTCAATATTCAGTTGGTTCATTAAAGGATATGATAGAAGTAATAATACCACACTTTGTTAAATATCCTTTAGTAAGTTTAAAGAGAAAAGATTTCGAATTATTTAAAGAAATAGTTTTTTTAATGAGTAGCTTGCGCAGGAAAACCTTAAAATTTAAATGGTATATTAGAAATAGTTTCTATAAAAGCTTCTGGCGGAGCACGAATCTAGGTTTATCTGATAATTTAAAATCTGCATTCCCTAATGTTATACCAGCAAAATTGCCTCTATACAATTTAAAGAATGAATTAGAAGGCTATTGAATTACAGGCTTCATGTCGGCAGAGGCAAACTTTTTTATATCTCTTTATGAACAAGAAGTAAATATTAGAAGAGCTGGTTATTCATTAAGTCTATCCTTTAGCGTAAGTCAACACATTAAAGATAAAGAGTTATTAGAAAGATTAGCTCGTTATTTTAATTGTGGTATAGTTAGAGCAGCTAATAACCGTAATTCAGCTGAGTGGGTTGTAACAAGATTTGAGGATCTTCGTCTTAAAATTATTCCTTTTTTAAATCAATATCAACTTTCAGTGGCTCCGCCCGTGAAAGGTTTTGATCTAGAGGGGTTTAAAAAAGTCATCAGTTTAATGGTAAATAAAGTGCACTTAACTAAAGAAGGTTTTGCACAATTTAAAGCTATTAAAAATCAAATGTATAAAGGATAGTCTATTTATCAGCTTATCCCTAATTATAAGATTAATATATTGATGCCTAACTATAGGTGAAAGGTTTATTTTTGTCTAAAAGTCTATTGTTTATAATTTGTAGGATAAAGCTAGTCGACGTGTTAATATTATTATTTATAATAACAGGTGCAATATTCTTGATATCAACTAATGATTTAGTTTCTATCTTCCTAGCTATAGAATTACAAAGCTACGGTTTATATATATTAAGTACTATATATAGAAATTCAGAATTATCAACTACAGGAGGTTTAATTTACTTTCTATTAGGTGGATTAAGTTCTGGTTTTATTTTATTAGGTACAGGTTTATTATATGCTAATTCAGGTTGTACTAGCTTAGATGGTTTATACATTATAACTAGTATAAGTGATATAAGCTATTGGTACAAACCTTACTATATTAATCTTTCTTTAGTATTATTTACTATAGGATTTTTATTTAAAGTAAGTGCTGCACCTTTCCACTTTTGATCACCTGAAATAGGACTTGGGAAACCCTTAATTGTTGGGTGTAAATTGCCAAATTCCGGAAACCCCTTAGGACTTCAAGTACCAAGCTATATTTGAAAAGCTATATGTGGATGAACTAATTACTCATGTAAGGTAACAAGCTTGAAGGCTTCTGAAAAGAATGTAGGTAATCGCGGGTCTAAGTCAGTAATACTTACTATATCAGAAAGTATTGTTGTAAAAGAGCAACGAGTAGATGGTAGTTGATGTGCTATTAATTTAACACATTTAAGATGTACTCTAATGGGTTTCGAAAGAAACTATCAAATTAAGGTCCCTTCTAATCAAATTATTCAAAGACGATTTTATTCTATTGAACCTAAGATAAATAATACTATAAGTAAACTTTCTCTAGAGCCTTGATTTATAACGGGGTTTACAGATGCAGAAGGATGCTTTCTGGTTATAGTTCGTAAATCACCAAAAAGCAAATTAGGGTGACAAATTGAGGCTAATTTCACAATCAATATTCACACCAGAGATTTAGATCTCTTAAAACTTATTCAAACTTATTTTGAAGGAGCAGGGAGAATAGGTAAGGAAAGAAATGGTTGTTGTGATTATACAATAGGATCTCTAGATCAAATAGCGGTAAAAATAATCCCTCATTTTAATAAATATTCCTTAAAAACAAATAAATATTCTGATTATTTATTATTTAAAGAGGTAGTTATGATGATGCTTAACGGGGAACATTTAACACCTGAAGGTTTACACAAAATAATAAATATTAGAGCTTCTCTTAATAAAGGATTAACTCCTTTACTAGCAGAAGCCTTCCCTAATACTATTGTTTTATCAAGATCACCGTTACCACTTAATAATGCTAAATTACATCCTCAATGAGTAGCTGGTTTCACTTCTGGTGACGGTTGTTTTAAAGTTAGTATAAGGGAATCTAAATTACATAAAGCAGGAAGTCGAGTAGTATTACTTTTTGTATTAACTCAACATATTAGAGATGAATTCTTGCTAAAAAGTTTAGTAGATTCTTTTGAATGTGGTCAAACTTATTCTTATAAAAATTATATTGAGTTTAGATGTCAGTCATTCAAAGATATTTATGAAAAAATCTTACCTTTTTTTCATAAATATTCTATTCTAGGAACTAAAGCGCATGATTTCAAGGATTGAGTTAGAGTGGCGGAAATGATTCAATCAAAGATTCATTTAACTAAGGAAGGTTTTGATTATATTCGTCAAATAAAAGTGGTAATGAATAAAGGTAGATATAAAAAATAAAACTGCTAATATTATATGAGATTACATGTTTATATTCAAAGGTTAAATAGTATATATATTTATTATTAAATATTTTAGTGCTGCTTCTTATTTTTTTTTACAAAAAAAATATGCACAAAATTGTTCTTTTCTTTAATTTGGACGATTAATTTAACGACCGTGGACGTTTATGATGCTATACCTACAATAGTAACAACATTTGTAGCTTTAATCGCTAAAATTTCTATATTTATTTTATTATTACAATTAGTGTATTATACTAATAATAGTTTATGAGAAATGAGCTGAACTTTCATCTTATTAATGAGCTCTTTGTTCTCATTAATAGTAGGAACTGTTGTAGGTTTAACACAATTTCGAATCAAAAGATTATTTGCTTATAGTACTGTGAGCTTAACTGCCAAATTTCGGGAAACCCCTAAAGTTTTTGATACTAAACTATAGTTGAAAAACTATAAGTGGCTGAACTAATTCTTCAGATATAGTAATAAGTCAGAAAATAAGTGAAAACGAAATGGACAATCGCGGATCTAAATCAATTAGTTAAACTTTATAAAAGTTTATAATTGTAAAAGAGCAACGAGTAGACGGTAGTTATACAGTAATTACTGTATTAAGGTGTACTCTAAAAGTATTGAAAAATACTTTCAATTGACAAATCAATTTCCTGAAAAGGTAATCCATTAACAAATAACCGAAGATTATTTTCAACTTCAACAAAACCTTTGTTAGATGATAATAATAATAAGAATATAGATCCTTATTTTATAACTGGAATATCTGATGCTGAAGGATCATTTGTATGTATTATTAGAAAAAATTCTAACTCTAGAATAGGTTATATTTTTTCTTACAATGTAAGAAAAAATCAGGGTGGAAGTAATCTTTCAAATAGCTTTACATAGAAAAGATTTAGAACTATTAAAATTAATAAAAGCTTACTTTGGTAACACCGGAATTATTACTGAAAGTGAATTAATGTGTGCATTTAGAGTAAGTTCTCCACAACAAATTTTAGGACAAGTTCTAAGCCATTTTGATAAATACCCACTAATAACTCAAAAACATGCAGATTATTTATTATTCAAAGAAATAGTTGAAAAGGAGGCTTCGCACGAATAAAAAGCATCTAAATGAAGAAGGTTTACAAGAGATTATTAATATTCGGGTTTATTTAAATTTAGGGCTATCTGATCTTTTAAAAGAAAGTTTTCCTAATACTACGCCTGTATTACGTCCATTAGTAAATAACAAAAAAATACCAGATCCTCAGTGAGTAGCTGGATTTGTTAGCGGAGAAGGTTGTTTCTTTGTCAAAATAACAAATAATCGAAATACTGCAGGAGCAGGTGTTCAAATTTTATTTCAAGTAAGTCAACATGAACGGGATATAGAATTATTAAAAAGTTTTATATATTTCTTTAATTGCGGTCGCTATGTACAATCACCTAGCCATAAGTGAGGTTATTATGAATGTACTAAATTTGCAGACAATTTTGAAAGAATTAAAGCATTTTTTGATAAATACCCTGTACATGGTGTAAAATATAAGGACTACCTGGACTGAATAAAAATAGGAGAAATGATTAATAAAAAAGAACATTTAACTAAACAAGGTGTTACTAAAATAATGGAAATAAAATCAAATATGAATGCAAAAAGGTTATTTGATTATAAAGATTAAAAATTGATTTAACAATTATATAATAATACAAACAAGACAGTACTATTTCTCATGTAGGATTTATACTATTAGCACTAGGTATATCTAGCATTGAGTCTACTCAAGCTTTTATATTCTATTTAACGCAATATACGATTAGTAATTTAAACGCATTTATTATATTAATTGCCATAGGTTTTTCTCTATATTACTATACAAGTGAAAACAAAGAACATGAAGAATTAATAGATAAAACTAATTCTCCTATACAACTAGTAAATCAATTAAAAGGTTATTTCTATATAAATCCTATATTGGCTTTAAGTCTAGCTATTACTATATTTTCATTTGCAGGTATTCCTCCTTTAGTAGGATTCTTTGGTAAACAAATGGTATTAAGTGCAGCTTTAGATAAAGGTCTAGTATTCTTGTCTTTAATCGCTATATTAACTAGTGTTATAGGTGCAGTATACTATTTAAATATAGTAAAAGAAATGTTTTTCAGTTTACCTGATTATGTAGTTAATACTTTATTAGAAAATTTGGTATTAAAAGGTAATATCTTGTTTCGTAAGGGTCCCTGGGCGAAGGAGGAAAAAAAAAAAATATCTAAAACAATAATAAAAAATATACACTTTAAATATAATAATACAGTTATATCAAGTCCTATTGCTTTTGTTATATCTAATATAACACTTATAATTTTATTATTTATATTTATGAATCGGGAATGGCTAAGCATGGGTAAACAAAAATTAATGTGATTCTTGAATAAACTAAATTTAATATACAATAAATATATTAGATATTTTTATTTTTTTACTATTTATTCTACTATATTTATTAAGAATAATACAACAAAAATTAAAGATCTTGGTTCGCACGCTTCGCTAGCCTCAGCAAACCTAAATAATATAAATCCTTGATTTATTACAGGATTTACAGATGCTGAAGGTTCTTTTATGATACATTTAGAAAAAAAATAAAGATAAATGAAGAGTAAGGCCTACATTTCAAATTAAACTAAATATAAAAGATTTATCTTTATTATAAATAATCAAAATATATTTTAATCATGTAGTGGGCTCCGCCCCTCAATTAGTATATCTAGCAAAGAATGTGTTTATAAAGTAAGATCTTTTAAAGAAGTTGGCATAATAATCTCACACTTTAAGGAATATGCTTTAATTACACAAAAGAAAGCTGATTTTAAGTTATTCGAATTAATTATTAATAAATTAAATAACAAAGAACATTTAACTTCTAAAGGTTTAGAAGAAATTATTAGTATATGTGCTTCAATGAATTTAGGTTTATCTTCATCAGTTAAAAACAATTTCCCTCATATTATACCGGTAGTTAGACCTTTAATTGAAAACATGGTAGTACCGCATCCAGATTGGATGGCCGGATTTGTATCAGGAGAAGGATCTTTTTCAGTAGTTGAAGATAAATATATATCATTAAGTTTTAGAGTTTCTCAGCATAATAAAGACAAACAACTCTTGAAATCTTTTGTAGCCTTTTTTTGTTTAGCTTGCGCAGGAAATTTTTATTATCACAATAAAGAGAAAAAAGCTGTAATTTTTGTTGTTAGAAAATTTGAAGATATAAATTCTAAAATTATTCCTTTTTTTAATAAATATAGAATTAAAGGTGTTAAATATAAATATTTTAAAGCTTGATCTGAAGCAGCTAAATTAATTGAAAAAAAAATCATTTAACATCGGAAGGATATAAAGAAATACGTAAAATAAAAGAAAATGTGAACTTGAATAGAGTCTAACAAAATGTATGGGTTGCCCCCTTGATAATACATAATTTGTGTATTATGCTTTGATAATTGGATAAATTGCAAGAAAATTTATTAGTATGATTTAAATAAATGATTTGCAGCGAAGTTTAGTTTAATATATAAAGTTTAAAAGATAAATTAAATTAAAACCGTTCAACGACTAAATAGGTATAAAACATCCAGTACTGCTTTAGTAATAAGTCTATAAGTAATAAAGACATAGTCTGAACAATATAGTGATATATTGAAATATTAATAATAATTATTAATAGTTAACAATCTTGACCATATTGGTACAAATATTATTTAATTCTTAAATGAGCAGCATGACTTTTCTTTTTATTTTAGTGTCAATATTAACAATATTATTTTTAGCTCTGAATTTTATATTAGCACCCCACAACCCTGTTAATTGACTTAGGAAATCAAATATTAGGGGTAAACTATCAAACTCCGGGGAAGCCCTAAAACTTCTGATACCAAGCATTTATTGAAAAATAAATTGTGGGTGTGGTAATGACGCATGTAAGGTAACAACTCAGAAAATAGAGGAAAGTAAAATGGGTAATCGCGGATCTAAGTCAGTAATCTTCGCTTTGTACGATGTTTTTAATAGGCTGAGTCTTCACCCACATAAAAATATTACTGTAAAAGAGCAACGAGTAGATGGTAGTAGATATGTTAATAAATTTTCATATCTAAGATGTACTCTAGTGGGTTTCGAAAGAAACTCTCAAATCAGAATCCTTTCTAACCAAAGAAATTATTCTAATCTTCAATCCAAATTAATTCTAAAGCCATGATATGTTACGGGATTTTCAGATGGTGAAGGTTGCTTTATCCTAACCATAATAAAAGACGATAAATATAAATTAGGTTGACGTGCAACTTGTAGATTTGTAATAAGTTTAAATAAAAAAGACTTAAAACTATTAAAGAATATACAAAATTTCTTTGGAATAGGTAATATATCGTATATGGGAAATAATAAAGATTCTATTCAATATCGTGTTGAATCTTCTAAAGATTTAGCTATTATAATTAATCATTTTGATAAATACCCTTTAAGAACAAAAAACAAGCAGATTATATTTTGTTTAGATTAGCTTATAATTTAATTAAAAATAAAAGCCATCTAACTAAAGAAGGATTATTAGAGCTTATATCTTTAAAAGTTGTATTAAATAAAGGTTTAAGTGAAAATTTAAGTAAAGCTTTTCCTGATCTAATTTCTGTTTTAAGACCTGAAATAGAATTGTCTCAAATTATAGATCCTTACTGATTAGTAGGGTTTGTCTTGTTTTTTATTGCTAGCTAGCAATAAAAAACACAGCAGAAGGTTGTTTTAATGTTTCAATATTTAATTCCGAAACTTCTAAATTAAAAGAAGCTACTAAATTAAGTTTTATTTTAACTCAAACCCCCACCCTTCACTACGTTCGAAGGGTTCCTTCGGAGGGGTTGTCCGTGTTAGAGATGAATCTTTAATGAAAAGTTTAATTGAATATTTAGGATGTGGTTTTAGATGTTCAGAAAATAGAGGAACAATTGATTTTAAAGTTACTAAATTTTCTAGTATAAGAGATATTATCATTCCATTTTTTGATAAATATCCTTTACAAGATAATAAATATCAATATTATTCAAACTTTAGAGAGGTGTTGCTTCGCACAAATTAATGGAAATTAAAGCGCACTTGACTAAAGAAGGGTTAGATCAGATACGAAAAATAAAGAATGGCATGAATATTTTTAGAAGATAATAGTTTAAACATTATAGGTAAATTTCTTTGTAAGATAAATCTGATAAGAACGTACCAAGAAAAATACTCTATCTTTGAGTGTGGTTTCCATAGTTTTTTAGGCCAAAATAGAACTCAATTTGGCGTAAAGTTCTTTATTTTTGCTTTAGTTTATCTATTATTAGATTTAGAAATATTAGTAATATACCCTTTTGGCCTTAGTGGTTACGAAAATGGGATATATGGTTTAATAATAGTACTTATATTTATAGGTATTATTACAGCAGGATTTGTATTTGAATTAGGTAAAAACGCATTAAAAATAGATAGTAGACAATCTTATAACTACTATTGTAAATCCAAAATGTTTGTTAATACCTTTGTTGAAAACAAATAAAGCTTCATAATAATTCTTGTTTAATTAAAATTTATATTTTTAAGGTAGAGGTAATTCTGCGCTGAGTTTGTTTGAAAAAAAAATCTAAATATAGATATACTTTAAATTATGTGTTAATGTTGCAATCGTCTAAAATAATTGGAGCTGGTTTGGCTACAGTAGGTGTTTTGGGGGCAGGAGTAGGAATAGGAGTAGTATTTGGGTGCTTAATTCTAGGTGTTGCTAGAAACCCTTCATTAAAAAACCTATTATTCTCTTATTCAATTTTGGGTTTTGCTTTCTCGGAAGCTACTGCGTTAAGTGAATAGCGTAGTATAAAGAGGGTGAATTGCAAAGAGTACATAAAAATTATGTTAATTTGCAGCGAAATTTAATATTATACATCTTGATATATTAAAAACGTTCAACGATTAGTAGATGAGGAATGTGTTAACAATAATTCTACCTTGAGCGCCCTCATATCTTATAAGATAAGATATATGACATAGTCTAAATAAGAGATAAATCTCTAAAAATTTATAAAAGTATATACGGCATTTATTATAGTGTTAAATACACTAATTATCTATAGATATGTGTCAACAAAGGTTAATTCAGAATCTAAATTGCCAAATGGTGGCTTCGCAGTAAAATCTTACTATGATCCTATAAATCTAAGAGAACAAATACGTAAGGATAATAATGGTAAAATTGGAGTATATGGCTGAGAAAATAAAATTAATAACAAAATGTATGTAGGTAGTGGTGATCCACTATATTTAAGAATAAGTGATTACTATCAATCTTGATATTTAGTGCGCACGCTACTAAAAAGAATTTATATATAGTAAGATCATTAAATAAATATTCTATGGTTAATTTTAATTTACATATTTTAGAGTATAGTAACTCTAAAAATCTTATTATGTGTGAACAAAAATGAATAGATTTTATCAACCCTGAATATAACATTAATCCTATAGCTGGTAGTACTAAGGGATATAAACATAGTGTTGAAGCTATAGAGAAAATGAGTATCTTAGCTACTGGTAGAAAACATACTGAAGAAGTTAGAAATCTTATGAGTAAAAATCGTCAAGGTATAAATAACGCTTTTTATAACAAAAAGCATACTCCAGAGACTATAGAAAAATTAAGGGTTATTGCTAGTAATAGAACTTACGTTCCAGTTAAAGGATTAGAAGTTGAAATAACTGACCTTGAAACTAAAATTACTAGTATTTATAGTAGTATTAGAGAAGCGGCTAAGTCCTTAAACTCTAATATTAAAACTTTATTAAGAAGAGAAGCCTCTCAATTAAATAAAGGTATAAATAAGCCGTATAGAAAAAGATATATTATTAATATAAATAGAGGTAATGACCAATAAATAGTATTCGCTTTAATGATGTCATTACTTTTATTGTACGTAGCTTAAGCTTGCTTCGTAATATATTCGCTTTATTAATGTCTTAACTTTTATTATAGAGATATGTTAACCTTAATTCTGCTATATTATATATATATAAATGGCTGTTAATTAACTTGTAACTTATTTGTTGGCTGTACTTCATATTGGCAGGCACCATTTATATACTGCCAAATAAATATAAACAAAAAAAAATAGCAATTCTATATTTATGATTAGAAATTTAAGAATTTAATTTTATTTTCTAAAAGAAAGGAATGAAAAATTTATTAAGTACATTTATATATTTAGACGCGCCTACTGCTTGAGGTATATACTTTCAAGATAGCGCTACTTCACAAATGGAGGGTTTAGTTGAATTACATGATAACATTATGTATTATTTAATATTAATCTTATTTAGTGTAGGATGAATACTTTTGTCTATAATAAGAAACTTTGCAGCAAAAAATGCACCTATCTCTCACAAATACTTAAATCATGGTAGACAAGTGCCTATTCAAAAGTGTTCTAAGAATTATTCTTTAGGTGGTCAGGATAATTCCGTACGTATAAAAAAGAATCTTATACGTACTTATAGTAGTACTCCTTCTAGTAATTCTTCAGAGAATATCTGTCATATTAAAGTATATGAAAATGCTTTTGACATGAGAATGGAAATTTTAAAAGAAAATAAAAATAAATCAGGAATTTATATGTGAACTAATAAATTAACAAATGATATTTATATAGGACAATCTATTAATATATCTAAAAGATTTAAAAATTATTTTAATCTTAGTTATTTAAAAACTAAAGATAGTTTAATAATTTCGAGAGCATTAATAAAATATGGTTTTTCTAATTTTTCTGTTACAATATTAGAATACTGTAAAGTTACTGATTTACTTTCTAGGGAACAAGAATATTTTGATAAATTAAAGCCTGAATACAATATATTAAAAATAGCAGGAAGTTCCTTTAATCATAAACATTCTGAAGAAACTAAAGCTAAAATTAGTAAGTCATTAAAAGGGGTTTATGTAAAGGAAAAATCTCATTTATTTGGTCGTACTGCCACAGAAGAAACTAAAAAATTAATGAGTTTAAAAAAAGCAAAAGAAAATAATCCTTTATTTGGAAAAATTCATAGTAAATCTTCTATTGAGTTGATGAAACAAAAAGCCTTAGGTAGGATTCATTCTGAAGAAACTAAATTAAAAATGAGTGCTGTAAGAGGTAATCCCATATATATATATGAAAAGTGTTCATCAGAAGGATTTAAACTAATAGGTTTGTTTGTTTCAGCAAGAAGAGCAGGAAAATTTTTAAATATAAGTGGTAGTACTGTTATAAGATATAAGAATTCAGGGGAAATATTCAAAGATCGATATAAATTTTCTTCCCTACCCTCGAAAGGGAGCCAATAAACTTAGAATAACTATGAATAAAATTCCACTATATGCTGGAAACACCTAAAGCCTTAAGTACTTTTAATAGTGAAAATCTTAATGGATGGTAATAATGGACAATCAGCAGGAAACCAAAAATAAAAGGGCTTTAAAAGCATTAAACCGTTTTATTAAGTAGGATCTTCAGAGACTATACGTGGAAACCTTTTTATAAAGGTATGATATAGACCAGTCATGTAGGGAACTGCATGAGTTTTGACCATAATAGAGTTAATCTGAACTATAACACCAGCTGTTACATTAATACTTATAGCATTCCCATCTTTTAAATTATTGTACTTAATGGATGAAATATACGATCCTTCAATGACAGTTTTAGCAGAGGGTCTGGGTGGCCCTAAACCGTATATATTAAAAAAAATAGTAAAAACCTTCACAGGTCAAAGAATAAATAATATACTTATAAATATAAACCCCCTTCATAATTTTAATCGTAATTTTCATACTAGAATGAAAGCTGGGTCTAGAATTGGTCCACATTATCAAGATGTACTTTCTGTAATAATAGGTTCTTTATTGGGAGATTCTTATGGAAATAGAAGATCAATTGAAGGAACAAGAATATGTTATAGACAAAGTAGCATTCATAAAGATTATTTATTTTGATTACATTCTTTCTTTTATACTAGAGGTTATTGTTCTAAATTGGAACCTAGAATGTATACTAGAATATTAAAATATAAAAATAGAGAAGTTATACATTACGGTTATGAATTTAATACTTTTACTTTCAGAAGTTTTAACTGAATTTATGAAATGTTCTACCATAAAGGGAAAAAAATTATAAACTCGAATCTAGAACAATATATGACTCCTTTATGTTTAGCAATTTGAATTTCGGATGACGGGTGTTGAGCTAAACCTGGTGTTCGTATAGCAACAAATTGTTTTAATTTTTTTGAAATTGAATTACTAGTTAGATTATTGAAAAAGAATTTTAATTTAGATTGTACAATTCAATTATTAAAAACTAGTGGGAATTATTCTATTTATATAAAAAGTTCATCTATTCCTAGACTAAGGGAATTACTCTTACCATATATACATTTATCTATGAGATATAAGTTAGGGTTATAAATTTAATCTTTAGCCCGTAGGGTTATTAAATATATTATAAAAAAATTTACTAACAAGCTCAACATATATACGGTAGTCGAAGATTAAAAAGTAATATCTTATTTTTAATCTTGAGAATCCGCCAGGGTTCTCTAAGAAATATATTTCTTTGGCGATACAAGTGTAAACAGTTAATATATTTTAGTATCTGGTAATAGCTAAAATACAAGACTGTCAGTAAACAATTTTTCTTTATTCTTTTTGTTTGTTGCCACAGACTGGGGCACTTGTGGGTGTCATTTTAAATGATGCTTAATGTACAGTCGGAATTTATTGTAAATAATAAATATACACCAATGATATTGAAGTTACCAATATCCCGATTTTATAGATTCTAACGAAGAATTTATAGAATTTGATTCATATATAATACCAGAGTCTGATTTAGAAGATTCAGGTGGATTAAGAATGCTAGAAGTAGATAACAGAGTTATAGTACCAGAATTAACACACATTAGATTTGTTATAACTTCCGGGGATGTCATACATTCATTTGCTTGCCCATCGTTAGGTATAAAATGTGATGCATACCCTGGTAGATTAAATCAAGTATCAGTATTTATTAATAGAGAAGGTGTATTCTATGGTCTTAGTATGTATGAACAATGGCCAAAACTGTAGTGAACCTATGGTTATAAATCATCAAATTGCGGGAAACCCCTAAAGCAATATTAACCAAGTAAGTATGGTAACATAACTTATGGCACAGGTAATGACTCGTGATATGGTAAAATCAAGATTGATTATTCAATGGGCAATCCGCAACCAAGTACCGATTATTGGTATACAGTTCATCGACTAGACGGTGATTGGTATTATTAGTGTTAATAATGCTTAAGATATAGTCAGGCTCTACCCGAAAGGGTGCAGAAAAGTATGAGAATTTTTCATATTTTTTGTTAAATAGATATAGGTTAATTCGTTAATCATATTTAGGGATTTCTACTTTAGTTTGCTAAACTTATTTTAATGTAAAAATAAAAAATTAATACAAAGATACTAAGGAGGACTTCATACAGAAGACTATTGTAGTATTTGCATGATAGAATTAGTAGAAATGTTTTTAATAATCATTTCATATTTGATAAACGTGTAGGATTAGGTTTTATAGCTACTATATCCATAACTAGATCTTTTAGTTCAAGTAGATATTTTCGTTCTATTAAACCTTATTATCCTGAGTCTTATGCTTCAGAGCATATCAATAGTGGAAAACCTACTTCTTCATCCATTATTAATAAAATATTATTAAATCAAAATTTATCAGTCACTGACTCTAAATTAGAAGAATTATTAAAAGTTAAAGGTGTAGAATTGGATATACCTATAGGTACGTATCATTCAGACCCGGTTAATAATAAACTTTTAGCTGAATTAACTGGTATATCTAAATATAAAGGTTTCTCTGGTGTATATATTTTTATACATAAAAATACAGGTCATAAATACGTAGGTTCATCTAATTTACTAAGACGTAGAATGGATTACTATTTTAAAGAAGATTGTCCTTTAGTAGCTCCGCGAGCCTCCGGCTACGGAAAATTTTTAGCTTTACTTCGTAAAGAAGGGCTAAAAGCCTTTAAATTAATAATCTTTAAATTAGATAGTAATAAATTTAGCAATCAAGACGCTTTAATTTTAGAACAGTATTATTTATTAAAAAAAGAATTTAACTTGAATACATTAAGAGTTGTTAATGCTGGATCGCTTCGCACAAAAGGTGATGCTGTATATGTTTATGATATAAAATGTAGTACTCTTTATTATCATGCTAAATCTAAGATTGAATTAAAAAGAGTATTAAAAATACACACTGAAACTAGTAAAAAGTATGTAGATTCTAAAATACCTTATTTGAATAAATTCTTATTATTAAGTTATCCTATACCTACTACTTTAACAAGCAATATTTCGAAAGAAAAATTAGTAAATATGATGCAAAAAGAAAGACAAGATATGTATACATTAGGAACTCGTAGAAGTATTTCAGTAGAATTAGAAATAAAAGAAGGAAATACATTTGTAGATCCGGGGTGTCCACAGAGAGGATATACTTTAAATTTTGATTCTTTAACGTCTTGTATTGAATATTTAAGAGAATTAGGTTTAACTATTAAAAGAGACACTCTAACTAAATATATAAAAAATCAAAAAGAGTTTCATAATTTTTTATGTAAATACTCAGATAAGGCTTTACCAGAAAATTTTGAAGAAGTAGGGTTAATTATTGATGAATCTAAAAAATTAAAAGTAGATACTGACTTATTAAAAGTTAATAGAAAAAATAAACCTGTAAAAGTAAAAGGTGTAAATTTTTATAAAGAATTTGAAAGTATAGTAGATACAATTGAATATTTTGATTCTTTAAATATCAAATTAGATAGAAAAGCTTTATATCTTCGTTTAAAAGACGGAAAACTATATAAAAATTATTCTTTTGCTTATAAATAACTAAATAAAAGAAAAAAAAAGATTTTCTTTTAATTACATTAGATAAAAGTAGAGACAATTCGCAGTGTTCAGAAATCTGTGGGATCTTACACAGTTCAATGCCTATAGTTGTAGAATCTGTAAATATAGACAAATTTGTTCATTGATTATATAATGCTTAATTTATTAGAATGAAAAATTAGAGGTATTTACTTTACCTCTAGAGGTATTAGTTTAATGGTAAAACTTGATGCTACGGTCATCAGAATTGTAGTTCGAATCTATAATGCCTCTAGTATAGACATAAGTGTCTATATTATTATATATGTAGTGTAGGCATAAATGTTTATACTATTATATATGTATTCATACATACATATATAATTACAATTCCGAATGATTAGAAATATATATTAAATAAACACATGAATTTAACTTTAGTACTTTTTTTAATAGGAATCTTAGGTTTCGTATTTAATAGAAAAAATATAATATTAATGCTTATTTCTATAGAAATAATGCTATTATCTATAACATTCTTAATATTGGTAAGTTCTATTAATCTTGATGATATAATAGGACAAACTTATGCCGTTTACATTATCGTTATTGCTGGAGCAGAATCTGCTATAGGTTTAGCTATTTTAGTTGCTTTTTATAGACTTTCGTCTCTTAAATTTAACCATCTATCCTTTAGTTATGCGAAAGTAAGTAAATTACCTGTAAAATTAATAAATAGAACTCCAGTTGGAATAAGAAATTATTCTACAGTATGTCCTTCTGATTGTAAAAATAATTCAATTGATCCTTGATTCATTACTGGGCTTTTTGACGCTGAAAGTTCTTTTGTAGTTACTATTTTAAAAAATCCTAGATACAAAACAGAATGAAATGTTCAAGCTAGAGTTCAAATAAAAATGCATGATAGAGATAGAGATTTAATTACTCAAATTCAAAAATTCTTTGGCGATATAGGCTATGTATCAAATCCTAATAAAAATACTACTGTAGAATTCAGAGTTAGTACTATAAATGATATAGTTAACGTAATTATACCTCATTTTGATAATTATCCACTATTTACTAAAAAATACTCTGACTATGTGTTATTTAAAAATATTATTAAGTTAATGTTAGAAAAAAACCATAGTACTTTAGAAGGAATACAAAAAATAGTTAATCTTAAAGCATCTATGAATTTAGGTTTATCTTGGCCCGGAGGGCACGTATTGAAAAATGCTTTTCCTGAAACTATGCCAGAAAAAAAAGAGGCAAAAAATCTCAGTGTTATTCCTAGCTTGCGCAGAGAATGAATGGCTGGGTTTTCAACAGGAGAATCAAATTTCTTTATTACTATTCAAAATTCTAAAACTAAAAGTGGTATAGCTGCTTCATTACGTTTTTCTATAGCTCAAGATTCCAGAGATTTATCTTTATTAGAAAGCTTTGAAAACTTTTTTGAATGCGGGTATGTGGCTAAATATCAAAATCGTTCAGTTTGTGAATTTATCGTTACAAAAATTGATTATATAGTTAATAATATAATTCCTTTTTTCGATAAACATAGTATAAGAGGATCAAAATATCTAGACTACTTAAATTTTAAAAGTGCTGCTTTAATTATCAAAAATAAAGAGCATTTAAAAGAAGAAGGATTGAAACAAATATTACAATTAAAGAATAAAACTACAGTACAGGTTAATTTTAAAACTAAAAATAATCATGGACATGATTAGGGCCCAAGAGAAATTAGGTCAAAAAAGGTGGAGTGAACCTTCATCTAGTCTTTATATAAAGGCAAAATCTTCAAATTGCGGGGAACTCTTAAAGACAAATCTACCAAGTTAATACAGTAATGTAATTAATGGAACAGGTAATGACTCGTTGTAAGGTAAAACCGATTTGTATAAAGAAATGCAATAGATAATCCGCAGACAAGCACCAAATACTTATAAGTACTGGTGTGCAGTTCATCGACTAAATGGAGGTTGGTAAAGAATTAATAAATATAAATTGTTTGCTTAAGATATAGTCAGGCATAGCTTAAAGGTTATGGAATATCCTCAGTCTACCTAAGGGAATTAAATTCCTAAGGTAAAGGGGAGAAAACGAAGAGGAAGTATTGCAATAGAATATAAATAATGTATTTAAGTATAATTATATTACCTTTATTAGGGTCTATAGTATCCGGATTTTTTGGTAGAAAAGTCGGAGTGACAGGTAGTCGTACTTTAGGTTGTCTAAGTATAAAGACAACAACAATATTAGCTATAATTAGTTTTTTTGAAATAGGATTTAATAATAACCCTATATCTATTAATATCTTTAAATGATTAGATAACGAATCCTTTAATATGGTATGAAACTTTCAATTTGATAGTTTAACAGTATATTGTGTGTTTATATCATTTATTTGATATATAGATGCTGTGTTGGTGAAAATCCAACTGTATAAGGTGATTTTTGTTAATAGGTTTTGCAAAGGCGACGGTTCAGATATGGTTCATTTAAATACTAAATATATAAATAGATATCAGGTAAAAAATCTTTCTATGAGGCCACTTGGCGAAGCACCCCTGATGGACTTTTCAAATAAAAGTCTTGTAGCGAAGCGTGCAACACAGTCCCTTTTATTTGTAGACGAAAAAATTTTTCTTCTGTGATTTGTAGGGTTCTCGGATGCTGAATCAAATTTTATGATTAATCCTATATTAAAAAAAGATAAAGTAACGATCTCTAGTTTTTCTTTCATGTTTAAGATAGCATTGCACAAGGATGATTTAGGTGTTTTAAATTATATTCATAGTAAGTTAGGCGTAGGTAATGTTCGATTATACAAGAATGATTGTATATTTAATGTTACAGACATGGAAGGGATAAAATTCTTAATTTCTATTTTTGATAAATACAATCTTAATACAACTAAACACCTAGATTATTTAGACTTTAAGCAAGCTTTTAATTTATACATAGATAGAGATAAGAATTTAAGAGTAGAATTAGTTAAATCTACAATACTAGAATTAAAAAATAAAATGAATACTAATCGTGTAAATTTTAATCGCCCAGAAAATTCTAAAATTGTAATTACGAAAAGCTGACTCTTAGGATTCATAGAAGGAGACGGATCCTTTTTTCTAAGGAGAGATAGTTTAACTCCCGTTTTTTGTATAGAAATAACAGGAGTACAACTTGAAGTTTTACTTAAAATAAAGGAATTTTTAGAAAAGTCTCTGGGTTTTAATACATATAGTTTATATAAATTAAAAAATTCTTCTATTATAACTGTAACAACAATAAAAGCTAGAAATAATAGTAAAAGTAGCGTAGCTCTTACAATTAAAAATGTTAGAGTTTTAAATAACTATTTAGTACCTTTTTTAGACGATATGTTATTTTTAACTAAAAAAGGTAAAGATTTTCAATCTTTTTTAATTATTTGTAGAGTTGTTCATAATGGGGCATATAGAAAAGAGGAGATAAAAAGAATAATCTTAAAGTTATCTTACACAATGAATAATTCTCGTTTATCTACTCATACAGCACCAGGACCGTCTTTAAGTAAAGAGGAAAGAGATAAGCTATTTTCTGCTAGACGGGCTATCGTACATCTATATGATGGTCGAGTAAGAGATATTTTAACACAAAAAGTAATACATCAACAAACCAGTTGTGTATATGAGATACGTGAATTGTATGGGGAAATCTTAATGGCTAATACTTTATCAGAAGCTGCCACCATTGTAGGTGTATACCCTGATACTTTAAGTAAATATTTAGATGTCGAAAACCAATCTTCAATAGAACATTGAGTTTTACTCAATAACCATAAAATTAGAAGAGTACCTGTGTTTAACTAGTCTGCATAGTAATATATACTTTTATTATGCTTAGCTTTTATACATTAGTTATCTATGCGTTGCACTATAACTACGCAATATAAAATTAAAACCTGAATTATCTTAATGTAGTAGTATAAATGAAAAGTTTAGTGATTAGGTACTAGTTTCAAGGATAATAAATTAATGTAGCTTTCCTGCCTATTTTAATTTATTCTTATAAATAATAATAAATAATTGCAAGTTCATAATAAAAATATAAATTACTATAACGAAAACCATACGGCTTAGGATGCTGGCTTCTAAATCGAATAATATGTACCCTTCTGTATTCGGGTTTCCAGTTGTTACTTTTTAATACACAGGGTCATCGTCGCTTAGCTTGCGCACTACATCTAGCTTGCGCATTAATAGAAATATTCAATAAATCTAGAGGAATTAAGTAAGATTATAATCCTACAATTCTATACTTATACAAATAGGTGAAAACGGTTAATGAAATCTAAAGGAAAAATTTTCAATAGTTTTTCTAGTTAAAGACCGTCGGCAGTTATAAATGTCGCTACAGACTGGTTCACCTGCGTAGAGCTGAAATGCTCGCGAATGTACAGTCGAGTCCTATAACGAGTGCGATATCGTAAGGAGGTAAGATTATCTAAACAAGACTACGCACAGTGGATAGCCTACTCACACTAGGGAATAAACTCCTAATGGGTATACTTAAGTATTACCCTTGATGTCAATTCAGTAGCCTTTTGATAAAAAAGCGAAACGCTTTGCTTCTTAGTTTTTACTTCTTAACTAAGAAGTAAAAACAGGAAATATAAGCAGGCTAGAGATATGACTATTTCAATTAAGAGATATGTCTATTTATATTTGAATATGAAATCACGTTAATTAGGATCTGATCTATGTTAATACCTGTATTAGTGATAAGTTCTTTAGTTCATTTATATTCTATAGGATATATGAGCCACGATCCTCACAATCAAAGGTTTTTTAGCTATTTAAGCTTGTTTACTTTCATGATGATAGTGTTAGTAACAGGAGATAATTATTTATTAATGTTTGTGGGTCCCTTTTGGCCCTTTATATACGTAAGTATATAAGTTATCGTTCCATAAATTGCTGGGATATCTTTAAGATAAAATTAAATACAATCAGCAGGGAATCTTTTTTTTTTTTTTAGAACCTTCAGAGACTAAAAATGGAATACCCTGTAGTCTAAAATAACTTAAGGGTAAATATATAGTCCAAAACTTTATGTGAATAAAGTAATTCTTGCTTATTTTTTGACGTATACATCATCAAAAAACTATAAAACGTAATTGACATTTATTATTAGATATTTATACCTCTTATCCATATTATATTACTTATCCTTTATATAAATTAAAACGGCTTTACAGCAATAAAAGCCTAGATCCCCTAATTAGGCTAATTTCTAAGAAGTATAAACAAGAGTATGAACTAAGCCAGGAACAAAAGGATGCAGCTGTCATTAAACAAGAGCCAATAAAAAAAGATAATCCACTTAATCCTTACTTTGTTACAGGTCTATACGATGCTGAAGGTTCTTTTATTATAAGTGTAGTTAGAAGGGACTCAAAATTAGGTTTTAGCGTTAAACCGTCTTTTTCTATAGGTTTGCATAAAAAAGATTTGAATTTATTAAATAAAATTCAAAGTTACTTTGGTGTGGGTCATTTAAGTAAATGCAGATCTGATTTAATTCATTATCGTGTAAATTCATCTAAAGATTTAAAAGTTATTATAAACCATTTTGATAAATATCCGCTAATTACAAAAAAACAAGGAGATTATCTACTATTTAAGAGGATTGTTAATTTAATTAACAATAAAGAACATCTTACAAAGGAAGGATTTGGACAAATTTTAGCATTTAAAGCTTCAATGAATAATGGCCTATCCTGGCCCGGAGGGCACGTGTTAAAAGCTGCTTTTCCTGAGATTATTCCTGTAAACAAAGATAAATTACCTAGTCCTATTATTAACCCTAATTGATTAGCTGGCTTCGTAGAGGGAGAAGGGTGTTTTTTAGTTAGGATAAAACCTTCTAAAACAACGAGGTTGAAGGTTACTGTGCAGTTATTCTTTAAAGTTTGTCAACATAATCGTGATGAACAATTAATGAGAAAGTTAGTGGAGTTCTGAGGTTACGGTAATGTATATAAAGTTAATGAGGTAGGTATAAATCTTACAGTTAGCCGATTTACAGATTTAACTAAAGTCCTTACGTTTTTTGAAAAGTATCCATTAGAAGGGGCTAAGTACAAAGATTTTAGAGATTTTAGGATAATAGCTGTAATGATGCAAAATAAGGCTCATTTAACCTCGGATGGCTTAGATCAGATTCGTAAAATAAAAGCTGGTATGAATAGCGGAAGAGAATTTATTAATTAAATTTGTCTAGAGTCAAAGGATGTTCTCTATAGGTATAATGTTAGCGGATGGTTCTCTGGAAAGAGGTAAACCAACTTATAACACAAGACTTAGAATAGATCATACTTACCCTGAACAAGAGTCATATGTATTAAATCTACGGACTTTATTTGCTTCTTTAATAGCTAGTGAACCTGTAATAATTGTAAGAAAAGCTGACCCTCGAACAAGAAAGATTTATAAGTCTATATATGTTAGAACATTAAGGTTTACTTGTTTAAATAAATACTATGATTTATTTTATAAAGATAAAAAAATAGTTGTGTCTTTAAATATACAAGATTTGTTAACTTCTAGAGGGTTAGCTCCTTTACTTATGGGAGTCCTTCGGAGGTTATTTTTATAATGGCGTTGTCTTAATATGTAGTGAAAGTTTCACTAAAGAAGAACAAGAGCTTTTAATTGCTGCTTTAGATTCAAAATTTGTGGCGTGCCTCATAAAAGCCACTGTAAATAAGCGAATTTCAAGTACTGGTATTAAAAGTTTTAGAATTAGGATAAGTAAAAAAAGTATGGGTAAATTAATTACATTGGTAAAACCATATTTTATACCTAAAATGTTATATAAATTAGGTGTATAAATTGTAATAAATTAAGTATGTTAAAGTAAAATTACGAGATAGATCAGCATTTTGCTGATTAAGACAAGACGTGTGAGAGGGTAGCCAATTAAAATGCCCTACATGGCAAAACATTTTGAACTATAGCTGTTGCTTTACGCACAATCTTATAAATACTCGACCGTTTAATGCCTCTTCAAGAAAATGTTTTCAAGGTCCTCATAATTTAAATATAATATCTTTAATTGTAGGTTCTTTATTAAATAGTTCTACTATGGAAAAAGATATCAATCCCAAGAACGCTACTATAAGAATACGTTTAATTTTTCTTAAATATAGTAATAATGTAGAATATTTAATGTGATTTCATTCAGTGTTAGCGAATGCTGGTTATTGTAAGACTAAAAAGCCTAAACTGCATAAATATATAGGTAAAGGAAATACTGTGTTGTTTTTCTATAAATTTAAAAGTTATAGTTTTTATAGTTTTACTTGATTATTTGATTTATTTTTTAGAAATAACCAAAAAATTATGCCGATGGCCCTAAATTTAGATGAATATCTTACACCTTTAGCCTTAGCTACTTTATTCTTATCATCTGTATGAACAGAGGAAAAAGGAATATTTAACACTCAAACAGGATTAAATACATTTTCCTTATCTCTGGTTTTAAAAAAAAAATATAAAATAGAAACAGGCATTAGTAGTTTTAAAGGCGGATTGTTATATATTAAAAATTCATCTAGAGCTGCTTTTGTTAAAATAATAAGACCACATATTTTAAATTCAGAAGTTCACCTTTTGAATAGGCCTACTTTAAATTTAATTTGCTTAGGTACGTTTCAGACTAAAAGAGGTAAAAGTACTTTAACGGATCTTACTTCTTCAAGGGATTTCAAGAGAAAGTTAAGAAAAGAGTATGAATTAAGTTTAGAGCAAAAAGAAGCTATGATTGGTATAATGTTAGGCTAGGTCATTTATTTAGACCTAGACCTTCTAACAATACATCGTTGTATGTAGAGCAATCTTATCCTGAAAAGGAAAAATATCTAAACTTCTTGTATAAACTTATGGAAAATGTTGTTTTGAAATCTCCTTCGATTGTAACAAGAAAGGCCGATAGGAGAACAGGTAAAATTACTCAATCTCTTAGATTTAAGACTATGGCTATGCCTTGTTTAAATTATTATCACGATTTATTTTACCAAAACAAAGTTAAAAGAGTTCCTATAAATTTAGGTGAATTATTAACAGCGAGAGGTTTAGCCTTTTTTATCTTGGACGGTGGCGGAAAATCTGTATATAATCAAACTATATTACATACCAGAGCCTTTAAGCTAGAAGATGTTAAATATATTCAGTTAGTATTATTAGAAAACTTCGGTCTAACTACTAGATTAGAAGAAAAGAAAAAAGATCAGTGAGTTATATTTATTCCTGTTAAACAAAAAACTAGACGACTTAAAGATATTGTGGGGCCGTACATGCATGAGAGTATGCTTTATAAGATTGGATAAGATTTATAATTCGTTTTTTATAAATTAATATAAGCACTTAGTTATGAAAATTTGCTATAGTTAGTGATATTATATTTAGGTAATCAAAATAGTTTCAGATTAACTGAAATCTGGCTTTATAGTCAGGAGAATAAATAGATTAAGGCTTTATATATTAGGGTTTTAATATATCACTAGCAATACCTTTGAAAACGATCAAATAAGTTCTTAAACTTTTAGATCGTCGGTTATATTTTGGATCGCTATCGACTAGAACATACAAAGGTGGGTGCCTGCAATGGTGCTTAATGCATAGTCAAACTATTTATATTATATTGTATAATATACTAGGGTTTTAAGTAAATCCTGTTAGGTGTTAAAATACAGGGGTAGGGTCTTATTTAATTTGTAGTATGAAATATTAATATAAAACAAAAATAAAATCAAACCTACTTAATAGTTGGTTGGAGTTTGTTCGTACCTTTTAGTTAGTTTCTGATTCACTAGAATCGCGGCAAACCAGAGTTCTTTATCAGCATTTTTAACTAATAGAGTAGGAGATTGTTTTTTAACAATAGGAATGTTTGTAATATTATGATCTCTAGGGAACTTGGATTACAATATAATATTCTCAGTAGCTCCTTACATTAACGAAAATGTTATAACAATTATAGGTATATGCTTATTAATAGGAGCTATGGCTAAAAGCTCACAAATTGGTCTTCACGTTTGATTGCCTATGGCGATGGAAGGTCCTACTCCAGTTAGTGCGCTAATACACGCAGCCACAATGGTTACTGCAGGAGTCTACCTATTAATACGTTCATCTCCTTTAATTGAATACAGTAGCACTGTATTACTTTTATGCTTATGATTAGGGGCAATAACTACTCTATTTAGTTCTCTTGTAGGTTTATTCCAACAAGATATAAAAAAAATTATCGCATATTCTACTATGAGTCAATTGGCTCGAGAGTGTAACATTCATTTAATTACATTCAGGTATCAAACTATATGCGCAAAGCTCATATTTAATAATTTATATGAAATTATTAATATGATTAATTCGCAGATAACCAAAGCTCATGGCTATTTATTAAATAGTCATATTAGTTATAATCTTTTTAATTCACTTCTCATTAATTGATTGTACTATTACACATATATATCTGTAATTATGTCAGTAAAGTGAAAGATTATAATTCTAGGCAAGTTAGTAGGAATCTCAGAGGCCATACGTTTGATATTAATATTCGTTAAATTAATAATCCTTAATTTAACAATAGTATCATTTATCTTAAGTAGATATTTATATATCTACTTTATGTCTTTTTCAAAGATTAGTTGTAGTATTCTTGGTATTAGGAAGATACACATTAAAAAAGAATCTAATTCACATAACCAGAAAAATGGCAAAGACTTATCGTTTAATCAATGGTTAGCTGGTTTAATAGACGGAGACGGATATTTTTTATTAACCAAAAAAGGATATAGTAGTTGCGAAATAACTATGGATGCGAGGGATGCAAAAGCATTATATGAAATAAAACACAAATATGGTGGAACGATAAAATCTATTTCAAATGCTTCTGCAGTAAGATATAAGTTAAGACATAAAAAAGGTTTAATTTCATTAATCAACGATGTAAGCGGATTAATAAGAAATCCTGCACGATTATTACAAATGAATAAACTATGTGTAAAATACGGTATAGAACTAAAGTATCCTGGATCTTTGACCTTTAATGATGGATGGTTAAGTGGATTTATAGATAGTGATGGATCTATTTATTATAGCGAAACATCCGGACAAGTATTTATAAGTTTAACTCAAAAAAATAGATATTTATTAGAGCCGTTAATTGGAATATACGGAGGAAGAATTGATATACTTAGTCCTAAAATAGAAGCATTTAAATATGTTACGTATAGAAAAGCTGAGTTATTTAATTTAATAGATAATTATTTTACCAAGTACCCTTTAAAAACAGAAAAAATGAAAAGAGTAAATCTAATAAAATCTTTCTATTTACTAAGAATACATAGAAAAAGTCAAGACATAAACAAATTTAATGAATGAATTAAATTCAAAGATAGATGGGAAAAATACCAATATTAATAAAGAAATGGTCCAAAGTACATACTTGGCTCTAAGCCTGGCATAGTATTCGCAATTAGGTATGATGGTTATAGCTATAGGTTTATCTTCTTATAATATTGCTATATTCCACTTAATAAATCACGCTTTCTATAAAGGATTATTATTCTTAGGAGCCGGTTCTGTGATACACGCTGTAGCAGATAATCAAGATTTAAGAAGATATGGAGGATTAATCTCATTTTTACCTTTAACTTATACAGTTATATTAATAGCTAGTCTTAGTTTGGTTGCTTTCCCTTTTATGACTGGGTTTTATAGTAAAGATTTTATATTAGAATCTGCTTATGGTCAATATTACTTTAGTAGTATAGACGTATACTTTATAGCAGTAATAGGTGCAATATTTACCACTCTATACTCAGTAAAAGTTATATATTTAACTTTTTTAGCTAACCCTAATGGACCTGTAAATTATTATAAAAATGCTCATGAAGGTGATATCTTTTTAAGTCTACCTTTAGTCATATTAGCTATATTCTCTATATATTTTGGATTCTTAACTAGAGATATTTTCACGGGTTTAGGTTCAGGATTTTTTATGGATAATAGTATATTTATTCACCCTATACATGAAATATTAATAGACACAGAATTTGCTGTTCCTTATTTATTTAAATTACTACCTTTAATTTTAACAGGTTTATTCTCAATTTTAGCTATTATATGCCCTGAGTTAATTCCTAGTGTTATATCTAGTTTCAAGTTATCTATTTTAGGTTACTATGTATTTGGGTTTTTTAATCAACGTTTTTTAGTTGAATTTTTCTATAATAAATTTATAGTTAATCTAGTTCTAGATTTAGGTGGTCAAACCACTAAGGTTTTAGATAAAGGTAGTATAGAATGAGTAGGTCCTTATGGTATGGGAGTAATGTTAACTAGAATAAGTAAAATAATATCTAAATTAAGTAAAGGAGTTGTTACTGATTATGCTCTTTATATCCTTATAAGTATTTGTTTTTACTTATCTATATTTACTTTTGTTTCAATATTATCTGATTTAGTTAATTCTATTATAGTATCTTGTGTAATAGTTCTTATTATATATTGCTAAATCTATAGTTTTTATAAGTGAGGCGGAATATGTTCGGCCTATCAACAAAAACTTAGAAAAAAATAAATTTGAGTTGTTATAGAGGTGACTAATATTCCTTGGCAGACAAAACAGGAAATCCATAAACAAGATGTAAAAAAAAAATTCAATCAAATATTGATGCTTAATGTATATTCTAATATAAGAAGATTCTCTACTTTGGAAGATTAAGCCTAAAAAAGCTCCTGCTCCATCGTCATCGTCAGGGCTAGAACCACTAAGTGATTCTGCAGCGGATAAGATGACTCTACGTGAATTTACTACTTATGAGAGGGAGAGGGTGCGAAAGGTACGAGTAAAACCTGAGGATATAGTACTTTATTGTGAAGGCTTTTATGTTCATCCTGAACTAGAGAAGGAATATGCCAAAGAAAAAAAGGAATGGGAGGAATTAGTAAAGAAGAGAAGGAAAATGCAGGATACGAGGCAGTATGAGAGTGATCAGAATCACCAGAATCAGAAGGATCTTCTCAAGCTGGACCTTATCAAGCTGGTCCTAGTAACAGAACTGAAGATGATTTATATGATGCTACTCCCCCGAAATATGTATCTGAATCAGACGATGAAAATGAAGAAGGTAAAGGTAAAGGAGTAAAAAAAAAATGACTCATACTCTTATGATGGTGACAATAAACGTTATAAACCTGATAACACTCAAGAAGAGAATAATAATTAAGGTGACAACAATAAATATGAGAAATTTGATAATAATCAAAGAGGGAATAATAATTAAGGTGACAACAATAAATGTAAGAGAATAGGAAAGACTTCTGAAGGGAATATTAATTTAGTAGCTCGGCATGACACTAAGTGAGATATCTGAGATGAAATAGTGATTAAAATAATTTATCTCTGAAGAACAACAGTCTGAAATGATTTTTGTTTTTGGTTTTGTTACTGCGAAGCAAGCCTGATTGGTTATTGGATTTCATTATTAAATTAATAGTGGCCGGAGGCCCGTAAAATTTAAAGCTTTTATTTTTTTAAGTTTAACATTATATAGATATATGTGATCTTGTTTTAGTTATCTAAAATGGTAAAATAATAATAAAACTAAAATAATGGTTATGGACAATCAATTATTATAAATTGTCAATATAATTAAGAGCTGTAGAGAAGTATATAAAAGAAAAAAAACATAACAGTAACAAAAGCTATAGCAGATAAAAGTTATATATTGAATTTACCAGTTTACTCTTTTATTGGTATATAAAACAAATTCTTATAATATGCATAGCCTAAATAGTTATGTTTTAAGTTTAGAAAAAAAAAATAGATTTAACAGAGTTAGTAGAAAAGTGTATTACTTATAACAAAGTATTTATTATTATTTTAATTTCTTTCCAATTTATAAATGTTAATAGAAATAAAACCAAAAAAGCAAATATATTTCTTCAAATTCCCAGTTTTAGCTTGCTCAGGGGTGCTTCGGATTCCATGGGGGTGAGGAAGCACTAGTTAAAGGATTTAATTCTTTAATAATATTGCAATATAACTGCCAACTACATATAATTTAATTAAATATCTTTTGATTTTTTTTTTGGATGCAGACTTCGTATCAAATAATTGAGATGATATTCTAGTTTATATAAAAAAAACCTAAAATTATTGTCTAGCCTTTTTTTTTTATTCCTAGCTTCTTCGCTGGGGAGGGTGCTTCCCACAGGAACAAAAAAATACGGCTGGCGTAGCAGCTTCGGAGAAAATAAAGGTGTAGTAATTTCAGGTGTTGCTGCTTCGCTTCTTAGTTTTTACTAAGGAGCTGCCAGGCTACAAATTAAATTTTTAGTTTATAGATTTCCTGGGCAAGCCTATGAGTATAATATGTGATTAGACTTTTAATCTAATATATAATAAATTTAATGTGATACTTCTTTACCTGTTCAATTAGATGCTATACGTAATAGTGGTTTCTTTAGTGTTACTAAATCAATAATATTATTTTACAAAAAAAACTTAAATTTAATGCTTCACACTCATCAGATATGCGATTAAGATGTTTATGCGTATTTATCAATACAGTTAATCTTTTAGATTAAGTAACAAGATTATTTTATATCTAAGTCTATACAAGATAACTACTTATTTTAATATATTAAAATAAGCTAGAAAAATGTATTATGACTATTTGTTTATGGCTAATCCTTGATTAATTAAATATCTCAAGTATTATTCTTTTGTTGTAATAAAGACGGAATAGAAAGGTATGATCTAAAATAATCTTAAGATTACCCTTTAATCTATAAATATTTATCTCTTTTTGTTAAATTTTTTAGATTAACCACACCCTACTAAAGCTCTAGCTTGCTAAGGGAGAAAAACTTGCAAATTATGCAGAATATATATTTATATAAGTATATAATTTATTAAAATACATAAGCGTATTATTATTAGTTTTTATATTAAAAATATCTCAAAATAACCAGGTCTAGTTCGATTTGTAGTTAACTACAAATAGACCTACCGATTTCTATTTGTTATTATTGTATAATAAGACCGTAAGGTTAGGTTGTATTATGTATAAGTATCTATGATTTTATAAAAAAAATATAACTACTATGAGATTATTAAAAAGTCATCCTTTTTTAAAATTAGTTAACGCTTATATAATCGATCATTCACAACCAACTAATATAAGTTATTTATGAAACTTTGGGTCTTTATTAGGACTTTGTTTAGGTATACAAATAATAACAGGTGTAACCTTAGCGATTAATGGGTCGCTATAAAATCTTACAAATTGCTGGAACATCCTATATTAAAAATTAGTATACTATTTGTGAATAGTGTATAGCTTTATGTTATCCAGGTAAGCTAGATGAAATCATAAAGCTATAAAGTATATAAATTAGGACAATCAGCAGGAAAGCAACTAGGTATACAAGTTGAATCTTCAGAGACTATACGTAAGAAATATATCTAATTATATTTTTATAATATATTTATAGGTATGTTAAGATATAGTCCGGCTTTATAAAAAAAAATAAAGAGAAAAGTTATTACTTAATTCTCTTTATTTTAGTTGCATGAATTTTAACTTATTTTTCTAATTTACCTTTTCAATCGAAGGCAGCCGTAGCTAAAGTAAGTAGACAATTTAGATATAATAGTACAAATAAATATTTTATCAGTGAGACTTCTACTTTAAATCCTTGATGTATAACGGGATTTGTGGATGCTGAGGGTTGCTTTTGTATGTCTATATTTAAATCAAGTAGAGCCATAATAGGTTGAACAATAGAACCTTGTTTTATTATAACTTTACATGTTAGAGATGTAGAACTATTAAATTCTATCCAAAACTTCTTTTCTGTAGGTTCGGTATCAATATTTAAACAAACGGCACGATTTAGAGTTAGATCTAGATCAGAGCTTAGTGTTATTATTGATCATTTTAATAAATATCCTTTACAAACTACTAAAGTTATAAATTTTAGATATTTTTGTGAAATTTTGAATCTTCTTAATAAAAAAGTGCATACCAGTATATCAGGATTTCTAAGGCTAGCTTCTTTTATAAATAAATTAAATAATCCTTTGTCCGAGTCTTTAATAACCAAATTATTAGAATTAGGGGTTCCTTCGGAGCAAGCTACCCTGTAGTAGAATTTGAAACAAATTGTAGTTTAAGTAAGGGCGAGATCTTAAATCCTTTTTGATTGTCAGGATTTGCTAATTTTTTTATTATTTTAGTTATTTATTAATAAATAATAAAATAAGTAAAAAAATACAGGGGAAGGTTCATTTACATATTTTACAAGATCACGTATAACTAATGAAATAGTTAAGGATTATTCTTTTGTATTTGAAGTAAGTCAAAATACTAGAGATTTACAAATATTAAATTTAATTCTTTCTTATTTTAAAACAGGTAGTGTTTACACAGATACTAAACGTGTAAGTAGGTACAGATTAAGAGTTAATAAAAATAATCTTTATTTGTTAACATCTCATTTTTGTAATTACCCTTTAATAGGGTATAAAGCTATACAATCTTCAACTTGATTAAAAATAGTTAATTATTTAAATCATAAAGATAAAACAAAGGTTTATAGTAAAAAAGATAAAAAATTAGAAAAACTTTTAGTTGAATTAAGCAACTTAAAATAGGGCTTCGTCGTCTTAGTCTTGCCGATACAGGAGTATCCCTAGAGGGGATAGGAATAAAGTAATAATATATAAATTTAAGGAAAATGGCATTACAATCCTAGTATAGCGGAAGCATTCAATTCTGTAGAGCATTAGCGTTATTTCATAATGTGCTCATTAAATCAAGTATATTTGCTGGGAAACCTTATTTAAAGATGATCAGCAGGAAACCATTAGTTTTTACAATGGGTCTTCAGAGACTTATACACTTGACTTCTAATCTATAATTAGATTATGATAGATGAGATAGTCCAACCTTTTCTGTAAAGATAAGAAATATTGGTTATTTATTTATGCTTACTTTATGCTATAATAAGTATATAATAATCTATAAATATAATGATTATCTTTTTTAGTCTATTTATGGTAAATCCTTTAGTATCTTTTTCTAATGCTGACACACAAAAACTAGAAATTATGAAAGAGATAAAAGGTAAGGCTGGTATTTATCTGACCCCTACCCCCCTTCGGGGTAAGGGGTACGAGTTAATAATCTAAACGGTAAATGTTATGTAGGTAGTAGTGTAGATTTATCTAAACGTCTTTATAAGTATTATAGTTTAGCTCATATTATAGTTCAATCAAAACATAGTATAATATGTAAATCATTAGTTAAATATGGTTATGGGTGTTTTAGTTTTGAAATATTAGAGTATTGTAATAAGGAGGAAGTTCTTATCAAAGAACAATATTATTTAGATTTATTAAAACCTGAATATAATAGCTTGAGAATAGCTGGATCTCTTTTAGGTTATTTACATACGAAAGAGGCTAAAGAAAAAATGAGAGGAACTATAAATTTAAGTCTAGAACATTTAAATAAGATAAAAGAGCACATTACCAAATTAAATAGTAAAAATTCAATAGGAGTTGTAGTCTTTGATAATGAAAAAGGCATAAAAATGGAATATGCTTCTATTCGTTTAACATCTAGGGTATTGAATTGCAGTGATGGGACAGTAAAAAATTATTTGGACAAAAATAAGCTTTTATTTGGTCGTTATATTCTTTCAACTAAAAAATAAATAATATAAATAGTAATTAATCAAGGACTTTACCTGTTTATTATTGCTTCTCGTTTTAAATCTATTATATGTTACAATTGCAAGACAAAGCCTTCTAACTATTTCATAAATTTAATGTGTTCGAATATTAAATAAGGATTAAAACCAAGTAGCAATACATGTAATCGTTATTTAGATACCAATAGATTATATAAAAGTAAGTATATTTTTTCATCTAAACCACTCATAGATAGTACGTCTATAGATTAGTGAAATATAAATAATTATTAGTTAATAATCACTTGATTATGCGTGACGTATCGAACGGTTGACTTATTCGTTACTTCCACAGTAATACAGCTTCAGCTTTCTTCTTCTTGGTCGAAAGTGTAAATTTACTTTGGCCTTTTATTTTTACTGAAATTGCGACTTTAGGTTTTAAGATTGGTTTATCCAGTAAATCAGAATCTAGTTGTAAAGAAAACCTTTTAGTGGGAAGCAACTCCTTTTCTTCTAATGAAGATTTATTTGAATGATTTAGAGGATTTGTAGATGCCGAAGGTTGTTTTTTTATACAAACGTTAGATAACCGTTTCAAATTCGTATTTACAATAAATTTGCATAAAGACGAGTATCCTTTACTTAAATATTTAGCAGAAAAATTAGGAGTAGGTAATGTTTACCTTAGAGAAAAATATGTTAATTATACTGTGTCAAGTAAAGGGGATTTACTAAAGATTTTTGCAGTTCTTGGTGAATTGAATACAAGTAAAAATTTGAATTACATAATGTTTAAAAAAGCATATGATCTTTACTTTAATCGTGAATCTCTTAAAGTTTCTGTTGAACTAAGAGAAAGATTGATAGAACTTAAAAATCAAATGAATAAAAATAGAATAGACTTTAATCAACCTAAAGGCCATTCTATAAACATTACTCCTTATTGATTACTAGGATTTGTAGAAGGTGATGGATATTTTTCGGTTAATCCTAAAACCTTTTCTTTAAAATTAGGTATTGGGCAAGCTACTCAAGAAATAGGTGTACTAGAAGAAATAAAAATATTTTTATTAGGTTTACCGGGTAAATATACAATAAAAATAAATAATTCTAATCTTGTAAAACTAGAGGTATATAATCAAGCCAAAGGTCGAGATCATAGACCTATGGCCTATCTAACAGTAAATCAAACAGATTTTCTTACTAACGTTCTTATACCTTTTTTTGATAATTTAAGATGATTAAGTAAAAAGGAAAAAGATTATGAAGATTGAAGATTAATTTTAAATATTATAAAGCAAGGTAAACATTTTACTGATGAAGGTAAAAATATAATATCTTTAATTGCTAAAGGAATGAATAATAATAGATTATCTACAAATTTATCTAAAGGATCTTGTTCTTATCATATCCCCTTTCTAGGGATTAAGGAAAGAATATTAAAACTTATAGAAAGTCCTTTAAATTATAAAGTACAGCCTGATGGAAAAATATTAATAAAATCATTGGGAACTTATCTTAAAGGTAGAGGGAATGTAGGTGTAATAGTCTTAGATGAAAAGGGTGAATTAGTATATAACTTTAGTTCTATAAAAGAGTGTGCTTTATTCTTTAATTTACATAGTAGAACTATAAATAGAAGACTAGAGAATGGGACTTTTATTGAGTTTAATGGAAAAAATCTGGTATTCAAACGTGAAGTATATTTACCTTAATTTGTCAGTAGTCTAAATGTCGCGCTTAGCTTGCACGCAGTAAAAAAAAAAGGCCGCGAGTGCACCAAATAAATCTCCTTTATAGGGTGTAACATCTTGGTGTGTCGTAGTAAGGCCAACCAGTGGAAGTGAACCTTCTGCTATAAACCATCAAATTGCGGGAAAGCCTTAAAGATATTTCAACCAAACGAATACGGTAACATATTGGTGGCACAGGTAATGACTCGTGGTAAGGTAAAATCGAAATATATACTTATAAAATAAATAGGTAATCCGCAGCCAAACTCCAGCGCAGTTGGTGTGCAGTTCATCGACTAAATGTTGGTTGGCATGAATAAATACTTTCGTGCTTAAGATATAGTCAAACCCTACTCGAAAGAGTACAGGACAATAAATACTTTAATTATGCAATTAGTATCTTGTTAGCTAATTTCTTATCCTGCAGGTTCAGGGGATGCTTCTGTAGGCAGGCCTAATAAATACACCTTGGGATATTTAATAAGCTCTCCGCTACGAAGTAGCAGGAAGTCGGCTATCGTATTTATTGTCCGATAATAGGGTGGTAATGGTATCCTCGCCATAACTACTTAGGGAGAAGTACCCTAACTAAACTAGTTTTGTAATATAAATTATACAAAAAGGGTAGATTTGATATTTACACATAGGAAGAGGTTTCTATTACGCATCGTACAGAGCTCCTAGAACATTAGCTTGAATAATTGGAGTGATAATACTTATACTTATGATGGGTATAGGTTTCTTGGGTTATTTAAAAATAGCCCAAAATGATTATAATATTTATAATAGTAAGATAATTCAAACATTCAACAGTAAAAGATATTATTCTACATCATATGGTCCTAATTCTAAAATAAAGAACTTTTTAATATCTAAAAATATTAAACCTGTTTTTATTTATGATAATTTATGTGAAGATTCTGTCCGTAGAAATATAGTTAAAGAAACTAAAGGACTTAGTGGTATTTATATGATCTTAAATAAAGAAACTTGAAGTTATTATATAGGATCTGCTTCTACAGGAAGAATTAATTCTAGATTTACAAATCATTTAATCTATTTAAAAGGTAGTAAAATCATAAAAAATTCAGTGAAGAAATACGGTTTACATAATTTTGTATTCATTGTTTTAGAATTATTTTCTGAAATAGTTAATCAAGAAAATAATAAAAAATTATTAAACTTAGAAGACTTTTATATAAAGTCTCTTTTACCTGATTATAATATATTAACTGAAGCTGGATCTAGTTTTGGTTATAAACATACAGAAGTAACTAGAATAAAAATGAAAGCTAATTACAGTGAACAACGTAGAAAACTAATAGGAGATTTAAACAGTAACCCCGGAGGGGCTCGAAAAACCTTTTGTTCTAAAACAATAGAGTCTATGAGACAATCAGCTCTAAATAGAAAAGATGTAAATTATACAGAACAGGGAATTTTAAATATGAAAAAGAATTCTAAATCAATTATTGTAAAACAACTTAATAATACAGTTTACGGTGAATTTAATAGTATAGTTGAAACAGCAGAAGCTTTAAATTGTTCAACTAAAACTATACAAAGAACTTTAAAAAGTCCCAGTAAATTATTAAAAGGATGTTGAATTGTTGATTATAATAAATAATATTATAGTTATAGTCCTGTGAGTATAATGTTTTATGTAATTTATGGAAAAAAAATAAAACTTAAAGCAGAATGACCTGACAGGGTCATTGAAGAAATATAATAATTTCTTTGGCAATACTAGTGAAAACGATTAAAATATACTAAATTAGTATACAAGATCGTCGGTTCTCCATAGAATTGCGACAGGCTAGGTCACTAGTGGGTAGCTGAAAGGCTGCTTAATGCATAGTCGGAACTTTTTATCTAAGATGTTTAGATAAATGTAATATTCGAACGAGAAAGATATTACAGCTTTTAATTTAAAAGTAAGTTTGTATGTTTTACCCTACGGACAAATGAGCCTATGAGGTTTATATGTAAAGCCTCAAATGTATAACTAAAAACCTTTTTTTTTTAGAGAGCTAAGCTTAATATATTCCTACGTATTGGGTATAAAGCTAGCCAGCTTCGCTAGCCTTTTTTTTTATGTAAAAAAAAAAGGCTACTAAAAGATAAAAATTTGATAGAATGAATTGTTTCAAATGTCGAGCAAAGATTAAAGAATTCAAGTTTTCTAGTAAGATAAGGATAACCAAAGCTTAGTATTTAAAGTTTTCAATCTGATGTTTCGTCTCATTTTACTTAAAAGAGCGTATAACCTAATATATCTTTTCTCCTTTGCATTCCGTAAATCCAAGACCTCCGAAGTCTCATACTTAAATGCCCTAAAGCCCATATTATGCAGCAATTGTATAGCAGGATAATCGTTCTCCGCGGTATGAGCACAGATTTGCTCGGCAGCCTCACCCTTAGTTATCTATTCGTAACTAATAAGGTCGGGGCTAACTCGGATGGTTGTTACCCTTAGGGGTAAGGTGGACCAATAGGCGATCCCTTGTAGCATAGCTTTTGTTCCAGTGTTCTTTTTTTAATTTGCAACTGAATTCAGGCCATCCTGTTTTTTCAGATTTGTAGTTGTGCACCCCTCCGTCCCCGATGGGGTCACCCTCGCAGCGGTCAGCCTTCTTAAGGAAAATGCCGCAAACGGCACGTGAATGAAGGAAGGATCGTTCTATCTGAGTATTGAAAATGGGGAGAGTTTCCTTTATATTGCGATCAGGGTGGGGCCAATTGAGCCGTAGCTTCAAGTTGAGACCTGTGGATGGCCTCAATATCCCAGTCAACAAGTGGTCGAAGGATAAGACGATACGTTATAATAGGTTAATGCTGGTTATTCGCAAGAGTAGGGAGCGTCGTCGAGAATAGGGGGTTTGCATCAGAAGAGGCCATGATGGAGATAAAGTAGATTGTGGATCAATTAAGATCAAATAAGTTGTAATTGTGTAGGTCAAGATTGATGGTGATGTATTGTGACTCTGTGTGTTGAAGAAAAAGAAAGGGAGAGAGAAGAAGAAGAGATGGCTGTTTTTAAAAATTTTTTTTCTTTGCAGCAGTAGTTGGAGCTCTAGAGGAGGGACAGAATGTAAAGGTTTCTAATAAACCGGTGATCTTAAGGATTTCTACTATTCATTGTAGATCAGCATGACTCAAGGATCATTTTGTGACTGTAGCAAATGATCAAAAATAAAACAAGAGATCTAGAGATAACAGGTTGTATGGCTTGCTGTGTGGGGTATGTGTCGTGTAGCTCATAGCTAATATTATACATAATATAACTCAATACCTGTTTTCAAGCTAAGCGAGAATAAATCGAAGGATCACAAGATGATGTTTATGACGTGTTAGTTCTGTGATGAATGACGTGTCTTTTGTGTCGGGTGGCGGGGCTTGACCTTGCCGTGTGTAAAGTGACGTGTCTTTACCTTGCGGAAGGTGGGTGGATGACGTGTATTAATCTTGTCGCGTGTAAGGTGACGTGTTTTTACCTTGCGGAAGGTGGGTGGATGACGTGTATTGATAAGCTAAGAGGTAGAGCAGGCAGCCATGTGATCAAAAATGTAACAAGAGATAGGGATAACCGATATGATAGGCTAGAATATTGCTTTATGTAGTGTGACTCTACTCCGCAGGATTCGGGTAAGCACAAGTATCATAAGATTACCTGTCATAATGGATAACCTGTGTCAACTGCAAGGATAATATGGTGTGATTGGGCAATAACTTATCTTAATATATTATCCAAGTTTTTATTGGATTGTCTAATGGAAATATTCTTGGTGCATGGTAGATTATATAGCAGAAAACCTGTTTTCTTCATTGTATGCTTATCATCAACCAAGAAGGAATAGATGATCCTTTTCAAGGCATGTGGTGATATATTGAACTGATGATGACAAATTGGACAGATGATGAGATCATAATGATTTATTTTAACACATTAGACTAGATAAATCTCCTTTGTTGAAATCTATTTAAGTCTTGCCATATCTCATCTCTACGAACCCTTTATTCATCATACATCAAACCACCCTATCCAGATATTAGTCTCTTGTTCTTTCAATTATTAACAATGGAAAATCGTGATCCTTCAAGCGACATTGACGGCCTCCCCTATAACCTGAGGATGCGTTCTTGCAATCTGCTCCTTATCAAATTGAAGACGGTTGTGTAAGATCATCTGAAGAATCTTCCGGTATGGATGGATTCGGTTAATATGGAAGTAGAGATGGATATTAAGTCTTGGAAGGAATTAAATGAATGGGTGTTGATCGAAAACAAGAGAGAGGTAATTGTTAATTTCAAACTTGATGTTAAGACTGTTATTAGTTATAGCTAGTAGCATAATTACTTAAACTTTGATAAATCAAAGATATTTATTAAATAAAACAAATTGCCTTCGTGGGGGGTGCTTCGCAGGGATAAACTAGGTCACTCTGGCTAGCTGAAATGCTGCTTAATTGACAGCACAGTCGAAGCAGAATATCTGAAACATAAAAAAATAATTATATAAAAAGTGGTCAGATGAGCCTATGTATAGTTAGAGCCTTTTTTACTAAAAAAAAAATTCTTAATAATGTAGCTTTAGCTTGATGATGCTAGGGAAGCACCCCTAAAGGATATGGAATAGCAGCAGGAGCACGAAATGTGATAGCACTAATAGTTTCCAGTGTTTGACTAAACAATACAAGATTTCATTTTGTGTTTTTCTGTGCTCAGTTTGGCTTCGATTTGTTATTGTTAAACAAAAACAAATTAAAAACAGAGCAAACTAATAATAAACTTAGTATTAATGAAAGTTTTTAGTTTAATCCTACCAAAGACCAATCTGGGATCGATATACCCTTCCTATTCAAACGAATAAGGGTTTCTGAGCTGCCAATTGAACAATCCATTGTTCAATCCATCCAAGTACTCAAATCCAACTTTTTGCAGCACCTTTTGAGATTGGAAATTCTCCGGTTTGGTCCAAGCATACAATAGCTCAGGTGTATAACCTGAAGTATTGTGAGGATCCACTAAGGATTCGTTAATAATGACCCTAGTCTTCTCGCGTGGTAGCTTCCACCAAAAATTCAGGAAGGCGGTCGCGAATTCAGTCGCGTATCCTTTACCCCAATACTCTTTCTTGAACTTGTATTCCAACATAGGCCACCCGGTTTGAGGGGAGGGCTTGGGGTATATTCCCCCACTACCTATCAGATCGCCTTCAGTGCTATCAGACTTTTTTAGAAAAATACCAAAATAGAAAAAGTATGTGTGGGTAGGAAGGAAAGGTAAAAATCTCATTTTAGTGGTTTGAAAAGAGATAGAATAGCCACCATCCGAATCCATAGCTTCAGGTTGGCGGGCCAAGGTATGATAGGCATCCACATCCCATGCATTAAACAGACGAAGAATAAGGCGATCGGTGTGAATAGGTTGAGGTAAAGCCTCATAAGGGTTTTGGGATCTAGCCTGGGGTTTGGTCGTTATGAGCATATTGGGGGGTGTGACAGGACCAAAGGTATTTTGCAGCTTAGGAGACATGTTGTGGATAATGATAATAGAATTTAGATGAAGAAGGTAAATTTTTGGATTGTGATTGCGTATTCAAATAAGTTGTAATAGTGTTCGGTCGATATTGAAGGTTGTGGTGGTGGTGATGGTGGTGGTAATGTTTTGCACCGCTGTAAGATGAAGGTTACGAAAGGTTGAGGTAAAGAGCAGATGCTTCTTTATATAATTTTTTGTAGGCATAGTATACTATGGTTTTTGTGTACGTATAAGGAAAAATAAAAAGCTACATCTAATAAAAAATATATATTAACCGACGTGGTTGATTATGCGGTTAAAGTCGCATATGACGTGTTTAATCGGCTGATTTACCGGGTACATGTGACACGATAGACCCTTAGTATGGCGGCTTATGGGTCCTGGCATGGTTTACCTTACGTCGTAATGGATTACGTGTGTCTTTACAGGTCAAATATGATTATATATTTTATGTACAAGGCCAATCATACTATAGCACATGACACTAGTATGGCGTAATCGTGTGATGACTGACGTGGCGGGTATGGCGTAATCGTGTGATGGCTGACGTGGCGAGTATGGCGTAATGGTGTGATGACTGACGTGGCGAGTATGGCGTAATCGTGTGATGGCTGACGTGGCTAGTATGGCACAACCATGTAATGGCTGATGAGGCCAATCATACTATAGCGCATGACACCAGTATGGCGTAATCGTGTGATGACTGACGTGGCTAGTATGGCACAACCATGTAATGGCTGATGTGGCCAAACATGTGATGGCTGACGAGGGCTGGCAGGCCTAACTTTGTGGTGATACGTGTCTAGCTAAGCAGTATCTTATCTTGTCGTTTATGAGATGGCGTAGCGGTATAGGGTCGATCAAGGCTTGCGTAGCCTGAAGGGCGTAATCCTATGATGACTGGTCAGGGTTTGGTTTATTTTTTGTGTGCGGAAAGATGTCAAAAAAATTAGCAAGCTCCCCGGTGGCTGACGTGTCAGGATAACGCATACTACATGGAATGCTGACGTGTCTAACTGGATTATGTAGTGATAACTGACGTGACGTCTCATGATGTTATGTGAAAACTGACCTTAGGCGATGTATCTGACCATGTGATGGTGTGACATGTCTAGGTAAAGTTGATACTACCATGTATAGAATGACATGTGTCTTTATAATATGCATCTTATATTGTTTTATGAAAGGATAGGACTGGGCTGGCTTGGCTGCGTCTCGCTTACCTCGCTCTTGACACGCCTTGAGCACCGATTGGCTAATAATGTCGTGTCAGAACTGACATGTCTTTATACGACAAATGAAATTTTATTGACAAATGATAAGATAGTGGGGAAATGACATGATAATGACAAATGAAACTCTAACAAATGATGATGACGGCATGATGATGATAAATGAACTGTAGATGATTAGAAATGATCTGTGTGGGTGCGAATAATTTCCAGCTTGGCTTATTATTTAAAGGTTACCTCTCTCCTTGTAAACCTCACTTGATCACACTTCAAATCATCTTTCATCTTTCCACCTGGCATTCGACTACTTCAATCCTCCATACGTCAAACTATCATCCATCAAACCATCTTTCATCGTTCGACCTGCCATTCGACCCCAGCCTATTACCTATCCACCTAACGTCAAATCCTATCCTACATCAAACCTTTTTTCATTTTTCCAATCTTGAGACTTCTTTGTTGTTCTTTCTATTCTTAGCAATGGCAAACCGACATCGTTTAAGCGAGATTCACGGTCTTAATTTGGAACCCGTGCCTATGGAACTCAGGTGCACCTCCTCTTACTACGGCCACAGTCTCCTCCTTTTGCAATTGCAAGCTCTAGTGGAAAATCATTTTAAGACTCACCCGGCTACGGAGGACCATGAGAATGTGAAAGCGGATGTGGAAGTTAAGTCTTGGAAGGAATCAGATGAATGGGATTTGATCGATGACAAACGAGAGTTGATTATAAATTTCAGACTTGATTTTAAGGTTGTCTGCACTTAGCTGTAACTAGTTGTAATTAAGTATGGGTTAAGGATATTTTGACCTTAGAGCTTGTGCCTCCCTATAGCATACTATACATATGAAACTTCAGGTGTAGTGTTCAGATAAGCCACAAAAGAAAAGTAATTAAGGAGTCTTGTCTTAGTACGTACCGCCAAACTATCTCTCATATCCTTTTTGGTATTTGAAGTTCCGTTTTGGCCTGCCTTATGTATTCAATGGACTATAGGCGGCGTAGGATTGTGTGACCAGCGCTTTGTGAGGAATCTTTACGAACTAGGGGTAGGGTTCTGCGAAAAGGAGAAGAGCTGAAGATTTAACCTATTATACGCTAAGGCGCAAGCTCCTGCGCAGGAAATTCTGTTTGCTTTTAGAGCCACGCTCCTAAAATATATTTGAGTGAGACGATCGAGATAGAAAGAGAAAATGTAGATAAGGATCTTTCAGGACACCCTAATAATGTATTATGTAAATTAAAGTTTAAAAGCATAATATATTAGGCTCCTATAGCATGTGACGTAATAGCTCGAAAAATTTTTTTTTGAATAGTTGTTTTATTCTGTAGTGTGTAAGCTTAAAAGTAGCTAGATGTATTACAGTATATCTCTTTGCTCTTAAATAGGATGATAGGCTACAAGAGGGGGGGGGGGGTTAGGGGTAGCTAGCGTTAGCTCAGCTTTAGGAATTAAAAAAAAATCGCGCAGCATCCTAAATGGACTTTTTACCTTTAGTTTAAGTATTGATTAATGAGAGTATTGGGCTAAAAGTTTTAAATCTGATCCTTTATCTCAATAATCCAGCTTAATAAGCCCCCCTCCCCTCAGAGATATTTCTTAGTGAAACCACTACATAAAGGGATTTCGGATCCGCCTATTGATCTTGTCATTGTCCAAACCTTCAAAAGACTCAAATCCAATTTTTTGCAGCACCCTAATACTAGCCAAATTGTTCTTCGTCGACATAGCATAGATTTGCTCAGTTTCTTTAGTATACTCAGGGTTATCCAGAGAGGAGGGAGCAACAAGGATGCTTGTCGGCCTGCGAGGTAGATTCCAGAAAAATTGTAATAATGCGATGGCGGATTCAGTCGCATACCCGCTTGGGTATTTATTACACATTCGATCTCAGGCCATCCAGATGACAGGTATTTCTATGAAAGAGCTAAGGCGACTCGCCCTATAAACTCTCCCTCAGTAGCCCCGTTTATAAAGATACCGAGATGTAGAGTATCGGAATCATTTTTCAAGTAATTGAGTAGTGAGAGAGCCTGACTCTTGTCATCTTCGCCTGGTGTGGTGATGGAGGAGTGTATTGCCTCAATATCCAAGTCCAGAAATTGTCTGAATATAAGGCGATCTGTGGTAATGGGTTGTTGAATAAGGTTCCCCTGTGGGCGAGGTTGTGGATATAAGGACAAAGTTGTTGTTGTTCAAATAGGCCATGATAAATATGAGGATTTTGTATGGTAGTTTTATGGAACAGGGTTAGCTAGGGAGGGTGGGTAGTAGGTAATTATATAGTCGTAAGATAAAAGCGCAATCTTGTTTAGAAAGGTGTCTCATGTAAAAGTGAGGTGTGTAAGGGAAAATGTGACCATATGAAAGTAAGGTGGCGTGTTTGGGGGAAATGTGACCAATAAAATGTTATCTTGTGATCATTAAGGATCGAAAGGTCAACCAATAGCAATATAAGATAAATAGAATAGAAATGACTGGTTGGTATGTTTGGTTGATATATCACATGGCGTGATTTGTTGCTCTACTTAACTTTTATTGGATAGTTACATGGAAAAATTATTGCCACATGTCGTCTATGTGGGTCGAATAAATGATCTTGTCCTTGTCTAGCCTTTAAAGGATAGCTGTGTTGACTTATCAGTGTAATTTATTTGCCTAAAGATTATGCATGCAATATGAAAATGAATTGGTGATGATAAATTACATGATAATGACAAATGAAATTCTAAGGGCAAATGATGTGATAATGACAAATGACATGATAAGGATGATCTGCGAATAAATTTTAGATTCTTTAAAGGTTAGGCCTTCCTTCCTAACCCCTAAGGGCTGCTTCGGTAGGAGCAGCAACCCAGTATAGGTCAGGAGAAGCATCCCTATCGATCACCCTTCAAATCCATCTATCCTCAGACTACAAGCCCTTTTACCTCTTCAAACCGCCTTACATCAAACCATATTACAGTAGCATAATTCTAAAAAAAAATCGTGGAGCTAGGGCACACCAATCCTCAACCATTTCAATCCACTTTACGTCAAACCATATTTCATCAAACCACATCTTTCCAATCTTGATGTTTATCAATGGATGAGAATAAACATTTTGCTTCCGGGTTTTATGATGGTATAGATACCACCTATCTCATTCGCAGCCGTGGTGCTACCGGCAATCTCTGTGTGTTAAAGCGCTTAGTGTAACATCATTTGACAAAGAGGACAATGACGATATGAAAGTTGAGGCGACGGTTAAGTCTTGGAAGGAATCATATAAACAATACTTTATCAAATACAAACTTACTGTTAATTTCAGACTTAATCTAAAATCTGTTATTAGTTATACATAGTTGCATAGCAAACAAATACGCTGTTGCAGCAACATTGGTGAAAACGGTCAATATTTTTGTTTAGAGTAAAGACCGTCGGTAAATAAAATTATCGCTACAGACTGGTTCACTGGTGGGTGGCTGAAAGGTTGCTTAATGTACAGTCGGGATCTTTAAAAGGCACTATTGTATAGTTAATTCTAGTTTATAATTAATTATAGTGTACATAATTTACTTATTTTAAACACCGTATTAACCGAGATTGTTAATATAGAACAGGTAAATTGAAGATTTGGCTACAGTTAAACAGCGGAGTAATAGCTGTAGTAAAATATCACTAAATGCTGGAAACTCTTATTATCTTAAGACAATCAGCAGGAAACCAAACATAATTTTTTATGGAGTAGTATCTTCAGAGACTACACGTGGTACATTGTTTTTATCTAGTATAATTTGTATTCTCTAGATTAATAAATGAAGATATAGTCCTAACCATTAAATAAATTTAATGTAAGGAGAGTCGCGCCTCTTTGCTTTTTTAATATGAGTAAATGTTTCAGTATGTACCCTTAAACTTTATTTAAAGTTAATAAATAAGTCATGCTGGGTTGTTACAAACAAAAGTCTAATGTATTACTTTTTTAATATCACCTATTTTATTACATTACTATCAAATCAGTCTAGATTTGTATTATTACTTTGTATTTACCTTTAAAATGAAATATAATAGAAATACTAATAATATTAATGTTTTGTTAACAGGTGTCCATAAAGAATTACCAGGATCATCTTTAAACACTAAATTTATAGAGTGATTTGTAGGCTTTTGTGAAGCGGAGTCTAATTTTTTAATTAGAACAAGAAAAAACGAAAAAGATAAAATTTCAGGTTTTGAATTTGTATTTAGGATTTCTTTACATAAAGATGATAAAAAAGTTTTAGAATACATAAAAAGTACTTTAGGCTGTGGTAGATTAAACACTGAGAGAAATGTTTTTATTTTTTCAATATCTCAATTAAATGATATAGAGAGGGTATTGCTACCCTTATTTGATAAATTTACATTAAATACTACCAAATACTTGGATTACCTTTGTTTCAAAAAAGGATTTTTTATGTATAGAAATCGAAAATCTAGTGAATTAACTTTAGATGAAATTAATTTAAATATTATAAAATTAAAAGAAAGTATGAATAGTAAGAGAGTAGATTTTAATTTCTCGTCAGATAAGCACAATCTAGTAATAACAGGTAATTATCTTGTGGGTTTATTGGAGGGAGATGGGTCATTTTACTTAAATAAGCAGGATATGACTGCTCGCGTTTCACTTGTTACTACTACAATTAATAGAGTAGTTTTAGAAAAAATACGTGAGTTTATTTTAGGTTTATTAGATGAGCATTCTTATATGTTAGGTAGTACAACTAAATTAATAAATATTAGTAATAAGAAAGTTAAAAGTGATCATAGACCTATCTCTTTATTAGAAATCTATCAAATAGATTTTATTTGCAATGTACTGATACCTTACTTAGATAGTATAGAATTTAGAACAAAAAAATACCAAGATTATTTAGATTTCAAAAAAATAGCGCAATTAATATTAGAAGGAAAATACTTAACTAATAAAGGTAAAGAACTAATAATAAAATTAGGTGACAGTATGAATAATAATAGATTATCCACTACCACCACTACCGGTATAGTTTTAGATGATACTACTAAATCAGAGTTAAATCTTTTAATCAAATCTGATCCATTAATAAATATAGATACTGAAGGTAGAGCTATTATAATCTCTGAAAAAAAATATATAAGATCTACCTATATTATAAAAGTTTATCTTCTAAATGGTTCTGTGAATTATTATACAAATGGAGTTTCATGTGCTAAATTTTTACATGTAAGTAATGATTCTATCACAAAAAGGTTAAATGATGGTAAACCAGTAAAAAATAAAGAAGGTTTAATTGTTGCTCAGTGTATTAAAAGAATTAAAGTCTACTCTTCTTTAAAATAAATACTTAACCCTCGTACCGCTCTAAACAACCACTTAGTTATAATTGATTATATCAGTATTACTAACTTAATAAGTGCTATACCTTGAATTGGACAAGACGTAGTTGAGTCGCTACGCACAAAAATTACAATATTTGGTGCATTTAACTTAGGTTTATTTTCTATATTGCCAACTATAGGTAATATACACAGTAATGCTTTGAAGAAAGTGAAAAGTATAACAAGTAAAGAAGATTATATGTCTATACCTTCATCTTTTTTAGCTTTTCTAGTAGGATTAATAGACGGAGATGGTTATATTCAAATTACCAAAACGTCTAAAGGTTTTATAACTATGAAATTGAGCATATCTTTACATTTAGATGATATATCCACATTAGAATATATTAATTCTATTTTGAAGTTAGGGAAAATCAACGTATATAAATACTTAAAAAGCCCTACTTGTAAACTTATAATAAATAAGACTGAATTACAAGAAATTTTATTTCCTTTATTAATTTATAACAATATTTTCTTTTTAACAGAAACTAGAGTTAACCAATTCAATTTAGCTATGTATATATTAAATAATGATATTAGAATATATGATGAAATAAATATAAATAATGTTAAAGATATATTCAAATTACCAAGTTATTCATTTGATTATATATTATTACCTTTCTTTAAAAATTGAATTGTAGGATTTACATGTTCAGGTTTATATCCAGGTGTTGTAAAATTTAGTCAAGAAAATCCTCTTACATATAAACGAGTTAAAAAAGATTTAAAAAAGCTATGTTCTAATAGAAATAGTTATAATTATATTAAAAGAATATTTAAAGAACAAGAAAAAAATGTAAGGTATTATACCGCAGGGATAGTTAAACCGCAAAAGACTAATCTTGTAGTTTGAGGTACTAATTTAAGTTCTACAGCCGGAACAGGACGTTTTACAAAGATAGTTAAAGATATGATAGTATTACCTATTTATGTAAAAAGTGTGTTAGTTGGAATACTTCTATCAGATGGTAACTTGTCTTCATCTAAACCCCATGAAAATACACATTTAACTTTTAAACAAGGCTTAAATAATTCTAAATACGTTTTATTTGTTTATTCTATACTTGCTCATTATTGTAACGTATATCCTAGTTTGGTCAAAAGTATTATAAAAGATAAAGTAAGTTATGCTTTGTCTTTTCGTACTAGAGGCTTACCTTGTTTTAATGAATTAAGATGTTTATTTTATATAAAAAAAGAAAAAATAATTCCTGAAGATATATATAATAATTTAAACCCTGTCGCTTTAGCTCATTTAATTATGGGTGATGGGTCAGCGAATAAATATGGTTTAATTATTTGTACGGACTCTTATAAAAGAATAGACGTAGTTCGTTTAATGAATGTTTTAAAGATTAGATATAATATAGATTGTACACTACGTTTTCATAGACCTAGTCAGCCAATAATATACATTCGAGAACGTTCTATGCCTATGTTACGTGAGTTAGTTAAACCTTATATGATTGAATCTATGTTATATAAAATAAAAATTGTTTATTAAAAGTAATAATGATGGTTGTTTTCAATTAAAACAAAGAATGCATACTAATTTGTTCGAAGCTTTTAAATTAATATTTGAAACAAATAGAAAAATAGATAGAACGAATAACTACAATCAATTTGGTGTAAGTTCAAAAGCAGATATACAAAAAGTGATAATTTTTTTTTCTTTTAAAGGTTTACATCCTTTAATAGGATTAAAGTATATCCAATATATAAAATGACTAAATAATCTAAAAACTACTGTACGTTATAATAAGTTAAACTATCCAATATTGTAATATGGGCTCCTTAAAAATAATTCTATTTTTTAGAGGCAAATGGGGAAAATTACAAGGACATTTAATATAATCACCTCCGATTCTTAAATTATTTGTAGCGGCTATTGGTTTGGTTTAAATATAATGAATCAAGAACGTTCAACGACTAATAAGTGAGTTAAACCAACAATAAGCTTAACACGATAACCCCAAGATTTAATTGATTTAAATCTAAGATATAGTCTAAATATGTTTGAAAAAACATAAAATATAAATTAAAAATTATATAAAAATACATCGTCATTTGAGGAGGTTTTTCTGTTAATAACGCAACATTAAACAGATTCTTTGCTTTACACTTTGTATTACCTTTTAAATACTAGAGGTATTAAAATTTACCTGATTGCTTGGAAACCTTTATTATTATAATTATATTGAAAATAAGCAGCAAAGTATGATGAACTATTCTATTTATATAATATTCTAGTTAAAAATCATATGTGTTCAACGACTAAACGGTAAAATAAAATATTAATTGTATTTTATATGATATAGTCTAAACATTACTGCGAAGTAATGATTACACAGTATGTAAAATATTAATCTAATTGTATTTAGTATAATTTTTCTTATACTAGTAGCAGGAAAATGTAATACGTTAAATTCTAAAACTTATGATTATTGAATAAATAAAATAGAATTAACTAAAACAGCTGTAACTAGTAAAAAAGAAATAATACATCCTAACGTGGATGTTAGCTTTTTAAGCTTTTTAGTGGGAGTAATAGACGGTGATGGTTATATTCAAGGTAGAAAAAAATCTAATGGATATCTAGAATTTAGCCTAGTTATTACTTTTAATAATAGAGATCTCGCTACTTTTGAATATATTTTAAGTAAATTACATTTCGGTATTATAGCTAATGTAAGTCCTACTTTAAGTAAGTTGATAATTTATAATTTTGAATTAAAATATATATTGGTACCGTTATTACTTAAACATGGATTATTCTTTTTAACTGAAAATAGAATCAATCAGTATAATTTGTTATTATATACTTTAGATAATAATGTAAAAAAATGAGAGTTATTGCCTAATGTAATTCCAAATTATAGCCCTCTAATTCTTGACAATCCTATGAATATTTTACATAATATTTGATACTTAAAAGATTGATTAGTAGGATTTGTAGTGGCTGAAGGTTCTTTTTTTGTTCAAGCGAATAAAGAAATTTCATTTAGTATAAGTCAAAAAGGGAATAAAACATTAATGGGGGCTATACATCTATTTTTTAAACCTAGTAGAGCTATTTGCTATTTAAAGGATAAAAATGTATCTCTTGTTCGTGTGTCATCAGTAAAAGATGTACAAAAAATTATAAATTTTTTCTCTTTTGAAAATAATTATCCTTTAATGGGGTTTAAAAAAGATAGTTATGAAATTTGATTAAAAGCTTTAAAAGAATCAAGTAGATATAAAAATATAAAACTACCTTAGGGGCATTTCTAACTTGCTTTATTTTATACCTTGAGTATACATAACATAGCAAGCTATCCATATATTTGGATATTATGATCTGGCTACAGGTGTATACACCGCAAGCTAAAGTAAAAAAAAAAGTCAGAACCCTATACTACACAAATATAAAATTATTTTATATTGAGTGGGCTAGTTGTGGCTCAGCCTGTTAGCCCTCCAAACTCGGATTAATTTTTATATTGTGTTTATATGTGCATCTAATCTTTAGATGAATAATTTTTTTTATATACTTCTAGTTATATTTAAATAATTAAATTTAAAATCTTTTAGATTAATATAATTAATAAATTTGTTGTTTTAGCTGCATTAGTTTTAATGCATTTAATAGCTGTACATGATTCAGCAGGAGCAAGTAATCCTTTAGGTGTTCCTGGTTATTATGATAGAATACCTTTCGCTCCTTATTACTTATTTAAAGATTTAATTACTATATTTATCTTTATTTTTGGTTTAAGTATCTTCGTATTCTTCATGCCCAATGCGTTAGGTGATAGTGAAAATTATATAATTAGGAAGCTAGTTATTGTCAGAATGAACTTCTGGCTATTATAAACCTTCAAATTGCGGGAAGTCCCTAAAGCAATTTCAACCAAACAGACGTGGGAACACGGTCTGTGGCACAGGTAATGACTCGTGGTAAGGTAAAATCGAAATTGATTATTTATGTAATAGATAAGTGGGTAATCTGCAGCCAAGCTCCCTGAATGGGTGTGCAGTTCATCGACTAAATGTAGGTTGGCTTTATTATAATAGAGCTTAAGATATAGTCAAGCCCCTTTCGAAAGAATGCAGGAAATTCTTTTATATTCTGTTAAATGGATAGGTTTAAACCTATTTAGGGATAAGGCCTTAGTCAGGTGTATCTGTTATTTAGTTACTTTCTATACTTGTTCAAAGACTGAAAGTAATATATCCTCTATATATCAAGAGAAATCTCTCCTAGCTGCTGAATCAGATAACGAGATTAAATCTGTCGTTAAAGGAAAAGTAGTAGGTTCGGGTGCCGCTATTAAAGAAATGACTCTTTCTGAAGTTAAAAATTGATTTTTGACTTTAAAAAATTCTTTAGGTATAGGTAAAGGATCTGATAAAGAATTCTGTTTACTAGCCAACGGTTTCTGGCAAGCGGAAGGGTATATTGGAGGTATCTTTAGATCAGGGTTGAATTTTTATCCTATTTGCTCGGCTACTCAGTTGTTTTCTGTAGAAAGCGCTAAATTCTTTATTAGATTAGACAGAGCTTTATGTAATAAAGGTACTTTTAGTATAACTTTAAATAGCTTTGGTAAATTTGTCCTCGTTTATAGATTATCAGGCTGAGAAACTTTATTTTCTCTATTTATTCCTTATTTCTATATGCTATATGGTGAAAAATACCGTGCTATTTTAAAACTAAAAAAAATTTATGAATTAAAAAATTATATTAAACACCATAATACGGAGGATATGTATAAAGTTCAATTAGTAAGTCTTGTTTATTCTTTAACTGCTCATTCACCTCGTTATAAAGTAAGTTTTGAAAATAAATTAATTTCCTTGAATCTTGACCCGTTATTGAAAGAATTACCTTATATGAATGATCTCGTTTGTTATAAAGAAAATAACATAAAACCTTCTTTCTTATTTATATTGGGATTTTTTTTAGGTGACGGTACTTTAGATTTGAAACTTGAATGGAAAGAGAGAAATAGTACTGTTGTCATTGTTCCTTTATTTAATATACTACAATCTAATGTTGAATCTAATAAACATATTATGGAATTAATGACTAGTTATTTAAATGCTATAAATATCAAAACTTCTTTAGATAAAGGTGCTAAGACTTATATTTTAACAGTTAAAGGTATTAATAATGTATTTAATTCTTTATTTCCATTATTGAAAAATTATTCACATTTCTTATATGGAAAAAGTGATAGTTTTAATTTATTAGTGTGAGTAGAACGGCTAATTAGATCAGGAGGTCATCACACTTATTTTGGTCTAAAAGCGCTTGTAGAAAAAATATATGGTAATACTAATGAACGTTTCACAGATAAAGAAACTTGAATGGCTCGTATCAAAGATTGATTAAAAGGAGTTTCTGATAGAAGAGTATGAGGTGAATACTATATTTATTCTATATATACTTCGAATAAAGAAATTAGAGGTTGACAAGTACGTTTCCCTTCTACTTTGAAATTACCTAAGTCCAATAAAGCATTTATGTCTTCAACTTGTGGCGGTCAAGATAAAGCTTTAGCAACTGCTGTGCAATATAGAGATAAAATTCTTTCTGATTGAATTAACCAATTAGGTTAGCTATAAGAATTTGTCTTACTATAGAGGAAATAACAAGTCTGACTTTATAGATCTGGGCTAATCCTATGCAAACACCAGCTGCTATAGTTCCAGAGTGATATAAGATGTCACTTAATTTCGCTATTTGCTGGAAACTCTTATATAATATGATGATCAGCAGGAAACCAGTAGATATTTATTAATATCATTAAGGAATCTCCAGAGACTATACGCGAAACAATTTTAATTGTTGTGTTTAAATCTTATTATAACATAAATTAGCTTTAATAAATAAATTGAAGATATAGTCCGAACATGATAGAAATATTATGAAATTAACATTAATTAACTTAGATCTTATTTCTATAATATTCTTTATTAATGCTTTAGTTCTACAACGTTCTACAAAAGGTATAAAACGTTTATCTTCTTCTGAAAGAGCTTTAATAGAATTACCTAATGAAGTTAAATAAATATTAATCGGAATTTTACTAGGTGACGGTCATATTGTAAAGAGATCACCCAAAAGTAATTCTAGGTTAGTCTATGCCCAAACAGCTATATCACACAAAGAATACTTTCATTATGTATTGAGTTTCTTTATACCTTATTCTACTAAAGACTACGAATTACAATCTAGAATCTTTAAGGATAATAGAACTAAAGAAACATACAGTGCAATATCCTTTACTACTATGCAACTACCTTGTTTTAACATATTTAGAGAAAAGTTTTATGGGTCGAATGTGAAAAAAGTTCCGGATAACATTTATGAATTATTAACTTATAAAGGCTTAGCTTTTTGATTAATGGATGATGGAAGTAGACACGGTGGCGGTATGCATATAGGTGTTTATGGGGCGGGGCGCTTCGCACTGATGAAGATGTAGATAAACTGATGTTTACCTTACAGGATAAATTTAATTTAAAATGTTCTATACATTATAATAAAGAGAATAAACCCCGAATTTATATATTTAAAGAATCTATGGGAACTTTAAGAACTTTAGTAAAACCATATTTTATTAAAGAAATGTTATATAAACTGGGATTGTAGAACAATAAATCTAATGTTAATTTATAATTATGATCTTTTACCTTTTTATGCTATATTAAGATCTATACCTAATAAATTATTAGGTGTTATAGCTATGTTTAGTTCATTATTAATTATATTATTATTACCTAAAGCAGATTTAGGTTTAACTAAAGGTTTACAATTCAGACCTCTAAGTAAAATAATATTCTATGTATTTGTTATAAACTTCTTAATATTAATGCAATTAGGAGCTAAACACGTTGAAAGTCCATTTATAGAATTTGGACAAATGAGTACAGTTATATATTTCTCTTACTTCTTAGTTATAGTTCCTGTTGTAAGTATAGTAGAGAATACTTTGATAGACTTATATCAATATAATAAATTAAATCACTAGTAAATAGAGCTTTTAGTAAGTTTATATTAAGGCTAATTTTATATAATATTTACAGTTAATATAAAAAGATTATGTTGTAAACGGGTATACACTTTGATTGCAAATCGAAAGTATGAGGTTCAACTCCTCCATAATCTTACAAGAGGGGTTCAATACCTAGTTTCGCAAAAAAAAATTATAACTATAAATTTAGTGCTTTAATAATGATAAATCTATGTTAATACTCACATTCATAAGTATTTTACTATATTATATATATAAATATATTTATAGAATATATTTATATATGTAGATAAAAAGTCAAAGAGTTCTGTATTTAGTTTAAAGCGTTAACATGGAGTAAAAATATTCTTTGTATCATTAATAAAAGTACTATGCTAATTAACAATTAAAATATTTGTAAATAGTGGAACAATAAATAGTTAAGTTCATATATTTAATTCTTAGTTTTGCTAAAAATGTCGCTTAAGTATTCTTACTCTTTAACTTCATAATTTTTGGAGGGTTCAGATGGCACCAATGACCTTAAGTTTAGATCTGAAATATCTATGGGCATGGAAAGATGATTTAATTCAACTAATGCCAAAGACATAGGAACTTTATACTTAATATTTGCTCTATTTTCAGGATTATTAGGTACAGCTTTTTCAGTGCTAGTGCGCCCATGTGTTATGCTTGCGATCGTGATCTCAGATCACCATCATTTAACCACCATGATGACAACATCGGATTTAGGTCAAAGGGAAAGCCCAAGGCTGAACATAGCATATCCGTTAAAAGCGAAAAAATTGGTGATTCATGTATCCAACGTATCGCGAGTTGTCGTCCCTAAGGTCAAAGTTATACTACTTGAACCCTATCCACTAGTCACCTCTCGAAAAGGGTTAGTACTCGCATGAAGTAGGTACTATGACATGATTTTTGATAAGTTAGCACAATCATTGATAGGTTGCATTGTCAGACAGGTCATAAGAAATGATCTTAAATTGGAGAGTAGGGAACCTAAAGGGACTATAGTCGCAATCATGGAACTTGGGGATTGCCTAAGTGTTGATGCTTACTCAACATATGGTAACGGAGCCCCCGTAGTAGGTTTTGGTAGAGATACCTGACCAAAGGGGGGTAGAAAATATCCTCTCAATTTAAATTCGCAGCATAACGGGTTCCGTTATTACTCCAAAGCAGTCTTACCTGTTTCCACTATACCGGAAAAGGATAAAGATATGGCCAAAGGGGATCTGCCTAGAAGATTTGAGAAATTAATTAAAATATGTGCAGCTTCGCAGCCAAAAGACGGCTTGAAAATAAACGATATTTACAAACTAATGTTCAACGTTAGAATGTATGAGGTTGCCTACAGAAAACTGAAATTCAACCCGGTAAATATGACTCCGGGGATTCTACCCACTACCTTGGACGGTATGTCTATGGAATGAGTGGAAACAACCATCAATCGTATGAAAGACGGTAGCTTCCAATTCAATCCTGGTAGAAGGATTCAGATACCAAAGCCCGGTGGTACATCTACGAGACCTCTAATAATTGCGCCGCCAAGAGATAAGGTTATCCAAGAAGTTATGAGAATGATACTAGAAGTTATATTCGAACCAATGTTCTCTAAGAACAGCCACGGATTTAGACCCAATAAAAGTTGCCACACGGCACTAAGACAAGTTAAAACTCAATTTGGTGCGGTAACGACGATCATAGAGGGAGATATATCTAAATGCTTCGATAGTTTCGATCATAAAATTCTGATAACTCTTATCGAAAGGAAAGTAAGTGATGTTAGATTTATTCAACTAATCTGAAAGGCCTTAAGAGCTGGATACATGGAATTCCATAATGTCCAGAATTCCATCTTAGGTACTCCTCAGGGATCAATAATCAGTCCCATACTCGCTAATATTTACCTTCACGAATTTGACTCACTTATCGATAAAATAAAAGAGTCATATGATAAAGGTAACGAGTCTAGGAGAAACCCCCTATACAGGAAAATGGAAAATCTAAGAGCGAAGACTAACAGAGCAGGTGATTTCGAACAAGGAGTTAAATACCTGAGAGAAATGCAACGGTTGAAATCCCGTCTGCCTGACGATCCTGCCTTCCGTAGAATGTATTATGTCCGCTACGTGGATGACTGGATACTGGGTATTCGAGGGCCCAGATCGGATGCTGTAAACACACTCCAAACTCTAAGAAAAATGCTGGAAGATGATCTGAAACTTAATTTAAGCGTGGAAAAATCAAAAATCACCAACCCCAGAACAGAGTCCGCTCTTTTCCTGGGAACATTGATAAGTATTTCGAAACATGTTAGTTCGGCAAAGGGGAAAAATCACCAAAGACTTAGAGTGGTAAGCCAAATACGTATGTTAGCTCCTATGGATAAAATATTTAATAAGCTAGTAGCTGCGAGTTTCATGAGTGCAAAACATAAAAGTGGTATTCCCAAATTTATCTGATACCCTAATGATAAGGACAATATTATTGCCCTTTACAACAGTGTATTGAGAGGATACTTAAACTATTATAGTTTCGTACACAATTACCCGAAAGTCGCAAGTTCACTAGAATTTATCCTAAAAACTTCGTGTGCTAAATTATTAGCTGCTAAATTTAAACTAAGGTCAGTATCTAAAGTAATTGCAATGTATGGGACAGATTTGAAAGGTGCTGGAAAAGTAGCTTTCCACAAACCTAACTACAAGATAAATGTATGAGACTTCAAATCAAATCCTAAAGATAGAATTAAAACACTATATGCATCCTACTTATCTGCCGCAACCCTTGGAGGCTTACAATGTACAAAATGTGGGTCAAACGTTAGAGTGGAAATGCATCATGTACGTTTATTAAGCGATTTAAACCCCAAATTATCGGAGATTGATCAAATAATGGCTAAACGTAAAAGGAAACAAATTCCTCTCTGTAGAGCATGTCATTTGAACCACCACAAAAACCACAAACCTTGAGGCAAGAGTGGAAGTCGTAAATAAGCTAAACATTTCAATTTTAATTAACAGCATATTTTTGGAGAGCCGTATGATCGGAAACTATCACGTACGGTTCGGGAAAGGGTTATCGTAGCCTAAGCTATCACTAAGGAACATTTTCTCCGAAGGAAGGCTACGGTAATCTAGTTCACATAAGATTAGAGCTTAGTGGGCCTGGAGTTCAATTTATATCAAATAACCAATTATATAATAGTATCGTTACTGCCCACGCGATTCTAATGATATTCTTTATGGTCAATAATAAAATACTATTTAGTACTTCTTATATTTTCAATTTGTGTAATAACTATACTAACTATAATATAATTATAACAGACGATAAGAATAATGAGGATAAAATACCTAAATATATTAAGGTATTTGTAAAAAATCCTTTTAATAACAGAAATGTTATACTTAAAGTAACTAAAAACCAAAAAGGAATTTATGTTTGAGAAGATAATAAACATATATATGTAGGACATTCAATCAATTTATATAACAGAATAAGTTCTTATTTTATGCCTTCTATTCTTAAAACTAAAGCACGTAAAGTTTTGCGTTATTTTAATAAACATGGTTTTAAGAATGCAAATTTAACTATTTATATTATGGATGAAAAATCTAGTCTAGATGAAGTTGTAAGATTAGAACAGTATTTTATTGACAAGATCAAGCCTAATTTGAACGTAGACTTAGTAGCAAGTAGTTCAGGTTATCATCCACCAATGAGTCAAGAAATAAGAGATAAACTTCGTAAACAAAGAGGTACTCCTATATATATTTATAATGCAGAAGACTTTACTTTGTTATATATATTTGAATCAAAACAATATATGTATGATACAATTAACATTCATCATAAAACTTTAAGTAATTGTTTAAATTTAGGAACTCTTTATTTAGATGCTTTCTTCTTTTCTTTAGAATTAATAGAAGAATCGTTTCACACTAAAATAGATTTATTAAGTTTAGATGAAATACAAAATTTAGTATCATATAAGAGAAGTTTGTATAAGATAATACATCCTACATCTAAGAGTATTTTGGCTGAATTTAAAGATGATTCTAGTAAAAATTTAGAATTTCCTTCCTTAAACAGTTTAGCTAATCATTTAAAAGGCGATCGTCAAGTTATTAGAGAATATTTAAAAGGAGTTAAATTGGGTTATTATAGAGGTAAATGAAAATTTAGTTCTAAGAATTAAATAGTAGGCATGGCCGGGTATATTAGAAATAATTTACTTTCTTTTCACTATTTGCTAGAAATTCTTTAGAGTCTTTAAAACTAGTACCGCGGACTTTTTATTAGCAGTGGAATACAGTTACATTTTAAAGGATTAGATAATTAGCCGGAAACCAACAATAGTAGGGCTTAAAGAGCATTAAACACTTCTATTAAGTAGGATCCTCAGAGACTATACGTGAAATATCTTAGTAGATATATCTAAAGATAAAGAAATAGCCCAAACATCCTCGAAAGTTGATGATAAAAAGTATGCCTGCTTTAATAGGTGGATTTGGGAATTTTCTTATGCCTTTAATGGTAGGAGGGCCGGATATGGCAAACAAAAAGGTCCTCCTTTTTTCTTGTATCTTTGGAGCAGGAAGGTTACCCAAGCCTAATTTTGTAATGGAAAATAAATTAAAGGCTTGATATATTAGTAGTGTGTATAATAATTACAATAATCATAATGAAAACTTAGGTTCTTATTTAGCTGGTTTATTCGAAGGCGATGGACATATTTGAATTCAAAAACAAAAAGCAAGTAAGACACATAACCCTAGATTTTGTATAACTTTCGGACTTAAAAATGAGGCTTTAGCTAAAAATTTGCTAGATATTATAGGATCAGGATTTATTAGATATAAATCTAAAGATAATGCTTGTGTTTTAGTTGTTTCACCTGTAATAGGTTTAAAAAAAATTGTTAATCTCATAAATGGGGAATTAAAGACACCTAAATTACATCAATTTCATAGTTTAATAGACTGGTTAAATAAAAACCATAATGCTCAATTAGAAAAATTACCTTTGAATAAGGATAACATAGAAAATAGTAGTTGATTCAGCGGTTTTGTGGATTCAGACGGTAGTTTTTCTGTGCAATTTACAAAAACAGAACAAGGTGCAAAAAAAAGAAAGATTTCTTGTAGATTGAGAATTGAACAAAGAATCTTAGATCCAATAACTAAAGATAGTTATTATGATATTTTAAATCAAATATGTTTATTCTTAAATTGTAACTTGTTAACTAGAACGCAGAAATCTACAAATAATACGTACTTTACTCTAGCTGCAACTAGTAGAGTCTCTTTACACATTTTAATTAATTATTTTAATAAATATCCACTATTTTCAAGTAAATATTTAGATTATAAAGATTGAGAGGAGGTTGCTTATTTAATTATTAATAATAAACATTTAACCGTTGAAGGAATAAATACAGTAGAATTTGTTAGAAGCCGGCTGAATACAAAAAGAACTGAATTTAATTGAGATCATTTAAAGGGTTTATTTTAGATACACACAACATTATTTTTAACTTTTTTTTTTACAGCTTTTGTTTCTATTTACAGGAGCTTATCAAATAAAGCTAAGGTTAATACTGAAACCAAAGTAAACAAGAAAATAAAATGAGGGAATGCCGTTATAGAATGTAAATTCTATAATTATTATTTTGCTATATGCACGGAATCTCTCGAAATTGGATATATTATCCTGTCAACAGATGTATAGACACCTAATTGGGCAGTAATTGTCATAAAGTAAAGAAATATACTGAATTAGTCGTTAAACTTATACATACATGGGAGGATTGTGCAGGAAACCAAAGTAATTCTTTTACGAGTAGGATCCTCAGAGACTTTAATAAAATTACTTAGTTAGGTTAAGTAATTTTATTAAGAATGTAGATAATCTACATTAATACGCAAAACTCCTATTAAACTAACATAGTTAGTTTTTTTTTAGTAAGCTAAAAAAAGAATAAAAGTAGGATGAAGACATAGTCCAGGTAGGTAAAAAAAAATTACTTACATAAATAGATTCCCTAGATTAAATAATATTAGTTTTTGACTATTACCACCTAGCTTACTATTATTGATATTCTCAGCTTGTATTGAAGGAGGAGCTGGTACTTTCCTGTGCCTGAGTAGTAAGAAATTACTATAATTGAAATTCACTGTTTGCTGGAAAGTTCTAAGAATAAAAACTAGTGAAATTATATAAATACCTAATGGACAATCAGCAGGAAACCAAAATAGTAATTCATACTACAAGTAGGATCTTCAGAGACTATACGTGATACACTCGTCTTCGAGACGGTGAAGATATAGCCCACATATATACGAAAATATATATACAATATATAGATTAGGTGTTTTATTTATCAGGTAGGTAAATTAAATAAAACATCCGAGCCAACCTTAGATTCTTCTTTATCAAATCCTAAAAAATACCTGGGTGGATACTTAGCAGGATTAATTGAAGGAGACGGATCTATAATAGTACCTAAAACTATTAGAAATCCAAAAGGTAAGTTATTATATCCTGTAGTTAAAATCACTTTTGTAGAAAAAAATGCACCTTTGGCTTTAAAAATTAAAGAAGTTATTGGTGGTGGAACAATAGTATATCCAAATAATTCTAATTACATCAATCTTTTATTTCAAGATGTTAATTCAATACAAAAGATTGCTGTACTACTTAATGGTAAAATGCGTACACCTAAAATAGAAGCTCTATATAGACTAATTGATTGATTAAATGTTAGACTCTATAATAAAATAGAACTACCTAAATTAGACATAGATAATAGTTCATTAGGTAGTAATCCTTGATTAACTGGGTTTATAGAATCAGATGGTAATTTTTATTGCGGGTTTGATTTAAATCCTGAAGGTATTGCAAAAATAGTTAAATGTTATATGAGAATATCTCAAAAAAGATATTATAAATTAAATTCTGAAATACCGGAGGATAAAAACTCTTATCTAGATATAATGGTAAAAATCCAAGAATACCTCAACGTAAAAAATGTTAACGAAATTAAAAGAATTAAAGAGAAATATATAGAATTAGCATATGAGGTAAGAACAACTAAAAAAGAATCTTGCGATTTATTAATCGATTATTTAACAACTTACCCTTTATTTAGTTCTAAACTTCAAGATTTTATTGATTGAGAAAAAGCACACAAAATTAGAATATCCAAAAGCTATAAATCTATTGAAGGTACATCTAAGTTGATATCCCTAAAAAATAGCATGAATACTAAAAGAACTCAATATAATTGAGATACATTAGAAAAATTTTACAGTTAAATGTAATGAGTATAAATAACAATAGGCTTATATTCTAAAAAAAAATTTCTTTAAATTTTAAGAATATAAAATCAATATTAACCGACAGGTTGAACTCTTAAAATTAAGGAGTTGCTTTATGGTGACATAGAGGCAATAAAACTCTCCTCGATGCGTGAAATTCTTCAAAAAATTTTATACTACTCATGTTTCACATTATTTATGAATACGTATGTAAAAATGTATAATTCAGGGAGACAATACGCCTGGGTGAAAATATTTATCCATCAGAGACTAAACGGAGAGCATCTTTCATCTAAAGCTTATTTTGAACAATGGTTAGTAGGTGTAACGGATGGTGATGGAAATTTTTCTATAAATTATTCTAATGGTAAATGAGGCTTATCTTATAAAATAGCCCAATCTAGATATAATTTAAGATTACTTTATTATATAAAAAAAGAATTAGGAGTAGGTTCTGTAACTAAAGATAATAATAAAGGACAATTTTTCATAAGAGACAGAAAACAGATAGAAAATATAATATTACCTATATTTAATAAGTATACTTTGTTAACTAGTAAGTACTTTGATTATGTTAGATTTAAAAAAGCTTTATATATACTTAACGAAACTAATCTTAACAAAGAAGAAAGGTACAAAAAACTAATGAAGCTTAAAAATAGTAAAAAAGATGATAATTATTTATCACCAGCATGAAATAATGTATCTTTACCTTTAACTGATATAAATGTGTTACAAAATATAATGACTAAATCTTGAGTAGTAGGATTTATAGAAGCTGAAGGTAGTTTTTATTTAGTTTCAAAAGATTCCGAAAGAATAGTACTACCTTCAGCCTGGTTAATAGGGTTTGGTGAAGTAGCTATTAATTTTTTATGTAGCCCTATTTTAAATTCTAGTTCAAAATTTGAAACTGAGTTTCAAATTATTATAAATCAAGATGAATTAATTTTGCTGCATATTATAAAACGCTTTTTTCGAATAAAAAATGCTATTAAATATAATAAAGAGGACATTATTCTAAATACAAAAAATTCTAGGGCGATTGAAAAGATTATAAAATTTTTCTCTGGTAAATTTAAAGGTATGAAATCTTTAGAATTTAAATTATGATGTAAAGCTAAATTTTTCATTGGAAATAATAAAGTAGATAAAGTAAAAAAAATATCGGAAATTTCAAAAGCTCTTGCTTCGCGAACCAGCCTTAGTAGGCTACAAAAAAATAATGTTATTTCTAATAAAAGATATTTTAGCTTAATAGCTAATTCTACCTTAAGAAATTATAGGTCTACTCTCTTATCTTTAAATTCTAAAGATAGAACTGGTTTATTTAATTCTTCAATAAGTTCTAATGCAAATCCTGTTGTGACATATTCAAACGCTGATACTTTTAAATTACAAATTGTTAAAGAAAATAGAAGGAAATCGGGTATTTATTGTTGAACTAACCTTAACAATGGAAAATCTTATGTAGGTAGTAGTGGTAATTTAGGGGAAAGATTTTATAGATATTATAAAATAGATTTTTTAATGGCAGCATTAAAAAGATCTAGGAGTAAAATATATAGTTCTATTTTAAAAAATGGATATTCAAAATTTAAATTGGATATTTTAGAGTATTGTAATAAAGAGGATTTAATAAAAAGAGAACAATATTATCTAGACTTATTGAAACCTGAATATAATATACTAAGTTCAGCGAGTTCTTCTAGGGGTTTAAAACACACAGAAGAAGCTAAGAAAAAAATGAGGGAATTAGCTCTAGGACGAACTTTTTCAAAAGAAACGTTAGCCAAAATATCTAAAGCATTAATAGGTAGCAGAGGAAAACCTGTAGAACTAATAGATAAAAATACAGGAAATATTATAGAATATGTCTCAATAAATCAAGCAGCAAAAGCATTTGATGTAGGATCCGAAAAAATTAGACGATGTATTTTAAATAAAACTTTATTATTTGATTTATATATTGTTAGAATAAAAGAATAAATGCATATTCTAAGTTTGGTATAACACAAAAATTAGATAGTATAGTATTAGAAAGTATAAGATTATTACTTCACGTACCTAGCCGAGTTAAATATAAAGAAATGTATAATCACCATATCTTAGATACTACTAACTCTAGATGTATAGAAAATATAATTTATTATTTTAAAGATACTATGAAAGGTATTAAATCTTTAGAATATAAAATCTGAGCTAGATCTTACGTGAAATATAAAGGTAACTATGAAAAATTATTAAGTATTAGAAATACCATTCGAAAGATTAGAAAACAACTATTAGAAATATCAACAAAGAATTAAGTTATATTTTCGTATCCCTGAGGGTGGAGGGGGGGGGGGGGGGATACAAGATAGTGAAAGATGATAGTATAGTCCGAACAATAAAAAAAAATTTTATTGAGTATAACGTTAGTTTTTACTTAGCTATAAATGAAGTTATCAACATAATTGTTATCCTCCTTTATCAGGATTACAAAGCCACAGTGGGCCTAGTGTAGACCTAGCTATATTTGCTTTACACCTTTCAGGTGTAAGTAGTTTATTAGGTGCTATCAATTTCAGGTGAGTTTTTACTTTTATTACATTTTTATTTTTTAATTCTTATTCTTTAAAGGAATACATTTTTAAATTCGGTGTAGGTAGTGAATCTAGAAGTCAAAGAGAGATTAACTTAGAAAACAAAAGTGAGAAGAAGAGAGATTCAGAGCCTGACCCTGAAAAGGAACCGAAAGGGGAAAAAAAAGCTTGAGCTTTAATTTTAGGCAGAAAAGGAGATAATCTTTATGCACATAAATTAGCTAAATCTCAAATTAATTCAGGTAAACCTGTAACTGTTAAAGTATTAAATGAAATATTAAGTTATTCTAACTTATTGGTTAGTGAAGACATATTTAATTCTTTAATTAATATGCCTAGGTTATATTTCAAGGATTTACACAAAAAAGAAACTAAAAAATTAATTGAGATAAAATTAGGTTTATCACAGAATAAGGTACAACAACGAGGTGTTTACATATTTACTTGTAAAAAAACTCGTCAAAAATATGTAGGTTCATCGAACCAATTAGCTTTAATACTAAGAGGTTATCTAAATCAAACTCACAGAAAAACTTCGCTACGCACAAAATTAATTCCTTTAATAAATGAGTTCGGTTTATCTAATTTTTCTTTAGAAGTATTATGTTTACCTTATTATTCTGAAATTAAACCAGAAATAGTTTTAGAACAATATTATTTATTAGACCCTTCTTTTAATTTAAATACTATAAAAGTTTCTAATAATCCTAGCGGATCTACAGCTAAACCTTTATACCTTTTAGGTTGCTTATATAATAACATGCATAAAAGGTATAAATCTACTTTATCTAATAATAATAAAACTAATAATCTTAATCCTAAATTTATAACAGGGCTTGTTGATGCTGAAGGTTCTTTCATAGTTTCAGTTTGTAAAAGGTCTAAATTAAAAAAAGATAATTGAAAAGTCCAAGCTTCTCTTCAGATTAGAATGAACTCTAAAGACTTAGCTTTGCTAGTTCTAGTTCAACATTTTTTTAAAAATATAGGTTCTTTTTATCATAATAAAAAAACTAATACAGTTAATTATAGTATTACTAAATTAAGTGATTTAGTTAAGATTATTGTACCTCATTTTAATAAATATCCATTACATAGTGCGAAATCTATAGATTTTAAATTATGAACTCAATGTATAGAAAAATTAAAGAATAAGCAACATCTTACAAAAAAAGGTTTAAATGAAATACTTTCTTTGAAATCTGTACTTAATTGAGGTTTATCTGAAAGAATTAAAGAAGAATTTCCTAATATTAAGTATATAGATAGACCAGAATTTGATACATCAAATTTCTGTTTAGATCCTTATTGAATTAGTGGATTTTCAGAAGGAGATTCTTCATTTTATGTTCAGATATGAAATGAGAAGGAAATAAGGTGTGTCTTTCTTATAGAACTCCATGAAAGAGAAGTTTTGTTATTATATAAATTACAAGAATTTTTTAACGGAATAGGTAATGTTAGTGTTTACTCTGCACGTTCTATAGCTCGTTATTCTGTAACAAGGGTATCAGATTTAGTATATTATATATTACCTCATTTTTCTAAATTTGAATTGGTAGGAAGTAAGTTGCCTAATTTTTTATTCTGATCCTGAATACTTAAACTTGTTCATATTAAAGCACATTTAACTCCTGAAGGTTTACAAAAAATTAAAGAATTAAAATTACATCTCCATAAGGAAGAAGTAACTTCTGAAAAATCGAGGAAAAATACCACCTAAAGAAACTAAACCTATGAATTCTATACATGTTTACAATAGAGACAAGTCTATATTATATTATATTGCAGAGAATAAAAAAGATTTTTTACAAGATTTAAAAATAAAATATTATACTTTTGAAAAACATTTGGAAAAAGGTACCTATTATTTAGGGAAATACTTCTTTACTTATTCTTTAGTTCCAGCCGCTAAAAATAAAAAAATGACTTTAGCTGAATTTGCATTAAAATTAGAAAAAGATAGGGAAAGTAATAAGAAAATAAATAAATAGGTGTATAATAAAATATAATTAGGTTTAGGTAATTTTATATTACTCCTTTTTTCTTGGCATGCGTTTGTTTTTACATCTAGCCTTAAACCTAATTATATAGTACTTAATATATGGCGGAAGTAAAAAAATAATAAAAAAAAATTTTAGGTCTATCCTTTATTATTTTACTTTAGAACAAAAAGATTTTATCTCTAAACTTAACATTAGCCATGTTACATTTACTAAACATTTGACTAATGGTTCTTATTATTTAGGAAAATATTTATTTTTAAGAAAACGTGTAGATACTGCAAAAAATACTGATATGACTTTACTACCCCTCCGGGGTCGAAATAGCTATAATGTTACAACAAGACAGAGTAAAATTTAATAAAAATAAACCTGTTAACAGTTTAAGTAAATCTATATTATTAATAGATATTGAAAGTAAAAAGGAAATTGTTTTTGAAAGTTTAGGTAAATGTGTAAAATTCTTTTCAGATAAAGGTTTACCTGTTTCTCTTTCGACTATCGTTAAACGTTTAGATACGAATATAATATATCGTGGTTATATATGTAAGACTATAATAAAATAAAAATAAAAATTAATAAAATTTTTATTAGTAAATATGAGGTTGATATAAAATTTATAACTATGTGCTGGAATAGCTTAGTATCTATAGGTACATTTAATTGTAATAGGAATATTTAACTGTAAAAATCTTATAGGTTATGCTTAATCAGCAGGAAACCAAAAGGTACTACCATGTGTCTTAGTAGGATCCTCAGAGACTACACGTTATACACCGTTTTGATTTATCAAAACGCTGAAGATATAGTCCACAAATAAAAGATTAAACCTTAAATTGTTAGTATTCAATATTTTTTTTATCAGAAATATGAATATATACGGTTTAAGTTAAATAAGGGTAAGTCTACTTTAGTGTAGGCTAATGCTTTAACAAATATATGTGTCATAACTACAATAGCTAATATGAGAACACCAGGTATAAGATTACATAAGTTAACCTTATTCGGATGAGCTGTAGTTATAACAGCTGTCTTGTTACTATTGTCATTACCTGTACTAGCAGGTGGAATTACAATGGTATTGACAGATAGAAACTTCAATACTTCATTTTTTGAAGTAGCTGGAGGTGGAGATCCTATATTATTCCAACATCTTTTCTTAACCATAATTTTTATAGACTTATTAATTTTATTAACAGCTACTGATCAAAAAAAATATTTTGATTTTTCAAATTTTTATGTTAAATATAAAGAACATTATCCTAATTTAAATAAACCTCCTATTAGATTTTTAGAATGGTTGATAGGATTTTCAGAGGGAGAAGGTTCTTTTATTTTAGCTAAAAGAGGTGATTTATCTTTTGTTATAATTCAGTCTAGTTCAGATGTAGAAAGTTTAAATTATATTAAAAATAATTTAGGTTTTGGTAGAGTTATAAAACAATCAATTAAACAAGGTACAGATAGATTCATTGTGCAAGATTTTAAAAATTTATATTTAATATGTTTACTATTTAATGGTAATATGGTATTCCCTACAAGAAAAGCCAGATTTATAACTTTTCTTTCGTATTTTAATGAAAGATTATTGAAAAAAAATTATAATAGTATTACTCCTTTAGATGTTTGTGTATTACCTTCCTTAGATGACGGATGATTATCTGGTATTACAGACGGAGAAGGTTGTTTTACTTGTTCATTACTTTCTAACAGTAATGCTTTTAGATACAGATTTATATTAACTCAAAAATGAGAGGCTAATAAATATGTTCTAGAGCACATTTTAAAAAGATTAAACATATATTCTATTGAAGGTTCTGTAGTGTCTCATCATATTGATAATGTATGAGAACTTAGAATAAACGGTTTAAAAAATTGTAAGGGTCTATTTATTTATTTTGATAATTTTTGTCTTGTAACTAAGAAAAAATATAGTTATTTAAAATGAAAATATATTTATGATAAATTAATAAGAAAAGATCATTTAAATAGTGAACATAGATCAGAATTAATAAAATTAGCTAAACAAATTAATAAGGTTGTATAATTTAAAGGAAAACAGGGTAAGGTTTAGTAAAACTATATAAATTATATAAGGGAGATGTAAAACAAAAATAAGACCTTATATAATAATACTATTAAGTATATCTTAACCCTAGTTCTTATATAGATATATAGGAGCAATATTGGTGTGATTCATATAATATAAATTTACATTATATTATATGAATTTTACGGTCAAAATCTTTTCCCGTGTAGGACAAGACCGTCGGTTATAAAAATAATCGCTACAGACTGGTTCACCGATAGGTAGCTATTTTACTATTTAATGTACAGTCGAATTCCTCTTTTAAATGGTTAGTATTTAAACTAAGTTATATATTCAAAGGGATGAATAAATGATTATATAATATGGAATTGGATTCTTTGGGCACCCAGAGGTCAATTATATAGGCTTCTTAACGTTGCTGTATGCTGGGACCACTTCACTATTAAGTTTTAAATACTTAATCCTAAAAGATAAAGTAAAAAAGTTAAAACTATGAAGTAAATCAGCAGGTAACATTTTTAAAACTGAAAATGGAACCTCAGAGACTTTACGCAACGAAATTGTATTAAATACCTTCTCTATACAAGAGTCTTGTTTTTACTTTTTAATCAAACCCGGGGTAGTGCTGCGCAAGCTAAAGCTAGGTGAAAATATAAAACATATTTCTGTTCATGTATCTAAACATTTAAAACCAGTTAGTGATGATCAATTCGGACATTACTTAGCCGGATTAATAGATGGCGCTGGTTATTTTAGTAGTAAACAACAATTAGTAATTGTATTTCATTCATTAGATGCTTCTTTAGCTTATTATATAAAAGAAAGATTAGGTTATGGTAGGGTTAAAAAAGTTAAAACTAAAAATGCTTTAGTAATTACCGCAAAAATTGGTTTAGAAAAAGTAATTAATTTAATAAATGGTAAAATTAGAACAGAAAATAAATTTAATCAGATAACTAATAATATATTAAATCATAATAATTATACAGAAATAAGTAAAAGTATTAGTTTAAATTTAAATTTAAGTAATGATTTTAATAACCATTGATTAGCCGGATTTTCTGATACCTATAGTAGTTTTCATATAAATATTGTAAATCTAGGAGGTAAATGAACTGAAGTAGGTTTAAATTTTCAAATCGCACTCGGGAGCGCTTTTGTAAGGCCATTGTCCCTAAAGCAAGATTATATTTTACTATTAATTAAAGAATTTTTAGGTGGTAATATAGGGTATATAAAAAGTAAAGATACATATTATTATGAATCTGCTTGTATTGATTCAGTCAAAAATGTCATTAATTATTTTGATTCTTTTCATTTATTATCTAGTAAGCATATTAACTATTTAAAATGAAGAAAAGCATATATAATTATTCAAAATAAAGATCATTTAAACAAAAATGGATTTGAAAAGATTATTAAATTAAAAAAAACATGAGTAAATTAAGTGATATTACAATTTAAAATAAAGTCCAAACAAGGATGTTAAATTCTTGATTATTAATTAGGATAGATTAGTACAATTAACTATTCGATTAATAAAAACATTTGTTATATATTAATTATTCCGGGATTTGGTATAATTAGTACAACTATCTCGGCTAATTCTAGCAAACCGATATTCGGTCAATATGGCTCTTTAATCAGATTATCCTGATTAACGCAACAAACTATATGCAGGAACACCAAGAAAGGATATACCCTTTCACTATTACTAAATACTATGAAAATCTTGAATTACACAATTTCATTCTTAGTAAAAATTTTAGTAATATTGGACAACCCGCAGATAACCAAAGCACGAAGTGTAAACTTCAAATCAGGGATAATAGAATTTTCCTGTTTTATGTTTTCACATTGTAATAATAATAATTTTCTTAATTCATTTGTCGATAGACTTAAAATGAAAAGATTAAAACAAAAAAGATATACACATAGCTTGTCTAATGTAGCAGGTAAAAATAATTATGATATACAACGCAATATTACGAATAAATTAAATCCTTGATTCGTCACTGGATTTACAGATGGTGAAGGTTGTTTCCTGATTAATGTTAGACCTAATTCTAAATTGAAGACTGGATATTCAGTAGAATTAGTATTTAAGATATCTTTACACTCAAAAGATATAGCATTAGTGGAAAATATAAGAAATTATTTGAGAGTAGGGACAGTTACAACTAGAGGATCTGATTGCATTCAATATTGAGTTAGTTCTTTAAAAGATTTAGATGTTATTGTTCACCACTTTTATAATTATCCTTTGATTACGCAGAAATGGTCAGACTATCTATTATTTAAACAAGTGATATATTTAATGAAGGAAAGAGAGCATTTAACTATGGAAGGTTTAAAAAAAATAGTCTCAATTAAAGCTGTCTTAAATAAAGGTTTACCATATAATTTAAAGGCAGCTTTTCCTGATATCGTTAAGGCTATAAGACCTCAAGTAACGAGTCAAATAATTACGGACCCTAATCGAATATCTGGTTTTGTAAGCGGTGAAGGTTGTTTTCTTTTGGTAATAAAGAAATCGTTAAAGGGAGGTTCTGTGGGTTTCAAATTTTTAGTAACTCAGCATATACGAGATGAAGAATTATTAAAAAGTCTGGTAAATTACTTGGGATGTGGAAAATATTATATTCGATCACATAGACCAATATATGGAGATTACATTGTTACAAAATTGAAGGATATTAAAGAAAAAATTATCCCTTTTTTTGATAAGTACCCAATTAAAGGTGTAAAATATAGGGATTTTTCCGACTTTAAAGAAGTTATGTTACTAAAGGAAAGTAATAAGGCTTTAACTAAAGAAGAGTTGGCTAAAATTCTACAGATAAAATTGGGAATGAATAAGGGTAGAATAGGCGGACTCGCTTCCGAGGGTGCTACACACAAAGGAACGCAAAAAAGACCAGGTCCCAGCAAAAGTACTTGTCTTTCAACCAAGGTCACCTTATTGGTAGCTGGCCATAAAAGACATTATTTTACCAGGTCAATCTTTAATCAAAAGCATCTTAAACTCGATCAAGTTAAATTTAATGAATGGTTGGCGGGATTAATAGACGGTGAGGGTCATTTTCATACAACAAAAAAAGGTTTGTCTAGTTTAAAAATTGTAATGCATATAAACGATAAATCTTCACTATACTTAATAAAACATAAATATGGGGGGTTTATTAAAGAGATAGCTGGATCTAATGCATTGAAATATAAATTGCAAAACCCTTTGGGTTTAAGAAATTTAATTAATGACGTGAATAGTTTAATTAGGAATCCTATAAGAATGCTTCAACTAAACAGGATATGTGTAAAATATAATATAAAACTTCTAGAACCTCAACCTTTAACATACAATCACGGTTGATTTAGTGGTTTAGTAGACAGTGACGGTTCGATTTATATTGATGAAAAGTCAGGACAATTAACTATTAGTGTAACCCAAAAGAACAAATATCTACTAGAACCGTTACAAGCTTTGTATGGGGGAAGAATTTCGATACTTAACCCTAAAGTAGAAGCGTTTCAGTATTCTATTTATAGAAAGATAGAAATATTAAAATTAGTAGATAATTATTTTCAAAAATATCCACTAAGATCTTATAAAAACCATAAGCTTAATTTAATAAAAGATTTTTATCTGTTGCAGCATCATAGTAATTTAGATGTGAAAAAAATAGATAAATTCAATGAATGAATACAATTTAAAAATAAGTGAGACAAAATTGTTTAAGGGCGTAAGCTCTTAATTCAAAAAAAAAATGAAAAATTATTATTAAAAGTGAGTAGGAATTTCAGAGGCCATATGTTTGTTGTCAACATTTTCATCTTTAAAGATGAAATTATTAATGTTAAAAATATTTAAATACTTTATAACATTAAATAAAACTCTTGCTGTATTTATATATCAAAGTGGCAAAGCTACTAGTCTTGGAAAAGAAATAACCCTAATAAACTCTACTGAATACAAGGTTAGTACAAATAAAACTAAGAAAGAAAATCTTGGAAAAGGAAAGGAAGATAAATTTAATGAATGATTAGAAGGGGTTATTGATGGTGATGGCTGTTTTCTGTTATCAAAAAAAGGTTCTGCAAGTTTAGAAATAGTCACACAACTTAGGGATAAACGTTTTTTATATCTTATTAAACAAAAGTATGGTGGAGCAGTTAAGCTCCATGCTGGTGATAATTACTTAAGGTATAGATTACATCATAAAGCAGGCTTATTAAATCTAATTAATAAGGTTAATGGTTTAATACGTAATCCTATAAGAATACTACAACTAGGTAGAATTTGTGAAAAGTACAGTATAGAGTTAAAGGATCCCCAACCATTAACTTATTATAGCGGGAGATTAGCTGGATTTTTTGACACTGATGGTAGTATATATTTGAACGACAAGTCGGGTCAAATATTTATAACAGCTAGCCAGAAAAACAGGTTTATATTAGAGGATTTAGTCGAGCTGTATGGTGGTCAAATTTATACTATGGTAAGAAATGATGCTTTTAAATGAACTTGTTTTAGAAAAAAAAAAGAAGTATTATCCTTAGTAAATGACTATTTTAAAGTTAACCCTTGCAGATCTGAAAAGTTAACAAGATTAACTATGGCAAATAAATTTTATGAGCTTAGACTGCTACATGCTCACACAGCTTCACCTAATACGGTTTTAGGTAAAGCTTGAAAACATTTTTTTATTAAATGAAATAGTTTAATAAAGGGGTAGAACTATCATCATTCTTGCTTCGCTGCCTGGATATTTGATTACATAGCTAAAACTTTTATTTGTTGACAAAGAGATGGTCCATTTTCATTAAATTGAAAAGTATATTGGTATGGTTTATGCGATGATGTCAATAGGAGTCTTAGGGTTTATTGTATGAAGTCAATCGGTGGCTTTCCTTATCCGTGAGGATAAGGTAATAAATTTCACTGTAGGCTGGAACGGCTACCTGATTTTGTTTCTATATATTATTTTTAGTATTAGCTGCGTATGCTATACAGAATTAGGAAACTTATTAGATACTTTTTATAGTTTAAATTCTAATCTGAATGCCCAATCAGCAGGAAACTTATGTCTTACTATTAATGATAAAGACAAAGAAGGATCCTCAGAGACTATACGTGGAAATACTTATGATTTATTTAAATTAAACTTTGCAAACTTTTTTAATGAAGAGTTTAAACAAGATGATAATTGATTGTCTTGATTTGTAGGATTTTCTGAAGGTGATGGTGCTATTTTAGAGCATAAAGGTAGATCTTCTTTCGTTCTAACTCAAAAAGATGATCTTGTGTTACATGAGATATATGAAACATTAAAGGTAGGTAAAGTAAAGCATTTTTATGGTAAGCAAGGCAATAGAAAGTATTCTAGATATATTGTATCTGAAAATAAAGGTATTTTTTTATTATACTTGCTACTAAATGGTAATCTTGTGTTACATTCTCGAGTTAATCAATTAACTAAATGAAAAACTGCTTTAAGTAATGCAAGTAGGTTTGATTACTCTTTATTTTATACTAAACAAGTACCCGTTAAAATAGAAAACACTAAAGAACCTAGTCTAGATGATGCTTGATTGTCTGGTTTTACGGATGCAGAAGGTTGTTTTTCCGTAAAAATAGGTAATGAAAAAGCATTATTTTATGTTTCGCTTTTGTTTATCCTAGATCAAAAAAATGAAGAAAAAGTTTTAAATAAAATAGGAAGATTGTTTAGTGATGCTACGCATAAAAAGGCAAGAATTAGAACGCCTAATCGTGCTTGTACTAAATGTTTAGATATTAAAAATAATAATATGTATAGATTATCCTTGCACTGTAATGATAAAAAACGAATTACTAGTAATAAATTAAATAATTATTTTAATAGATACAAATTAAAAACCACTAAAAATAAATCTTTTTATCTTTGAGTTCAAATACTAGATATAGTTATAAATAATCAACCTCTATCGTTAGAAAACTTATCAAAAGTTAGAAAATTAAGACATAATCTGAATTATTATATAATTGAAAATAAGCCTTCAGGTTATGCTAATAAATCATAAGTATAAGATATAGTCCACTTTTTACTTCTAAACTAGAATATTAGTAAAATCGTACACCATATGTACACAGTGGGGCTAGACGTGGATAAATTGGTGTTCACGGAAAAAATCTTGCTATATGCTGGGAACTCCTGTATAAGCAGTCCACTCGTATTTATTGCGTTAGGGACAATCTACTTATTTTTAGGGAAATCAGCAAGAAACTTTGGTATTAGTACAAGAGCTACGGCAGTTACTAAAAATACTTATAACAAATACACAAACTTACCTTTAATTTCGGAACATCTACCTAAACATAAAAGTAACCTTACAAATGATGAATTGGGTTATTTCTTAGCTGGATTAATTGAAGGTGACGGTTGATTTGGAAAAAAAGAATTGCACATCTTTTTTACTAAATCTGATGTTTCATTAGCTTACTTTATTAAAAAACGAATAGGATATGGAAATATTTATAAAATTAAAAATAAAAAAGCAGTAAGATATATTTGTAAAAATGTAAAAGGTTTGTCTATTATATTATCTTTAATAAACGGTAAATTTGTAAGTGAATATAAATATAACCAAATGGTTCTACATAATTACAGTGAAGATTTTAATACTAATATTTTACCTCCTTTAAATGAATTATTTTTAGATAATCATTGATTAGCTGGATTTACTCAAGCAGACGGTTGTTTTCATATTAGTGTTGTAAAAAGTAAAACACATAAAACAGGATATAGCATTAGATTAGAGTATTCTATAAAACAAAAGGACGATTTGCCTTTAAAACTTTTATATGATCATATAAAAATGGGTAATATTTCTCAATATAGCTCAGGGATATGGTGTTATAAAAGTTCAGGTTTTAAGACATCAGCCTGTTTGATAAATTACTTTGATAAATATAATGTTTTTGCTGGAAAATATGTAGATTATTTGAAATTTAGAAAAGTTTATATAATGATTACAGAAGGTAAGCATTTAGAAAGTAAAGGTGTAAAAAAAATTATAAGTATTGCTACTAAAGGATCTTCAGAGACAAGGACGCAAGAAATTTAATATAGGTTTATTATATTAAATTAAGATACTGTCCAAAATTTAGCTTTTTGACTAGAGCTTACTTTACAGCTGCTACATTAATTATTGCAGTGCCTACTGGAATTAAAATTTTTTCATGGTTGTCGGTCTCCTTTAGTAAGAGCTATATGACCAAAAACAATATAATAAAAAAAAGAATTAAAATATTTAGTAGTAAAAATGATAAAATTACTAATTTATACAAACAGGAAATTTATAAATCTATAAGAAATCAAGGGATAAAACTAGGATTAAGATATTATTCAACTGAAACTAAGAACCAACATTTACCAATAGATAAAATCGATAGTTTTTTGATAGATTTAATAAATGAAAGTATTTTTAATATCTTAGTATTTAAAAGTAATAAACATAAATTAGGTGAGGGAGTAGCTTTAAGTTTCACTGTAAACTCTAAAGATAAAAATTTATTGGAAAAATTATACAATATGTTAGATAGGTGCGGTAAAATAGTGGAAAGAAAAGATTATTTTTGTTTCAATATAAAAGACATTAAAAGTATTAATGAAAAAGTTATTCCTTTTTTAGAAAATTGTAATTTAAATGATAAAAAATTGGTTGAATTTAAATCTTGAAAAGAAGCTGCAATATTAATAAATAATTCAACCCATGGTAGTTTAGATGGGTTAAATAATATTAAACTTATTAAACTTTCGTTGAGGGGCTTAAATTTAACTTCTAGTAATAAAGCATTAAATATAGTACCCTACGGTTCTAATCTTTCATCTACAATTGGTTATAAATTTACTACCGTTGAAAGAAGTTCTATACAAATACCTATTAATAAGAGATCTATTTTTGTCGGTATTTTACTTTCAGATGCTAATTTACATAGGGTGAACAAAGAAGGAGAAGTTAGATTACAATTTAAACAAATGTATAGTCATTTTGAATATTTTTATTCTGTTTTTTTCGAATTAAGTCATTATTGTTCAAATCTACCTATTTTAAATAAAGTAAATTTACATAAGAAAATTTTTTTTGCCTTAAGTTTTACTACAAGAAGTTTACCTTGCATTACAAAATTTTATTCTTGATTTTACCCTGAAGGTAAAAAAGTAATACCTAAAAATATTTATGATCTTTTAACTTGAGAAGCTTTAGCTCATTGAATTTTTCAAAAAAGTAATTTAAGAAAAAATTATTTATCAAGGTTAAAAAAAAAAGTTTATGGTTTATATATAAATGTAGAAGAATATTCTTATATAGATATTGTTAAATTGATGAATGTATTGATTATAAAATATAGATTATTAATTTCATTAGCTACTATAAAAAATAAACCTTATATTTATATTAAAAACAAATCTATGCCTAAGTTATTATTAAATATTAATCCTTATTTATTATCTTTTTATAAGATAAAAAATAATAACTCTTTTTTACAAGCAAAAAATAGAGGGTACCATACAAATACAGATGGAACAAATATACCTATGCCTATATCTTTTGATAATGCGGATACACAAAAATTAGATATTTTAAAAGAAGTAAAAGATAAAATAGGTATATATAAATGAGTACATAAAAAATCTAATAAGAGTTATGTAGGAGGTAGTTCTAATTTAGCTAGCAGGTTAAAATGTTATTATAATTTAAATTCTTTAATAGATCCTAAAAGAAATATGTTAATTCATAAAGCTTTATTGAAATATGGGTATTCGGAATTTAAATTAGAGATTTTAGAATATTGTGCTAAAGAAATTGTTTTAGTTAGAGAGCAATATTATTTAGATTTGTTAAAACCTGAATATAATATATTAAAAATAGCAGGGTCATCTTTAGGCCATAAACACTCAAAAGAGACGATAACAAAATTTAAAGAAATAGCTCAAAAGAAATATTACTCTGATGAAGAAAAAGCAAGAGTAAGTAAACTTAATTTCTATAGAACAGAAGAATCTAGAATAAAAGATAAAGAGAGAATACTTGAAATAAATAAAAAAAAAGGCCAAATGGTTGAAGTATTAAATATTTTAACAAATGAATTAACTATTTTGGATTCTATTAGGAAAGCTGCTGAATATATAAATTGTGCTCATATCTCTGTATTAAGAGTTTTAAAAAATAAAAAATTATTAAGGGGTATTTATAAAATAAATTACAAAAATAAATAGTATTTGTACAACATTAATAATATTTAAATAAACTTTTAAGCCCAGGAGGGTTATAAAGGGGACGGTACTTATAGTTCAGGTATAACTATACAAACTCAATCTTTTACAACACAAGATTTAGTATTATTGATGAATGTTTTGAGAATTAAATTCAGTTTAGAGTGTAATATCCATAAACAAGATAAATATCATGTTGTATATATTAAAAGTAAATCTATTAAAAGGAATTTACATAATATACTTCCTTATATTCATCCATCTATGATTTATAAATTTAAAGGGCCTCAGTATAAATTAAAAACTAAATATTAATTAAATATTGTTGATGTGGCAAACTCGAGGGACATCTAGAATTAGGAATTTTACAACTTATTTTAGATTATCGTCGAACTAAATGGTTATCCGAAAGGATAATTAAATACACGAAAGTGTGTTTAGTAAATGCAATTATATTAATTGTACTTTATCTAAAAGCGTAGAGGCCAGATGCCACAATATTATCTAAGTAATTGGCCCTGGAAAATGTTATATGATATTAGAAGGAATGGTCCGGGTTACTAGAAATAGATAGTGCCTAAACAAGCATTTAAGTATAAATACATAGATGCTATCCCTGTTTATACGAAACATAAAGCCAACTAAGTCTGAAATGACTAAAGGCCTTACCCCGAGCTACATGCTATGGAGGATCTATAAGAATGACACCATCTATGTTATTCTCACTAGGTTTCGTTTTCATGTTCACAATTGGAGGGTTATTAAACCACTTGGCTCTCCGCTTAAAGACTACTATATGCTGGAAACTTCTAATAATTATACTACTTGAATTTTATATTATTAGAGTAAAAATGTCTAATTTTGAAGAATCAGCAGGTAACCAAAGGATGATGCTTCTACCCCCTTCGGGGGTAAGAAAATATATCTTAGTAGGAACCTCAGAGACTATAGGTAGTCACCTTAATATAATTAATGTAAGATATAGTCCATGTAATAAAAATTCATTCTTTTATAAATTTTGCTTTATATATAATAAAAATATTATTCGTAGTTATTCTACTTCTAATGTTGAAAAAGAAAATCTGATAAAAAATCTAAATCCTTTAAAAGAATATAATAAATTTAAACAAAATAGAGTAGATATATTAAAAGAACAAAAATCTAAATCAGGTGTGTATTGTTTTATTAATAAAATTAATGGTAATTCTTATGTAGGTAGTTCTATAAATTTAGGTTCTAGAATGAGGAATTATCTTAATAATTCTTTTTTAAAAAGCAAACAAAATGTTAATGTGCCTATTGTAAAAGCTTTACTTAAATATAATCAAGAGAACTTTATTCTTTTAATATTAGAATATGTAGAACCTGAATATTTAACAGTTAGAGAGACTTATTATATAACATATATAATGCCATATTACAACGTTTTAAAACAAGGTTATTCCTCTTTAGGTTATAAACATACAAAGGAAACTAAAGAATTATTATCTAAATTAGCAAAAAATAGAGTACATAGTGATGAAACTAAAAGTTTAATAGCAAAAGCATTAACAGGTAAAAATAATCCTTTTTATAATAAAAGTCATTCTATTGAAAGTAAATTAAGAATTATAGAAGCTAAGTCGGCTTACCCTGTTTATATATATAATTCTTTTAAAGAATTATTGGTAATTTTTCCGTCCATTTCTACTTTAGCAAAATTAATTAAATCTAACTATTCTACGATAGTTGATGTAATAAAAAAAGAAATTATATTTAGAGGAGAGTGATATTTTACTAATATACCTTATAGTATAGATAATACTCCCATAATATCTAATTGAATTTCAAAGGAATGTGAAAAATTAATATTAAATATTAATAACCATAGTCACATTAGAAAAGGAATATTTGTGTATGATGTAAATAAAAACTTTATATGTAAGTATGAAGGAGTAACTAAAGCTCAAGAAGCTTTAAATCTAAATCACAGTATTATTAAAAAGTACGCAAAGATAGGCGGTACTTATAATGGTTATATATTTAGTTATGAAAGATTGATGGATTTTTATTCGTAAGTGGTGTAGTTCTAGCTAACGCATCTCTTGATATAGCATTCCACGATACGATTTTAATTATTATTTTTAGTGTAATTACTTCTGTTGTTTTATTAACAAAGATTAATATTACAGTTCCTAGTTTAATTAATTTAAATTTTAATTCTAAGAATTTATTAGATAAAACTAACTATAATGAATATATAAAAATGTTTTGGGTAGGATTAATGGACGGGGGTGGTAGTATTCAAGTAAACCATTGACGTAAACAAATCTTACAATATAGATTGGTTATTAAATTATCTAACATTAAATCGAATTATAGTATGTTAATTAAGATTGCCATGGTTATAGGAGGAACTGTAAGAATCACAAGTAAAGGGAAAGATGTTCTTTGGGTAGTAAACAAAAAAGAGATAGTTAAAGAAATCATAAAAATTTACGAAATTTACCCCCCTTTAACTTCCGAAAAGATATGTCAGCTTGCATTTTTAAAAAGATGTTTAACTGAAACTTCTATAGAAAATTATTTATTGAACAGAAATATTAAATATGATAAAAAATTAAGTATTATAAACCAAAAATTTAATTTTAATCCGCCCTGCTATTTTAAAGGATGATTATCTGGATTTATTGAAGCTGAAGGTTGTTTTTCCATTAGAAAGACAAACAATCATTCTTTTTCTATAGGTCAAAATGGCGATGTTTATTTAATAGAGGCTATTAAGAAATATTTTGAATCAATTAATAAAATTAGAAATCCTTATCGTAAATTCTATCTATTAGAAATATATAAAAAAGAAATTTTTTTAAATATAATTACTCATTGTACGAACTACCCTTTATTAGGTGAAAAACTAGAATCATTAAAAAAATTAATAAAAAAAATTTCTTAGTAAGTGTTGTGTTGTCTTGTCACCATGAAAAACTCATACAATTTTCGGTAAAATATCTTAATTTTGCTAACGGTGAAACCTTATGGTGTTTACTTAATGCGGTAAATATATAAAGTTATAAGGTAATACCGTGGAAACCAAAACTAATTTTACTATCTTCATTATAAATTAGATAATCTTTTAAATTAGATAATCTTTTAAATTAGATAATCTTTTAGTAAGTAGGCTCCGTAGAGACTAAACGTGATAGTCGAAAGTTTATTAAGTTAAATGATTAGATAAGTTATAGTCCGACCCACTGCGTGAGCAGTGTCGTATGTATTAATATTTGGAAATAGATAATATAGACTTACTATGTAGTTGCTCAAAAAGGAATGGGCCTTAATTATTTATTATTTATCGAGAATAATTTTGTAATTGACTATATGCTGAAATCCATATTATTTGTGTATTATTTACTATTTATTTATACGTTTTATCTTTATAAACTAGATGTCAGTAAGAACAATATTCTTTTAAATAGTGAAAATAATAATACTACAATATATTCAAAAGAATATATGAATATACAATCAGCAGAAAACTGTAAAGGATTCTCAGAGACTGTACGTCAATTATCTGAAGATAAAAAATTTTGAAATTGATTTGCGGGTATTATAGATGGAGATGGAAATTTTGATATAAGAATATGCACTAATGGTAAAAGAGCTCTTAAACAAATTAGAATTAAATTACATAATAGAGATGTTAGAATATTAACTAGAATACAAAATTATTTACACCTAGGTAGAATTAGAGCTGATAAAAATAAACCTTATTCAACTTATGTAGTATCAACTACAAAAAATATGGTATATGTAATTAAAAATCTAAATGGTTTAATTAGACTTAAAGTATCAGGTTTTAAAGAAGCTTGTGAATTATATAATATATATTATATAGAACCTAATTATAACATAGGTTTATATGACCCATATTTTTCAGGTCTTGTTGATACTGATGGGAGTATAGTATTTAATTACGCTGGTAATAGAATAGAGTGTAATCTAGAATTTAAATATAATGAATATTCATCAAAATTAAATTTTGATAACACAGTATTAAATAGTAAGCCTTCTATTTTACGGCGTACCCGAAAAAAATCACTACGTACCAAATTAGGTGATTCTAAATCTTTTTTATCTATCGCATTTAAATTTCAAAATGTTAATAATATGTTATTTATATATGATTATTTTATGCATAATAGATTATATTGTGATATGAAATTTTATAGAGTTACAAAAATTAAATCTTTTATAGAAATTAGAAAATTTAAAACATCTCCTATAAACAGTACAGAGTATAAAATATACTCGGATTTTATATTAGATTGATTAAAATATGATAATCCTTTATGATATAAAATTCCTTGTGTAAATAAATATTTATTACATAAAGATAAATAAAATATTTTTTCAGGTAAAGATACAGTCCAATCTCTATATATTTATATGTAGATTGCATTTCCACTATGTTTTAAGTATGGGTGCAGTATTCGCAATGTTTGCTGGATGATATTTCTGAGTACCAAAAATTTTGGGTTTAAATTATAATCTTACTTTAGCGAAAACACAATTCTGATTGTTATTCATAGGGGTTAATCTTACATTCTTTCCTCAACATTTTTTAGGTCAAATCTAGGCCTTTTTTCATAGCGATATGAAATTTATACGACACTATGTGCTAGAAACTCTATATTTACTTTAGGTTTTACATATAGATAATTAGCAGGAAACCAAAAAGTAAAGATCTTATTTACTTTAGTAGGATCTTCAGAGACTATATGTGTTGCAACTTTTAAGTTGAATAAATAGTCCAAAGAATATAGCGATATGTTTATATATCTTGCCTATTTATGAACCTTGTTGCCTTATATCTTATAAAAATTATAACTATAATAATAAAATGTTCATAAAGAGTAATTGTGATGAATATTCTAATCAATTTAATAGTTCATATTTACATAGCATTGAATATAATCTTAATTCCAATTCTGGCTCAGAACAAGATCCAGAGGAAGAAGACTTTATTCAAAAAACAATAAATAATAATAATTTAATTACTGTTGAACCTAAGCATCCATTTAGTCGAGAACAAAAATTAAACTTGGTTAATTTAAAAGTCACTCCTGTGCGAAGCACTCCTTTATATAATTTTTTTATAGATAGAGAAACTATTTTAAAGGAATATAAGAATAAAGGTGGTATTTATATTATACATAACGACGTTAACGGAAAGCAATCTGTAGGTAGTGCTAAAGATTTAAGTAAAAGATTAGGTACTTACTATTTTCCTTCTCGTTTAGCAGATGGTCGTTATATTTCTAATTCTATTTTAAAATATGGACATGGTAATTTTACGGTTGTAATTTTATATGTTTTAGGTAATACAGGTACATTTACAAAGAAAAATCTTATCTGTAAAGAACAAGAATATATCAATTTATATAAACCTCTTCTTAATTTAAATCCAACGGCTGGATCTAGTATGGGGTTTAAACATTCAGAAGAGTCTAAGAGACTTATCTCTGAATTCCGTAAAGGTAAACCATTAACAAAAAAGACTAAAAAAAGACTTAGTGCTTTATTGTCTGGTGAATTAAATCCTTTTTGTGCATGCACTAAAGTTCACTCATCTACCACTTTAGAGAAAATGAGTAAATCTAAAGTAGGTGCCTTAAATCCTATGTTTAAGAAAGAAAAATCTAAAGAGTTTATTGCTCATATGAATAAAGATAAATCGGGTTCTAATAATCCCATGTTTGGTATAAAAAAATCGGAAGAAACTTTAGCTAAATTAAGAAAAAAGGTTTATGTTTATGATAGTTGTAAACAATTTATTAAATGTTACGATAGTGTAGGATCTGCAGTAAAAGATTTACATATGGCAGCAGGAACTCTTAAAAAGTATCTGGATACGGGTAAACTTTTTAAAGATAAATACTTTTATTCTGAATTACAATAAATTTCTTTCTTTATTTATAAGCAAGATATAATAATGCTACAAGGAATGCCGAGGAGAATAGGAGATTATCCCGATGCTTTTGCAGGATGAAATTTAATTAGTAGTGTTGGATCTATTGTAAGTGTAGTTGCTGCTTGATTGTTCTTATACATTGTTTACAAACAATTAGTACAAGGTAAAGTTGCTAATCGAAATCCTTGATTAATACCAGGATTCTATACAGATATATTACAAGCTAACTTAAACAGATGTTACAGTAGTTTAGAATGAGGATTAACAAGCCCACCTAAACCTCATGCATTTGTGAGTCTACCTTTACAATCTACAATAAATTTTTAATTTTAGAATCTTGTTCTTATGTAGTTTTAAAATTGGAAATTTATTAGGATAAATCTTTAATTTAGATTTATTAGGAATGAAAAATAAAAATAAATATTTAAATCTTTTTAATAATAATAGTAGATTTATTTACATTTCATTTTTAGTTTATTAATATTAACAATTCTCTTTATTATATTAGATCATTTTAGAACATTTGTATATTGTCTTGATAAATAAAATATGAAAAATTGACAGAAAACACAGTAAAAGCAGCTGCAAATGGTTGCGAAGTATAATCTTCAGTTTCAGGTAATAAAGTTAGCCTTGAAGCAGGAAAAGTGGATGTTAATATACCGTACCCTTGCGGATACAGGTATATTAAATAATGGTTGGTTATTATGTAGGACTTTCTATTACTATTATAAGAGGATTAGGTGTGGGTGTCGGTATGATAGCTAAAAGTGGCTCTCCTTTAGTAAAGGCTGGATTTACAATAGGAACAAGTGCTATAGCTACAGGGTTGTATACTTTAGGTGCTATTTAAAATAAACGAACTGATAAGAATTCTAATCTAAAAGCTAAAGTAGATTTGGTCCCTTGGACCTACTGGCTCAAAAAATGAGAGTTCTTATCCAGCTAATCTATAATTGGAGAAGGAGACAATGATTTATTTACAGCTCAAGATGCAATAGATTTTCTAAATACTTATTTAATATTACATGGTATAGTATTATACTTACTTTTAACGTTAATAACTTTGTTATAGGTATTAGAGCGGTAGAGAATAATAAAAGTTTAGATTGAATTAAAGCTTTACCTACTAGTAATAATATTTATATGTATGATTATATAAAAGAATTAAACATTGAGTCGCTACTCCTGATCCCGTAAGGGTACGGAACAAAAATAGCTTGGTTTTCTTTATATTAAATAGAATTGTTCTTGTTATAAGCATGATTTGTTTATTTATTCTTTAATTTTATTTATTCAAAATTTTTGAGGATATATGTTTTATATATGTTAATGCAAAAAACAAATAAATATTATATTACATAATAACTTCTAAATACTTATATCTAAATTATAAAATTTTTATAATACATGAAATAACTTTTTATATTATATTCTTTTTAATTTGAAATATTTCTTATTTATAATATAAATAAGGTATTTCAAGTCTCATTAGCTTAATGGCAGAGCATAATACTTCTAATATTAGGACCTTAGTTCGACTCTAAGATGGGACTACATTTTTAACCCCTCGTTATTTATAATAAGTAGTCTATTAATTCTGAAAGATTACTGGCTATTTTTGCAATATCTCTTGGTTATCTAGAGTTTAGTACTAAAGTTAAATAGTTAAATTTAAGATTAAAAATTCTTAAAAGTTAATCTTTTTTTTAATTAATAATGTATTATTAACTTTCTATAAGTTATAAGAAAGAAAGAAAAAAAAATAAAAATGAATTTACCAATAACTGTTATTTCAATTTTTGAAAATCTATTATTAATGTTACCCGCTTTATTAATAGTAGCATATGTAACTGTGGCAGAAAGAAAAACTATGGCTAGTATGCAAAGAAGATTAGGGCCAAATGCTGTAGGTTTAGAAAATCAGTATTTATGTCAAACAACAAAAAGATTATTTCATAGCTCTTGTTCTTTTAAATCTCCTGAAAAGATTACAAATTTTTTATATGAGAATACAATAACTCCAATCAAATTATTTGATGCTGAAATTCTCGATACTTTATATAATATAACTAGTAAAGAACAAAGAGATTTATTATTGGAAAAATTTGAAAATAAAGGAGGAATTTATTTATTTCAATATAAAGAAGATAAAAACATTTATTATATAGGTAGAACTATTGAATTTAAAAAAAGATTAAGTGCTCATTTAAAAACTAAATATCAAGACAAATTTCATTTATTCGTGAATTTAGTAATCCCCTACGGGGATACGGATGAGACAAATTTTAATTTTCTATAATTGAGATTTGTGATTTAAATAATCAACAAGATAGAGAAAATTTTTACTTAAAAAAAATATTTACCTGTGTTAAATACTGTATTTAAAAGTAATTTTTGTGAATATAAAATATACGATTCTTTGTATAATAAATTAAAAGCCAAACAAAAAGATTTAGATTATAACAATAAATATATAGGGATATCTATATATGTTTATACTTATAATAAAGATAAAATCAGTGAAAATTTTAAGAAGTATGATAGTATTAATACTTTAAGTAAAGATATTAATGTATCTAGAGATACTATAAAAAGATATCTAGATACACAAGTTCCATATAAAAAGCACCTGTTTTACACTGACGTTATAAAAGATTTAGGTACAATAAACGATCTAATATATAATGCAATAAAAGGATTAAATCTTAATCAAAATTTAGCTAAAAATGTATGAGTTTACAATAAAAAAGGTGAGATATTCTTTTTTGAATCTAAAGAAGGAGCAGCTAGATTTTTAAATGTTCAGTTTAGAACTATAACAAATCATATAGATAAATGAATAAAAGGAGGAATTAATGATTATTATTTATTTAGTAAAGAGTTAAATAAAGCTGAAAAAGAAAAACTTGTTGAAATCTTTAGTTTAAGAAAAACTAATAATTGTGAAGTTTGAGCATATGACGCTAATAACTTAAACTCCATTTATGGTGTATTTAATAGTATGCAAAAAGCTGCTGATTATTTTAATGTTGATTATAGATCTATTTTAAAACACTTAGATACAAATAAAGCTACTTTAAAGGACAATAAATTAGTTTTAATATTTTCTAAATAATTGGCTTGCTCCGCACAGATGACATTAAAAATCTAAAAATAGAAAATATAAAAAATGAAACTATAAAATTATGAGTATATAAAAAAGTTAATAACAAATTAATATTAATTAATAATAATGAACCTTGTTTTAATTCTATCAATATTGCAACTAAAGAATTAAAAATAAGTAATAAAACTATAATTAAATATTTAGACCTAAATCAATCTTATAAAGATTTCTATTTCTATAGTAAAAAATTATAAATAATCATTTTGTTTGACATAATTTAATCGGGAAGGTGCGAGAAACCTTCTTTGGCCTACGAGTGGAAGTGAACCTTCTGCTATAAACCAAAAAATTGCGGGAACACCTTAAAGTTATTTCAACTAAGTAAGAGTAGTAATACATTTTATGGCTCAGGTAACGACTCGGGGTATAGTAAAATCGAAATAAATGCACGAAAGGAAATAGGTGATCTGCAGCCAAGCACCCACTGTAGTGTATTCTGTAAAGGTGCGCAGTTCATCGACTAAATGTTGGTTGGTATTATTAGTATTAATAATGCTTAAGATATAGTCAGACTCTATTCGAAAGAAAAAAATGTGATATAACATTTAAATATCGTTAAAATTAACTATTTAGAGGTAATGTCTTCCAACTCAGCCTGTATTACTAAGGTAAATGGCTAAAGGAAGAGAATTCGTATTACGGTCTATTACAGGCATTCGCTGATGCTTTAAAATTAATTTTAAAAGAATACATTGCACCTACACAAGCTAATTTAATATTATTCTTTTTGGGTCCTATAGTAACATTAGTATTTGCTTTATTAGGTTATGCTGTTATCCCTTACGGAGCTGGGCTATCTTTAAGTGATATGGAATTAGGTATACTGTTTATGTTAGCTGTATCATCTTTAGCTACTTATGGGATACTTTTAGCCGGGTTTTCAAATCGACAAGGTTTTCATTTTTTTTCGATCTATCATTTACATACTAAATTTAGCAATAAGGAATATTCCGAACCAATTTACCCTATTTGTATTTCTGAGCCCTTCGGCGCACATGAAAAACGCAAGTGGACAAGGGTATCTATCTAATAAATTAAAGCCAAGATTTATCGTTACCAAAACAGGATTAAATTACAACACATATCCATTACAACATTTTAATATGTCTTACTCTAGTAAGATTCTTAAGGTCCCTTTTAAGGGGGGGGGGGGGGGGGGGGGTAAGATGTTTTATTCATACTGATGGAGACAATAATAACAGTAATATTAATAAGGAACAGTGTATACAAGATCTTTTCAAAGATAGAATTGCTCCTGTTATACCTTTCGACCGAAACTTAATAAAAGGTTCTTGTTTAAACTATACAGATAATATATGTAAAGCAAAGTTCTTAAAAAAATGAGTAGGCTACGCACAAAAGTTGGTATTTACCTTATAGAATACAAATATTACCCTGATATTTATTACATCGGGAGAACAAATCTATTCAAAAAAATATTATTTGAGCACTCCAAAGCAGAATCCAACAGTAAATTCCATCTTTTCATATGTCTAATGGGAATAGAGCATTTTAATATGCATATCTTAGAGGTATGCCCTGAAACTAAATTAGGTGAAAGGGAAACTTATTACTTACAAAAATATCTACCTATACTTAATTCTGTTTTCTCTTCAACGATAACTGAAGGTGTTATTAAACAAACCTTATTCTTAAAACTTAAAGATCTTAGAGTTAGGGGAAAAGACTCTATATATAGCCTCTTTTATGTTTACGAATGAACAGAAATAGGAATAAATCACCAACCCATTATGTATAACAGTAGTAATGAGGCAAGCCGGTCATTATCTTACCCCATTTCTGGTATTCTAAGATATAAAAATACATCTATACCCTATAGAGGAAAACTGTTCTTTAATTATCCTATTACAGATTTTAACCTAGTGTTTGAACAAACCAAAAAACTTACGCCTAAAGGTTTATTAAATCGAGTTTTTAGTACTCAAGTTTGAGCTTATGATGCTATTAATTTAGAACTAATAAAAGGTAGTCCTTTCCCTTCAAAAAATAAAGCAGCTAAAGCTTTAGGTATTTCTAGAGCAACTCTGGATTTAGTTATAGACAAAGGAGGAACTGCAGGATCTAAGGCTATTTATGTCTATTCTAGACGTCTTAGTGTAGAAGAAATTAAACCTCTTTTAGCTAAAGTTGGATATTTGCAATTAGGTCTTAAAGTACCAGTCTATGTTTATGATGCTAATAATCTGGAATTAGTCAACAATGCACCTTTCGATTCACTTTTAGACACTGCAAATTATTTTGGTGTGAACTATCGAACAATAGCTCGTCATTTAAATACTAATAAAGCTATAAAACGGAGTGGTATATTAGTTTATTTCTTCAAGAATAAGTTGGATGTCCAGTTAAGCAAACAATTACTAGCTGCAAGGAAAATAGGGGATAGTCGTAATTATAACACAAAAGTCTGAGTTTATAAAGCAGATAGTCTGGAATTAATAAATAATCGCCCCTTTGACTCCATTTTTTCTGCTGTTAGCTATATAGGTATAGGTAAATCAACTCTCTATCGAAATCTAGATAGCAGTAAACCTGTAGTCTTAAGAAAAGTTAAGCTCACTGTATATTTTCTAACTAAAGAAATGAGCTCTGAGTTCAAAGAAAAATTAAAAAGTATAAATCTCTAAGTGTAAGTAAGTATGGATTTACTTATTCTGGTAATCTCTATGAAGAGATAAATAAATAGATAAAATAGCTAGCTATATATACATTGATAGATAGATAGCTTAATTATATCTACTTGTGGTAACCATCTCATATTATTCAGCAAGGAGAGTGTTTAATAAGCTTTACGGTACTGTTGGTCCACTAGAAGGTAGGTAAATATAAATAATTTAGTATGTAATATAGACGGAAAATGTGATTATACTAAGTGAGGGAGTAATTTAGTAGTCACGCACCATACTAATTCTCTAAGTGTTTTGCGTGTCACAAAATCCCACAAGCCCATTAATTACGTGAGTAATTAATAATAACCGAATGAATTTCAAGAATAACTTATATTAATCAGTAAACTTGAAGCGAAGCCTAGTTAAAAGGAACGTTCAACGACTAGCAGATATAAATTTGCTGCCAAGAGTATTCGGGGTCTATATTTAGCGACATCTTGGTTGAATAGTTTTCAACTAATATGAAATAGACTATAACATAGTCTGAGCCATATTGTGAGATATGGAATTAATTTAAAATTTTATTTTAAAATAACAAAACTGGAAGTGCTAACAGTAAATATGCTTTCTTAGGTTCTTTAAGAAGCACAGCTCAATTAATTAGTTATGAATTAGTTTTAAGTTCAGTATTATTAATTATAATAATGATAACAAACAGTTTAAACTTAAATGTAAATGTACAATTTCAAAAAATAGTGTGATTAGGGTTGCCTTTATTCTGTATACTAATAATATTTTTTATTGGTTCTGTTGCAGAAACTAACAGAGTAAAGAAACCTTAAGCAAGTTTCAATTATAGCTCTAAAGTAGCCAAACTCCGGGTAAATCCTAAGAGCTCAGAATACTAACCTTTTAAGGGGCCATCCTAATCAGAGGGGTAAAGTAATAAGTTCTGTGATTTGACGAAAGTCAGAATGGATGTTCGCGGATCTAAATCACACCGCTAGTGTGTAAAAGAGCAAAGAGTAGATGGTTACTCGCCATTTATTAGGTTAAAACCTCGAATACCTCTTAAAGAGAGAGGATAGATATATGGTGTAAGGTGTACTCTAATAGCTAAGGAAACGAGGCGTTATATATTCAGCTTATACCTAAATAGAAATAAACACTACGTAGTACATTTTGTGTTTTATTCTATATGGGAAAAGAATATTAAAACATGCTCCTTTTGACTTAGCTGAGGCTATAAATGAACAATCCCACACCTCAGCTGGTTATATTTTTACAATTTATTTAATATGTGTTTATTTTTTTCGTACCTTTTTTTTAATATATCAATTATTTATTTTTTTTTTATCTTAACACATATCCCGTGGCGGAATCTTCCATATCGAAAGTTAAATTTATTGCATTTAAGGGCTTTCAGTCTGCTGTAAGAAGTAATACATTTAATGCTGTAAATAGAATAAGATGATATAGTTCTAATTCGAATAAATACTCATTACATCCATATTGAATATCTGGGTTCACAGATGCGGAGGGAAGCTTTATAATAAAAACCTATGAAGCGAAAAATCGTAAGTATGGTTGGCGTATTGAAGCTGTATTTCAAATCTCTTTACATAAAAGAGATGAAATTTTATTAAATAGGATAAAAGAATATTTTGGGGTAGGATCTTTTAGTGTAGATCGTAATTACATTGCTTATGTGGTTAGATCTTTAAAAGACCTAAATCAAATTATAATACCTTTTTTTGAAAAATATAATCTAATCACACAAAAAAAATCTGATTTCGAATTATTTAAACAAATTGTCTTTATTAAAGCTAAGAATAGAAGCCTTTGTTTAGAAAAATTTAAGCAAATACTTAGTCTTAAAGTGAATTTGAATAAAGGTTTTTCCAGCACGGCGCAAAAACTTCTGAAAGCTTATCCTGATGTTATTCCAGTTCCTAGGCCTAAGGTAAAACTACAAGAAATTCCTCACCCTCAATGATTAACTGGATTTATAGATGGAGAGGGTTGTTTTATTATTAATATTCAGGAATGAATTTCTTCAGTTAATGGAAATGTTAAGTGGAAAGTTTGATTAACTATGTTTATTACTCAACATTCACGTGATATTTCTATAATGGAAAATCTAGTAAAATATCTGGATTGTGGTCAAGTTCTTATAAGAAGTAATCAACCGGCTGTGGATTATAAAGTAGGAAGATTAGATAATATTATAACAAAGGTAATTCCTTTTTTACAAAAATATCCTATACAAAAGTGTAAAAGAAATGAATTTAAAAAATTGAGTGGAGGCCTCCTTGTTAATTTTGAATAAAGAACATTTAACTGAGGGAGGTATAGAAAAGATAAAAATAATTAAAAATAGTATGAATAAGAATAAAGTATATTAAATTAACTAAGATCGGGACTAGGACGAAACTAATCTTAGTTATATAGTTGTATTATAATGACTTAGCTGAGGCTAGTTAGATTTGGCCTCATTAAAGATTACAAATTGCTGGAATATATTAATTAATTAATACAATCAGCAGGGAAACAATTTTATAAAGTTGAATCTTCAGAGACTAAATGTGATCCTTTAACATTAAATGTTAAATATAATGTAGTCCAGACTTATATGAAAGTATAAGATTAATAAAAAAAATAAAAAATATATGCTTATATATTAAACTATTTTTTTTTTTAATACGAAAATCATTAAAAATATGTTTAATTCTAATAGATTTAGAGTAATAAAAAGATTTTATTCCAAATCTATTGTACCTTCAAGTAATATAGTCATTATAAATCCTGTTCCTATTATAATATTAGAAGATTTAAAAGATAAAACTTACATAAATTCATATAAAGAAATGTTAAAAAATAAAGGAGGTATTTATTCTTTTGTTAATACTGTTAACAGTAAACAATATATAGGTAGCGCAAAAGATTTTTATCTTAGACTTAATGAACATTTAAACAATAAAAAATCTAATATAAATTTACAAAGAGCCTTTAATAAATATGGTTTAGACAAATTTTATTGAGTAATTTATGAATATTTCAGTTATGAAACTAAAATAATAAGTAATAAAGATTTAACTAATTTGGAGACTAGTTATATAAAGGCTTTTAAATTAAATACTCTTTATAATTTTAATTCTGAAGCTACAAGTACACAGGGTTATATACATACAGATGAGGCTAAGAAAAAAAATGATTGAATATTATAAGGATAAAAATAATCACCCTATGTATGGTAAAACGCATAGTAAGGAAATATTAGATTTAATAAGTAAACCAGGTAAATTAAACCCTATGTATGGTAAAAGTCATAGTGAGGAAAGTAAAAAAAAGAATGGCTATAAAGAAAAATAAATATTTAAATGGTGTTGGTATTTTTGATTTAAATGATAATTTGATAAAAAAATTTAGTAATAATGTAGAACTAGCTAACTATTTAGGTATATCAAAAGTTACCAATTCCCCTTAGGGGGAATTTAGGTTGCTTCGCGACTGTAGGTAAGTATTTAAATAATAAATTAATATATAAATCTATGTATATATTTAAGCCTATATAGTAGTAAGCATATATTTTTTATTCTTTTTAAAAGGAATCTGAATTAGTAAGTGGTTTTATGACAGAACACGCAGCTGTTATATTCGTCTTCTTTTTTCTAGCTGAATATGCTAGTATTGTATTAATGTGTATATTTATTTGTATTTTATTTTTAGGTGGTTATTTAGTAGAATTAGATTACGTTTATATATTTGATAGCTTAAATTATATATATGCTTATATATTTAATATAGGATGAATAACATCTTCAGATTATTTCAAATTAAGAGAACTCTTAATAAGTTCTTTTGTGGATGGTTTATTATCTAGTATAACTTTAGGTGTAAAAAGTTCAATACTGGTTTTTATATTCATATGATGTCGTGCGTCTTTCCCTAGAATTAGATTCGATCAGTTAATGTCCTTCTGTTGAACTGTGTTATTACCTATATTATTTGCATTTATATTATTAATCCCATCTTTATTATACATGTTAGGGATTTTCTTTATAAATATAAGTTTATTTTAATTATATAATTATTAGAAATAGTTTAACCATGAAATGCATGTCCATTGGTATCAAAGTCTAAAGTTTTAAAGTCTTATTGAAATTGTAGAATGATTAGTTTTAAACATGCTTTAAATATTCTTAGCTTATCTAATTTTGTTATTCTCCTTAACTGTAATTCTAAGAATGGGATTTTTATAGGGGGTTTTACATATATAAATTGTCTTTTAATTATATTATGAATCTTAACACTATTTAGGATACTCATAGTAGTGTATTATATATTAGAGGATATCTTTACACCTGCATTATGTATGGGTGATGATAGAGGTAAAACTGTGAAGGGTGCAGCTAATAGTTTAAATGCTTCTAACAATAGTCTTAATGTTAACAAACCTGAAATTCATATACATAATCCTAATATTAATGTACCTGGTGAATTAGGTACAGGTTTAGGTATAGGTCGTGCTGTGTCTGCTGGAATATATGCATTATCTAGATCTATAGGGGTAGCTTCATTGCCAATAGATGGAAAGGCTGCGGTTGTGGCTTTAGATGGTGCTATAGTAGGAGTTACTTTTGTAGGAGCTAATTATTTAAATACAAAGTTTCAAAAAAATGCTAACACTTCTCCTAATTATACCGGAAAATCTATGATAGAAGAAGGAGATAATATGGATAATGTAATGTATTGTCTTAATTTAAATGTTATAATATGTATTATAATATTCTTGTTATTATTGCTACTAATTTATTTATATATTTATAAGCGTAATAATATATGAAATATATTTACTATTTGAATCTCTACTATGATAATAAGTATGTTTTCCGTATATTTAGTTTATAGTCTTCTCGAAGATATAGAAATTATAGTTATAATATATCTAGATATTAATCCATATGAAAATATTCAAACTAATTATAATTGAGAAGATGATACAATACAATTTTTAATAGCAAATATTCTAGTGATATTTTGTATTACAAGTCTTCTTTATTTGTGCTTAGAGTCCTTCATATCTATAGTATAACCCACTAAAAATAAGGATAAATTTGTATTTTTAAACCGTTTATGAGGTGAACGTATTTATTCTTATTTTATTAAATCAGTTAATGTAGCAAGCAAGACAAATAGAATATGAATGACAGGAATAGCTATATTATTAATATTTTCTATTCTAATTTCTGTATGGTTTGCCTATTCTATCTATGATCGTATATATATCATAACTGAACTATATCTAAAAACAAAAAAATAATTGTATTTTCGTATCCCTGTTTTTACTTCTTATTTTTAAGTAAAAACTAAGAGGCGAAGCAGGGATAGAGAATTAAATACATTTGACCTGTTGCTATCAAACTCCGGAGGAATCTTCTTCTCTCCTCAATTTAACCATGAAATGCATGTCCATTGGTATGAAAGTCTAAAGTTTTAGTATTATTATAATATCTTTTATAAGATGTTATTATCCTCTTTATTAATTGTACCTGTAATAGGTGCAATCTTAATATCTAGTCTAGATTCATATAAAAAAAGTTCATCTATAAAAATTATAGCATTTGCTACTAGTGTAATAAACTTAATAATATCTTTAGTTATTTTGATTTTGTTTAATAATAGTACTAATCAATTTCAATATATACAAGAACATTACAACATACAATTATTTGATATTTATTTAGGTATAGACGGTATATCTATATATTTTATATTATTAACTACAATAATAATGCCTATAGCATTGTTATCTAATTGAGATTCTATAAAAGAAAATATAAAATCTTATATAATAATAATGTTATTCTTGGAAACATTATTATTAGCTGTATTTATGGCATTAGATATAATGTTATTTTATATATTCTTTGAAAGTATATTACCTCCTGCTATGTGATGTAGGGTATCATCGGTGTGGGATAAACTATCAAATAACGGGAACTTCCTAAAGTTTCTGATACCAAACTATGTATGAATATATGTTAGTGGCTGAAGTAATTACTCAGGTATGGTAACAAGTCAGAAAATGAATGAAAATGAAATGGAAAATCGCGTATCTAAGTCAATAGTAGGTGAAAAAACTATTGTAAAAGAGCAACGAGTAGATGGTAGTTGCATTAATTTATTAATGTTAAGGTGTACTCTAAAAGGTCTCGAAAGAGATTCTCAAATCAGAACCCTTTCTAACCAAATAAATCTAATAAGATTCTATTCTACAGTTAATACATACGAAGTTAAATCTCAAGGCTCATTATACAAAATAAATCCTTATTTTGTAACTGGTTTTACTTTTTTTTTGATATTCATAAAAAAACAGCAGAGGGAAGTTTTATAGTTAGAATTAGAAAAAAGCCTAAAACAAAATCTGGTTGAAGTGTGGAAACAAAATTTTCAATTTGTATTCATAAAAAAGACATAGCGGTTTTAAAACTCTTTCAAAATTACTTTGGAGGAGTAGGTAGCCTTACAAAAGCTAGCAAAGAGACTATTCATTACCGTGTAGCCTCTCTTCAATATTTAACTAGTGTTATAATACCGCATTTTGAAAAATACCCATTAATAACCCAAAAGAAAGCTGATTTTCTTTTATTCAAAGATGGCTACGCCGTAAATTTAATAAAGAATAAAGAACATTTAACAATTGAAGGGTAGCTTGCGCACAAAAAATTGTTGCCATTAAAACATCTTTAAATTTAGGTTTATCAGATGAATTAAAAACAGCTTATTCAAATCTTGTTGCAATTAAGAGACCTTTAATTAAAAATCAATAAATCTTAGATCCCTACTGAATAGCTGGATTTGTCAGTGGTGAGGCTTGTTTTACGGTTTACATCTATAAATCAAACACAAGTTTAGGTGAAGCAGTTCAATTAAAATTTGATTTGGCTCAACACTATCGAGACTCTGAAATACTTATAAATTAAAAAAATTATATAGGGTGTGGTTCAGTTAATAAACATTCTGAAAACGCAGCTATGTTCACTGCAACAAAATTCTCTGATATTACGGAAAAGATTATCCCGTTTTTTTATAAATATAAAATTATAGTGGCCGGAGGCCCGTAAAATATCAAGATTACCAAGATTTTAAAAAAGTATCCCTATTAATGGAAAAGAAGGTACATTTAACTACTGAAGGGTTAGATAATATTCGTAGAATTAAAGCTGGAATGAACAGAGGTCGGGTTGAACTAGCCGAAAGTGAGAATTAATTTTTTTATTTATTTGCAAGATAAATCTGATTGCCTTGTTATTTATATTAGTAGGTATATTTGGATCAGATAATAAAGTGAGTGCTAGTTACTATTTATTCTTATATACATTTAAGCTTAAGTGTAAAAGAACCAAACACCGGGAAAGCCCTAAAGCTCTAGTAACCAAAGTAATAAAAGAAATTTTATTCCTGGCCTGATTAATGACTCAGGGTATGGTAATATCATTAGTTTTCACTTATAAAAAGCTATATTTAATAGCAGATATATGGGCAATAACGGTTCTAAATCATTCTTGTTTAAAAGGTGAGTGTAAGGGTGTAAAAGAGCAACGAGTAGACGGTTCTTCGAATTTTAGGAATTTAGAATTCGCAAGGTGTACTCTAGTCGCAGGGAAACCTGTTTTAGGGAGAAAAATGCATCTCCGTTCTGATAATCGTATAATCGTAGATAGTATATTTAAAAATTTTATACATATAACCAGATCTACTTTAGATCCTTGATTTATTACTGGATTTGTAGAGGGAGAAGGGTGTTTTGCTTTAGGCTTTTTAAAAAGTGAAAGTTATAAGATGGGTTATCAAGTTCAAGCTATTTTTAAAATTACTTTACATAACAAAGATTATGGCTTACTATGTGAAATTAAAGATTATTTTGGAGTAGGTAAAATAACAAAACATGGAAATACAACTTTACAATATACGGTTAGATCTTTTAAAGATTTAAATATAATTATATCTCATTTTGATAAATATCCATTGATAAGTCAAAAAAGGGCTGATTATATGCTTTTTAAATCTGCAATTTCAAGGATAAAAAAAAAAGAACATTTAACTAGAGATGGTTTCAGAAAAATTCTTTGTATAAAAGCTTCTATTAATTTAGGTTTATCTGATGAATTGAAATTATCTTACCCGGATATTCTCCCAGTATCTAGACCTTTACTTTGGGATAAAAATATTCAAAACCCTAATTGAATAGCGGGTTTAGCTAGTGGGGACGGATGTTTTTATATTTCTATACGTAACTCTTCTACAGTTAAATTAGGTAAAGCTGTAATGTTAAAATTTCAAATTGTTCAACATAGTAGAGATACTGAATTAATGGAAATGTTAATATCTACTTTAGGGTGTGGTAGATTTGAATTAGTGTTAAACCAATCGGCTGTATATTTTGTTGTAATGAAATTTCAAGATATTTTTGTAAAGATAATCCCATTTTTTGATAAATATCCAATTAAAGGTGTAAAAGCTTTAGATTTTTCTGATTTTAAATTAGTAGCTAATATAATACAAAATAAAGAACATTTAACTGAACAAGGTTTGTACGAAATTAATTCTAAAAAGTTAAATATGAATTTATTTAGAAAGATTTACTAGGTCTGTTAGTATATATTTTTAAAGATTATGAGGACTGCCGGTTAGCCGGTATGTATTAAAGTAACTCCAAATTAATGATAACACAATTAATTATGTGTACGTATGAGGTTCATTATTCTTATTATTATCTATACTAAGTACATCATCTACTATAGGTAGTACAGATTTGGATACTTTATTCAAATTAAACTTAGAATATAAAACACAAATGTTTTTGTTCATGGGAATATTTATAGCATTTGCTGTGAAAACACCAACAATATTTTTAAATAACTGATTATTAAAAGCTCATGTTGAATCTCCGTTAGGAGGAAGTATAGTTTTAGCTGGTATAACTATGCTAGCTCTAAATCTAGTTATATGCTGGGAAAACCTTAAAAGGTCAATCAGCAGGAAACTATTAGCTAAATTTAGCTGTTTTAATAATACATTAAGAGAAAATGGGAATTTAAAACTAGAAAATATGGATTGTGAATCTAATATAAAACTAAATAGGATCCTCAGAGGCCATACACTAGATACAACAAATATTTCTTCTTACTTAGCAGGATTAATAGAAGGTGATGGTTGTATATATATACCTAAAAACTTAGCAGGAGCAGCTACTGTTTCAATTATATTTTACAGTAAAGATTTACCTTTACCATTATTAATTCAAAAAATCTTAAATATAGGTAATATATATAAAGTAAAAGGTAAAAATGCATATAGTTATACTATAAGTAATATAGATGGTTTGATAAAAATAACTAATTTAATAAATGGTCATATGCGAACACCTAAAATAAATAAATTATATGTATTAATAGATTGAATCAATTTAAAAAATAAAAAAAATATTAGATTAAAAAAATTATCTTTAGATAATTCCTGTTTATTAAGTAATGCTTGATTATCTGGATTTATTGAAGCTGAAGGTTGTTTTTATGTTAGAGTTACAAAAAACAAAAATTGTCTTACTAATAAAGTTGCTTGTTTATTAGAATTAGCACAAAAAACTAGTGATAAAAATTCTATGTTAGCAATTATAACAAAAATAAGCGAATTTTTATCTTGTTCCGTAAAATTTAGAAATAAATCTAATCAATTTTGAATTAGAACTTCTAAATATGAATCTAATAAAATATTAATCTTATATTTAAATAAATATCCTTTATTTAGTAGTAAATATTTAGATTTTTTATCTTGAGAAATAATCTTAAATATTATGATTAAAAAAGAACAAGTTAAGAAGTTAGAAGAAATAAAAAAGATTAAGAATAATATGAATTCTAAAAGAACTCATTTTACTTGAGATCACCTACAGAAATTTTATTCTTATTAATATAGTTGTAAATATATGGTCCCAACCGTTATGAAAATAATGGAGTATTTACTTAATTGTAAATAAATTTCTCACAATTTAGCTAATGCTGTAATTTTTAGTCGTAAAGTGTAATAAAGATTAGCTATTTCTTTCGAGGGGGGGGGGTACTCCTGACCCCCCCCCCTTTTCGCAAGGAAGAAAAATTATTTATTTATATATTAAAAATATAATCATGCCTTGAAAAAAGGAGTAAGTCAAGACAAATAAGATAGTATTAAAATTAAGTCTATATGGTATATTTAGATTAATATTGCCTGTATTACCTAAGGCATCTTTAGATTACACTTTTGTAATCTATACAATAGCTGTAATTACTATAATATATGCCAGTTTTAGTACATTAAGAACAACGGATATTAAAGAATTAATAGCTTACAGTTCTGTGTGTCACGCAGCTGTATACTTAATTGGTGTATTTAGTAATACAACACAAGGGCTAGAAGGAAGTGTAATTTTAGGTTTAGCTCACGGATTTGTATCCAGTGGTTTATTTATATGTGCTGGTGGTATATTATACGATAGAACAGGTACTAGAAGTATATACTTCTATAGAGGTGCTACTCAATTAATGCCTATCTTTGCTATATTATTCTTCATTTTAGCTTTAGGTAATTGTGGCGCTCCTTTAACTCTAAATTTCATAGGTGAATTTATGTCACTATATGGAATAATAGAAAAATTACCAGTCTTAGGTGTTTTTGCTTGTTCTTCTATAATTTTCTCCGCGGCTTATACTATTTATATGTTTAACAGAACAGCTTTCGGTGGTTCTTTTACTGGGTTTTTAGAGGAAAACATCTATGATGTTAACAAAAGAGAATTTATCATCCTATTTATACTAGTTGTCTTTACAGTAATATTAGGGATATATCCTTCTTTAATATTAAACGTATTAGATTACTCTATGAATGGTTTAATATATAGCGTATAATATTACTTATAAGCTTTAAATTTTTTTTTACGTTTTAAATAAAATACGTATTATATAAATAAAAAGAAAAATAAATATGCCCCAATTAACACCTTTTTATTATATTAATGAAATAGTCTTTGCTTTTTCTGTAATAGTATTAGTTTTATACATACTATCTAAATATGTATTACCCAGAATAGTTCGTTTATTCTTATCTCGTATGTTTATTAATAAAATCTAATAAAAAAAAGATATAGATTTTATAGTTTTCAAATTATAAGTAATTAGTTATTTAAAGATATATATAATAGTAGCAAGCAATATTTATTACTAATGTTAAGAATAAAATCACAAAGCTTAAGTGCTTGCGCATCAGAAATAATAAGTCCCCTAGATCAATTTGAAGTAAGAGACATATTAAATTTAGAAGTTTTAGGTGGTAACTTACACCTATCTTTAACTAACATTGGATTCTACTTAGTAATAGGAGGCTTAATTACATTAACATTAAGCTTAGTTGCAACTAACTATAATAAATTAGTAAGTAATAATTGATCTATAATTCAAGAATCTCTATACGTAACAATACATAATATAGTAACAAATCAAATAAATGCTAGAAATGGACAAATTTATTTCCCATTTATATATACTTTATTCGTATTTATATTAATAAATAATTTAATAGGAATGGTTAAAAGGAGCCTTTTAATTTTATTATTGTTTATCTCAAGCAATCTTTTTAAAAGTACAAAAAAATTATATTCTTCACATTCACATTCATATTTACAAACTAAAATATCTAAAAAAAATCCTAGATATAGTTTTAATAATAAAAATACTTTTTTTCTTAATCCTTATTATATTACAGGATTTGTTGATGGAGAAGGTTGTTTTTCTATTTCAATCTTTAAAGATAGTAGAAGATTAACAGGATGACAAGTTAAACCTATTTTTAGTATATCTTTACATAATAAAGATCTAAAATTACTAGAAGCTATACAAAGAACTTTTAATGTAGGAAAAATATATAAACACGGTATTGATTCTATGCAATACCGTGTGAGTTCTTTAAGTAATTTACAAGTAATTCTAGAACATTTTTATAAATATCCTTTAATAACTCAAAAAAAAGCAGATTTTCTTTTATTTAAAAAAGCTGTAAATTTAATAATGAATAAAGAACATTTATCTTTAAAAGGTTTATTTAAATTAGTTGGTCTTAAAGCTACATTAAATTGAGGTTTATCTGAAAAATTTAAAGAATCTTTTCCTAATATAGAACGAATAAATAGATTTAAAGTTGAGTTTACTAGTATAAAAAACTTAAATTGAATTAGAGGATTTATAGAAGCTGAAGGTAGTTTTCAAGTTATAATCCAAGATATTAATAATAAAACTAATGTAAGTTTAAGATTTTCAATTACTCAACACATTAAGGATGAGGTTTTGTTAAATAATATTGTTACTTATTTAAAATGTGGAAGATATTATAAATCGCCGACACGTAATGAAGGACAATATCTAGTAACAGTTTTTTCAGATATATCTGAAAAAATTATACCTTTATTAAATGAATATCCTTTATTAGGGGTAAAAAAAGAAGATTATTTATATTTTGTACAAATAGCAGAGTTAATAAAAGATAAAGATCATTTGACTGAACAAGGTGTAGAAAAAATAAAATTAATTAAAAATAATATGAATAAAAGAAGAATATTAATAAAATAAGAACAAAAGATATGTTTATATAATTGCATTATCATAGATAAATAAAATAAAATTTATAACAATTTCACTAAAAGCTGGAAACTTCTAATGCCTTAAGTACCAATAAATTATTGGTAAAAATCTTAATGGATGAAAAAATGAACAATCAGCTGGAAACCAAAATAACAAACTATGTTACGAGTAGATTCCTCAGAGACTACACGTGAAAGATTACTTAATTTAATTTTACCTGGATAAATAAGTAATTAAGATATAGTCCGATAAGATAAGTCTATATGGCTTGTCAGATAGTCCTTATAGCTTTGCATCTACAGGACATTTCGCTTTAACATTTGCTATTAGTTTCACAATAGTATTAGGTGCAACAATTTTAGGATTTAATAAACACGGTTTAAAATTCTTCTCCTTATTAGTACCAGCAGGTTGCCCTTTAGGTCTTTTACCTTTATTGGTTACTATAGAATTCATCAGTTATCTTGCAAGATGTGTATCTCTTGGTTTAAGGTTAGGGGCTAACATATAAAAGTGAAAGTAGGTTTTTCACTTAATGTGTAAAAGAATCAAACTCCGGGTAAGTCCTAAAGCTTTAATAACTAAAGATAAGAGGGTAACTTCTAATTCGGCCCAGCTAACTACTGAGGGTATAGTAATATCATTAAAGATTCTAGCAATAGGAATGGGTTATCGCGGATCTAAGTCAGCTATATAACAGTATAGCTGTAAAAGAGCAACGAGTAGACGGTTCTATAGTATTTATTATACTGTAAGGTATACTCTAGTCGCCGGGTAAGCCGGTTCTCGGAATAAATTAAGTAAGCTGAGATTAAAGATAACACAATAGCCTATCCTTATATTATTTTATAACCGAAAAAAGGAAATTCAAAATAGCTATATTATTAATTATAATTTAGTATCTTAATATTAAAGTTGATCTTTAATATACCTTTAAAGAAAGGCTAAATCAAGGTTCCATCCTAAGATTACACCTTTAAAAAAAGGATAAAGTTGTGAATGATTTATAGCTAAAAAATCAAAAATAAAATATGTAAGTTCTCATATATTTAAATTAAACAACGTAAGATTACGTAGCTTATGTTTTCCATTTTCTAAACATAAATTTATATCAACACCGCGGGGTTTAGCTGTAGGCTACAGAAGAAAGATTGTTAGATTATTTTCAACAAACAAAATTGAAGGTTCTTCTAAAGATTCTTCAGATTTAATGGTATTTTCGAATGCAGATAAAGATAAACTAGCTGTCCTTGATTATATTAAGACTAAAGCAGGAGTTTACTATCCCCGTTGGGGATCGTGAACTAACAAATTAAAAGGTAGAAAATATGTAGGTAGCTTTAGCTTTATAGCTGTCTTACTGCTTCGTAGAAAAAATTTTGTTTATAAGATGTTTATTTATAAGAAAGATAATCTAAATTCGTTCACAACAAAGATAGGTTATGGGATATAACGAAGGCCTATTTTATGTCCTTTTTTTTAATTTAAAGTGTAGTTACAATTATAATATAGTTCACGGTAGATATTACTCACAGGTTACAAATGGTAAACCAAAAGGAAGCCTTATTCCTATAGTAATATATCTAGATGCTTACTTAAATAAATCGATCCTGTTAAATGATACTAAAAATAAGGCAGGAGTTTATCTGAGGGGGTAAGGGGTACGAGTAAACAAAATAAACGGTAATACCTATATTGGTAGTAGTGTTAATTTAAGCCGGAGATTTAGAGTGTACTATGATTTTTATTATCTTTCGATCAGAATAAATAAAGGAAAAAGCCGTATATATAGTGCAATCTTAAAGTATGGTTACTCGAATTTCCAATTAGAGATTTTAGAATACTGTGCAAAAGAAAACGCTATAAGTAGAGAACAATATTATATTGATTTATTAAAACCTGAATATAATCTTAACTCTACTGCAGGCTCAAGACTTGGAAGTATTCATTCGGAAGGTAGTCGGGTAAAAATGAGTATATCTGCACTAGGGCGTAAACACACAGAAGAAACTAAAATATTAATCGGTGCATGCTTAACCACTTTTAGAGTAAATATATTTATTAGAGGATAAATTTGTGGTGCGTTTACTTATAAAAAAGTTGCTAAATAATTTATTTTTCATTAAAACTTATCCTTCAGGTATGGAAGAGAAATTAAGTTTAAAAACATATATTTATACAAAAAGGTTTCATTGAATTAACTGTCAAATACGAATAGGTACACCAATAAATTTAAGCAGTATGGGAAAAGATACATAAGAACTATGTCTACTACTTCATATGAACCTGTACTAATTTATACTAACCCTGATGAACACAAAGGATTGATCACTAAACAAAATAAAGGTAAATCTGGTGTTTACCGTTGAGTTCATAAGGATTCAGGTAAAAGTTATATAGGTTCTTCCGCTATAGATATAGCGGCGGGTAGATCTTTTTCTACTTTAAATAAAAAAGAAATTAAAAATCAACCAACTGAAAGTTTTATTCCTGTTGTTATTTATCCGGATGCTGATACTGACAAATCTATTATACTAAAAGATAATAAAAATAAAGTAGGAATTTATCTGACCCCGGAGGGGTACGAGTTAATAAAGTGAATAGTAAAAGCTATGTCGGAAGTAGTAAAAGTCTAACAGAAAGGTTTAGAAAGTACTATAGCTTTAGTAATATTTCCTTAGAATTATTAAAAGGTAAAAGTCTAATATATAGCGCTATTTTAAAGTATGGTTTAAAAAACTTCCAAGTAGAGATATTAGAATACTGTACAGAAGAAAACGCTATAAGTAGAGAACAATATTATATTGATTTACTAAAACCCAAATATAATATACTGACTACAGCTGGTTCAAGACTTGGACGTCTTCATTCGGAGGAAGCGAGGTTAAAAATGAGTAACTCTTCTAAAGGGCGAAAAATTTCTGAAGAAACTAAAGAATTGCTTAGGCTAGCGAATAGAGGTATAAATAACCCAAATTTTGGTAAGAGACATAGTAAAGAAACAAGAGCCTTAATTACTTTAGCCAAATTAGGGAAATCTGTTCTTTCAGAATCAATGAAATTAAAAATGAGTATAAATAGTGGAACAGCCCTAAAGGTTGTAGACTTAAAAACAAATGAAACTTCTGTGTATACTTCCATAAAAAAAGCAGCAGAAGCAATGGGAGTTACACAGCCTGCTATATCTAAAAGGTTCAACAAAGGACAAGGTTCTTTTATAATGAAAAAACAATACAAAGTAGAAAAAGTAGAAATGAAAGATATTTAGTAAAAAATTAAACGAACCGCAGATTTAGACGACATTTTTACCATGCTAGATAACAATTCTTATTTAAAAATTAACTGAATGATAGATTTAGACGATACTTTAATCATAGCTATTTGTCGAGTAGTAAGCGAGGAGCATCTCTTATTAGTAAGGCACTTTTAAAATATGGTTATGCAGGATTTAGGTTGGAGATTTTAGAATATTGTCCTAATTCAATAGTACTTACTAGAGAGCAATTCTACTTAGATAAATTTAATCCTGAATACAATATATTAAAAGTAGCAGGGTCAAACTTAGGATACAAACATAGTGAAACTTCTCTTAAACTTATGAGTGAAGCATCTAAAAGTAGAAATGAAATAGAGGAAGTTCTAAAGTTTAAAAGAGAGGTTATGTTAGGGCGAAAATTGTCTAAAGAGCATTTAGAAGGTATGGCTAAAAACAATCCCTTTAGAGTGTCTATTATTCTTTCTAAGACCGAAAGAGGAAAGAAAGAATAATTTACTTCTATGGAGCGGGCTGCTCTGTTTTTAGGTATTCATGCGACTACTGTTAAGAGCTATTTAATTAACAATAAGCCTTACAAGGGTTATATGATTACTAAGGCTACTTCTGATATAAATTCGCCTTCTATCTCCAATCTTACTAATCAAAGACAGGCTGTATTATTAACTAACAGTGTTTCAGGAGATACCAAACAATTCTCTTCAATGAAAGCCGCATACCAATTTTTGGGTGTATCTCCTAGACGACTTTCAAATTATTTAAAAAATAAGGAGTCTCCAGCAAATGGACTAGTTAGCACCATTAAAGGGTATAACATCACCAAGCTAGATTTAGTTAAACGTAACTGTAAAGCTATAGATGTTACTAATATTCATACAAATGAAGTTACTAAATATTCTTCGGTTAGTTCAGCAAGTGAAGCTCTAGGTATATCTTCGGCTAGTATTTCTACTTATTTAAGTCGGAAACGTACTACTCCATATAGAGATAAATACCTTTTTAAATTAATTTAAGTTATCTAGCTTAAGTAAAAGTGCTAAGGGTGGGGTTAGTATATTATTTGACTTGTTATCGTCAAGGTAGTATATCTTTATACTTAAAAGAAAATAGAACTAAACCTTTTAAAGGCTTATATTTATTTAAGTGAGCTTAATATTACTAATAATTTAAAAATCAAAGGATAAATTTGTGTGCGAGTAGCAGGCCATATGTTATTAAGCATTTTAAGTGGTTTTGTTTATAATATAATGAATTCAGGTATAATCTTCTTTATTTTAGGATTAATGCCTTTATTATTTATTATAGCCTTCTCGGGTTTAGAGATGATGATTGCCTTAATCCAAGCTCAAGTTTTCGTAGTATTGACAAGTTCTTACATAAAAGATGGATTAGACTTACATTAATCGACTTGAACTTAAATAGTAAAATAATAATGTCTAGATCAGTGGGTAAAAACCTAGTTAGAACTTACTTTTCCCTTATAAGGGAGATAGATATAATCATTGTAGATAATAAAGGACAATCAGGTGTTTATGGGTACGAGTGCATATAGAATCAGTAATAAATTATATCTGTTCGAAATTTATATCGCTTGCTAGATCCTTTTCTACTATAAATAAAAAAAAAATAAAGTAAGGCTAGGGCAAGATATACATAAAATACGGATTAGATTTTTCATAAATTTTTAGTATCTACTAAAAATTATAAGTGATAGTAAATAGTGAGTTAGGAAAATTATATATATAATAATAATTTATCCTTACGAGGAATAATAAAATTTATAAATTCTAGAAGAAATTAGAAAAGAATAGTTAATTATTTAATAGAAAATAGCGAGCAATTGAAAATTTAAAATTATAATAATATTTATATATAGAACATCATATAGTTTATCACTTACCTTATAATTATAATGTTAGAACTAATAGTGATATAAAGAAATTTATATCAACAAAAAGTTGAGTTTGGTGATGGCTCTGATTGAATGCTGTTCAAGTGCTTGACACATGCTAATCGTACGTTTTAATTATAAATGGACATAGGTCCATCGGGCTTGCTTCCCTATCAAGTTTACAAATATAATTAAAAAGTGGTGTACAGGTGAGTATAAAGATATTCTTGGCCGTCCTTAAAGTGAAGGTAAATCCTTCATAATAAATAAAGGGAGGCGTATCACCCGCTTTAAGAGGATAATAAATATCTTCGAGATAGGTAGTAGTTAAGGTGATGGCTTAACTAGCCTATAACTCTCGTAGTCGAATCTGAAAGGTTGATCGACCACATTGGGTCTGAAAAAACCCCAATGCAATTTAGTACAGCAGTGAGGAATCTTGGTCAATGGCCTAACGGCTGAACTGGCAACTTGAAGAAGCTAATTAAATCTTCGGAAGATTCTATTATATTCTTGAATATAATATAAGTGGTTGTATTAAATGGTTTAATAAATAGTTTTGTTTATATATAGATAATGACAATATATATATACAGTCTTGACTAATTACGTGCCAGCAGTCGCGGTAATACGTAAGAGACTAGTGTTATTCATCTTAATTAGGTTTAAAGGGTACCTAGACGGTCAATATAGCTTCTATGTTGTTAGTACTTGACTAGAGTTTTATGTAAGAGAGTAGTACTTAAGGAGTAGACCTGAAAGTCTGTAATACCCTAGGGACTCGGTAAAGGCGAAGGCAGCTCTCCATGTAAAAACTGACGTTGAAGGACGAAGGCTCAGAGCACAAATAGGATTAGATACCCTAGTAGTCTTTGCAGTAAATGATGAATGCCATAGGTCAGATTAAGATTTAATAATTTATGTTTATCAGTATGGAACTAAATATTGAACAAATTTGGTCTATAAATGAAAGTGTAAGCATTTCACCTCAAGAGTAATGTGGCAACGCAGGAACTGAAATCACTAGACCGTTTCTAACACCAGTAGTGAAGTATGTTGTTTAATTCGATGATCCTCGAAAAACCTTACCACAATTTGTATAATAATATTACAGGAGTTGCACGGCTGTTTTCGGTTAATGTTGTGAAACTGTGGTTTCCATGAAATTAACGAAATCCCTGGCTTTATTTTTTCTTTTCAATTTAGCGATAAAGCATTTGAACCCAAAAATTGGGAAAGAAAAAGGGGACTAAGACAAGTCATCATGGCCTGCTTGATGATGTAGGAAGTCATCTGTGTGGGTAAAACTATCAAATTCCGGGGACATCCAAAAAATTTTGATACTAAACTATAATCGAAAGATTATATGTGGCTGAATTAATTCTTCAGGTGTAGTAACAAGTCAAAATAAGAATGAAAATGAAATGGATTATCGCGGATCTAAGTCAGCAATACGTAATAGTATTACTGTAAAAGAGCAACGAGTAGATGGTAGTTGATACATTAAAAATAACTTAATGTGTTTAAGGTGTACTCTAATAAATTTCGAAAGAAATTCTCAAGTCAAAATCCTTTCTATGCAAATAAGTAACATAAGAAAATATACTTCTATTACAACCCACAAGCCATTAACTATTACGAAACTTCAATCTAGTTTAAATCCATGATTTTTAACAGGGTTTTCTTTTTTTTTTTATATTCATAAAAAAACAGCAGAAGGATCTTTTTCTATTTTGATTCAAACTAATAATAAATATGCTACAGGTTGAAGAATTAAACCTATATTTACTATAGGGTTACATAAAAAAGACCTAGATTTATTGAACAAAATTCAATCTTATTTAGGTATAGGTAAAATTCATATTCACGGTAAAGATTCTATACAATTTCGTGTAGATTCCTTGAAGGATTTACAAATTCTTTTAAATCATTTTGAGAACTTTCCACTTGTAACGGCTAAACTAGCTGATTATATTTTATTTAAGAAAGCTTTTGACATAATTCTTCTAAAAGAACATTTGTCTCAAGAAGGTCTGTTAAAATTAGTAGGAATAAAAGCATCACTAAATTTAGGACTTAATCAAAATATAAAAAAAGCGTTTTCTAATTGAGAAGAATTACAAGTCAATAGACCTAATTATACTTTTAAAAGTATACCCGATTCAAATTGAATGGCAGGATTTGCTAGTGGAGATAGTAGCTTTAATATAAAAACAAGTAAATCGACTACTAGTGCATTAGGTCAAAGAGTTCAATTAAGATTCGCGATAGAATTAAATATCAGAGAAAAGGATTTTGTAGAACATTTACCTGCTTATTTTAAGTTAAGGGATCCTTTAAAAAATGTATATATTGATAATAAGGTTGCAAGATTTCAAATAGTAAACTATTTTGACATTACAGATAAAATCCTTCCTTTTTTTGAAAAGTATTTAATACAAGGTAAAAAAAGTTTAGATTTTATAAGTTTTAAAGAGGTAGCCTTAATTATTAAGAATAAAGATCATTTAAATTTAGAAGGCTTTAAAGAAATATTAGATATAAAAGATAGAATGAACAAGTAATAGGAAAAAAAAATTAAAGTACATTTAATCTATTTACTTATTTGTACGATAAATTTGATCGCTATGTGATATTGTGGGCTATAGACGTGCCGCATATTCCTACACAAAGAGATGCAAAAATGTGAATTTAAGCTAATCTCAAAAATAGGATATAAAAAATTTAAAAAAAGGATTGTAGTCTGAAATTCGACTATATGAATAAGTAATTACTAGTAATCGTGAATCACCATGTCACGGTGAATAGACCTTGGATTGGTACTAACCACTCGTCACATGCTGAAAAGAGCGTGCGCAATAAGTTTGCCTTCTTATTAATTCGACAAAAAACATGCGGGTTTGTTTAATCTATTGATAGGAATCTTCGTATGCGTGGCTCTAATTAGTGTTAAGTCGAAATAAGGTTCGTGTAGTGGAAGTTGCACGGGATTAATTAACGTTAACAATTAATTATAATTATAATTATATTATAATTGTATATATTATTATTATATTATAATTTTATATATTATATAATTATAATTATAAAGGAGGGTTCCTTTATTGGCAAGAAGGGTTGGGCTGTAAACTCAATAGCTATCGCTTTTAAGAGTTCGAATCTCTTGTCTCCTATATTTATAATTACTAGGAATTAGTAACTTAAATGGTAAAGAATTTCCCTGTCACGGAAATAGATGTCGGTTCGATTCTGATCTAATTCGTAATAGGAAAAGTCTTCCATAGGTAGGGTAAGGCACTTGCTAAGTGCCGTGTTTTATACACTTAGGTGTTCAAGTCACCTCTTTTCCGATTAACTTAAAAGCATAATGATGTGATAGGGAATCGTCTTGAAGGTTTTAAATTAATGTATGAAGCTATATTTTTATTATTATTTTTATAAAAATAAACACTTTTAATATAGATATATCTATTATAATATAAGTCTATTAATTTTTATTTTTTGGAGGCTACGGTATTAAATATTACTTTATTTTATCTTTTGTCTTATATGAAAAAACATATTGTGGCGTAAATGAGAATTTGAATAATATTTGCCTTAATTTTAGTCTTTAACTAGTGAAGCAGGGATTTTTACTGTTAATAGAAAAATGATTTTATGTATAAAGGATAGCTATTATAATAATTCTAATTGTGCTAATCTTGGTG